ATTTTAAATTAAAAAAAAAATAAATTTTTTATTTAAATAAAACAAAAACAAGGCCATAGCCACAAGCCCGTTTGGTATAAAAGTAATTACTTTTAAGCGCCCACGTCTATGCCTCTCTCCCAAGCCTTTGAGCCCTGGGAGAGTAGGGGCCTAGCGCAATAGGCGAGCGAGGCGAAAGGCAGGCAGTTTTTTTTTATTTATTTTTTGATTTAAAAAATTTTTTTATTTTTACAAATTATATATTTATTCAATATATAAATAAGCCCAAATTTTTAGATAATGAAGCTATATTAGATATATATTATGTCAAAATTTCCCTGCCACCCAGACCTGACTTGGGGTAGGCACGTAATAGCCTAGCGGCAGAGTGAGGCCAGGTAGGGTTTGCTATCTCTTGCAGCTAGAAAGCGAAAGCGAGTAGGCGCGCCTTAAAAAAAAAATAAGCATTTTTTTTAATTCTTTCGCCCCGCCTCGCTAGCTGCCTTTGGCTAGGCAGGCGCTTCTTTTATTTTTTTTATATAAAAAAAAAGACAAGAGTAGGTGCCCCTCGCTTCCGCTAGGGGTGCCGAGCCAAGGGGGGGGGGGGTTAAAGTAAAAGTGTAGCCCCAATTCTAAAAGTAAGAATTTTTTTTTTTCTATATTAGTTTTTAGGCTATGCGTACGCGCTTGTTTTAATTTTAATGGCATACGCCACTGCTATAGCGTATATTAGACAATAATACCAGCACCAAGACATTTATAATGTAAAAATAGCTTAAGCTAGCTATTTATAGCTATGGCGTACTTAAAAAAAAAAAAAAAAAACAAGCGCCCCCCTTTCCATGCGAGCCCTACGGTAAAGGAAAGGCTATCAGGCAGTAAGCCAAACATTTTTTGTTTGTTTAGCCTAGGCTGCCTAGTCCTTGCAATGTTTATTAAATTAAAAAACTTTTTTTGTTTTTTTGCTATAGCCAAGGGGGACTATAGCCAAAAGTTTGATGTTTAATTTAAGCGCCTGCCTTTAAAAAACAACCTACGGAGGGGTTTAAACATTTTTTTAGGCTAGGCGATTTTTAATTTAATTCAAATAAAGTTCCTACAAAATAGTTTTATTATGTTTAGCCCCTGCCCCCGCCATTAAACCGGTTGGCTTATAGCACAATGTCTTAAAAAGAAAAAGGGCGCTACTAGCCTAGCGGCTGAATAAATAAATTAAAACAAGCGCCTGCCTTCGTCTTTTGTTTATTGAACCCCTTGGCTAAATAAAATTTTGCTTTAGCAAAATTTTATAACACATGCGCAGGCAGGGGCAAAGGGTAAAACGGGTTAAAAAAAAAAATGTTTAAACATTTTAAGCTTCTTTTTTGACCCTATTACTAAAAAATAATGTTAAAAATATTTAACTTTATAAGTACGCTCTTGTTTTTGTATTAAAATTTAAAAAGAAGAGTGCAAAGATATTTGTTTTGATCTTTATCAGGATCGAACTGATTCTCGCTACTTGAAGGGTAGCAGTACTACCGTTATACTTAAAGACCTTTTTGTGGGTTTTGAAGGTACTAGAGCGAAAGTAGGAATTGAACCTATTCTATCAGTTCATGAGACTAATGTGCTAACCTTTACACTATGTCGCTTAATTGGGTAAAACACTATCAACGAAACAAAATATACGAACAAAGAGACTCGAACTCTTAAGGAATCACTTCCACTTTTGCTTAAGAAAAGATTGTTTACCAAATTTCAACATGTTCGTTATATAATTATATTATTTCTTTTATTAAAAAAAAAAAATTGTATGCCTGCCCTTGCAAACCGCCAAAGGCGAATAATTTAGCTGCGTAGGCTAGGTGTACCTTTGGCGCAACTACACAATATAAAATTTTTTGGTTTAGCCCTAGCCGGCTATTTGCGATTGCAAAAAAGGGCTTAAAAAAAGGAAAAAACCTAGGGCTTAAAAAAACAAAAAGCTACGGTGGATTCTTAAGCAGCTGGACTATTAAGCAGCAGGGCTATTAAGCAGCTGGCGCAGCGCAAGGTATAAAAACAAAAAGCATCGAAAACAAAAAGGCCGTGCCTACGGACTCTTAATCCTCCAGGCTTTTAAACATTGTGTTACTTAAGAGAATAGTCACTAGCTACGCTGGAGAGTTTTTTTTTTATTTTTAGCAAGGGATTATTATTTAATTATTTAAACTCCCTCGCCTTAGCGCTAGATGCCCCATCCCTACTCTCTTTAGTGCGTAGCAAAACAAAAAAAACAAAACAAATATGCTTATTTTTTTTAACAAGAACAAACAAAATGTTTAAACATTTCTTAAAGACTAAGCTTAAGTCTACTGAGAAGCTTTAGCTTAGACTTCAGCGGAGCGGACCCCTCTAAAGAAGGGATCAATAAAAAGGTATCAAGTGGGTTTGAACCACTGAAAAAAGTATTAACAGTACTCTGCATTAACCGCTCTGCCATGATACCTGAAGAGTATATAAATATCTTTATTTTTTTAGGTATTTTGATCTGCGCCTAAAAACAATCACCAAAATGTTTAAAAGCGTAGCGCTGCATAGCTATGGACTATTAAGCAAGCGAGGGCTTGTTTGTTTAACCCCCCCCCCCTCCCCTCTTACTCTCTCCCCTTGCAAAGGCAGGGACCAGGCAAAAAAATAGCCTTGCTTAATAATCCGTAGGCTAAATAAAATAAATAAATATTTTTATAATATTTTTATAACACCTGTATGGTTACGGGTTAAAAACCTACGTGGTTAAAAACAATAACAAAATGTTTAAACATTATTTACTAAAGAGCCTAGCAAGGGCTAAAGAGAGTAGGAGGGTTTAAAATAAAAAAGCTCTCCCTCTTAATTAGCGCACAAAACAAGGGCGTGCCTACGGCTTTTAAACATTTTGTTATGGCCTGGCGGCAGCTAAATGGGCTAAGACAATTTTATGATAGGTTGGAATCGAACCAACTTATTTTAATCCCAAATTAAATGACGCGACCACTTTGTCTTCTATCATGATATAATAAAAATTCTTATTTATAGATATTAAATAGAATTAAAAAAAAAATATATTTAGAAACTTTGTTTTTTTTTAGCCTACCGCTAAAGAGAGGTTGGCTCCTCTAAAGGGGCTGGGGTAAATATAAAAATAAAAAAGAAAAAAAGATAAAAAATATACTATTCTTATATTTTTGTGCGTAGCTTTTTGTAAAAAAAATCCGCAGGCTACAAAACCTAGGGCTTCAAAAAACAAAAAAGCATCTTTTTTGTTTTAAGCCTCGCTAGCTGCCTTTGGCTAGGCTGGCACCTGCCTATGGACTCTTAAGCCTCTATTTAGTTCGAGTAGGGTATAAAAAATTTTATGCCTTATTAAAATAAAAAATAAGACAGCCAATCTGGTATATTTTTGTGCGTAGCTTTTTGACAACGCTCCTTGGCCGTATAAAAACAAAAAGCTAAATAAGGGTCTAATAAAAGATTTTTTGGCCCCCCTTGGCTAGCACATGCGCAGGCAGGGGCAAAAGCTACAAAAACAAACAAAACCAAAGCTAATTCTCTCCTACTGCCTGATTTTTTTTGTTTTAATTTATTAAAAAAAAAAATAAAGGCTAGAAGCTAGGCAAGCAAGCGAGTAGGGGACTCTTAAGCAGCTTTGCTCTAAATTTTTCCCCTTGGCTAAATAAAATTTTGCTAATTTTATAACACATGCTTTTTAGGCAGGGGCAAAGGCTAAAGAGGGATACGGACTCTTAAGCCTAGGCTTTTTGTTTTTAAACATTGTGTGCGCTACTTAAGAGAAGAATCCCTACGGAGAACTTGTTTAATTCGTAGTTAAGCTAGCCTTATGAGGCTAAGCCAAAAGATTAAAGCTAGCCTTTTGTTATGAGAAAAATATGCTTGGATCTATATATGCTTTATTCACCCCCTCCCTAGCCTAGGGACCTTAAGGGTGGGTGGTAGGCTAAATCAAAGCTAGCATATTTTAATTTAATAAGACCTGTCCGGTATCGGTTTAAACAAGGCCGTGCGCCTCTTTAGCTTTATAAAAATTAACAAAAAGCTCAGCTCCAAGCCTAGCCTAGCCTGCGGAGCGGGGCGGCAGGCATTAAAAAAAAATAAAAACAAAAAGCTAGCCCAAAAAACGGAGGCTAGCGCGCGCTAAAGAGCGCTACTTAAGAGTCCCTCTAAGGAGGGGTTTAGACAACATTTTTGCAAAGCGCCAACGTAGGGTTTTAGTCTCTTAGCACCGTGCCTCTCTTTAGTATAAAAATAAGCATCTTTTAGCCCTTGCCCCAGCCCGTTACCTGTCCGGTGTTATTAAAAATAAAGCATAATTTTATTTAGCTTGCTACGATTATAAAAATGTTTAAAAATTTAATTTTTTCTACTTAAGAGTCCCTCCGCCTAAAGAGGGCTACGCTGGAGTTAATTAAAAAGATGCTTGGAATACTAATTAAAAAAAAAAGGTTTTTGTTAAAGCGTAGCTTTTTAAGTCCGGGACTCGGGGGCTCTTATACCAAAGAGACGGCCCAGGTTTTTGTTAAAGCTTAGCATGAATTTTTTGGAGTCGCACCTACGGACTACGGACTACTGACTACGGACTACGGAGGCTATTTTTTAGCTAGCGTGTCTGGACTTTAGAGCCTGGTTAGCAAAAGGGCCAAGGGTCCTGGAACAGTGGGCGTACCTTTTAAATAAACTAAATAGTCCACAAAAAAAGCATTGCAGCGGAATAGCCCTTACCTTAGCAAAGCTTCTTTAGCCCTAGCTACTGCGCTAGAAGAGCTTCCAAGCTTAATAGCGGCTCCAAAGGCGAAAAGGCCTTTAATTTTATTTTATTTTATTTTATTTTATTTTATTTTAGACAAATATGCTTAAAAAAAAAGCATAGCGCTGATCGCAATTAGGGCCTCCGAGGGGCCAGGGGTTTTAAAAATTATTTTAAATAGCTATATTAAATGATATGCATTTAATAACATTTATGACTTATTGTAATAGTATAGCAATATATACCCCTTCTATTTTTGGCAGTATATCTAGCTTTAGTTATAATATCAGAATGTTGTCTATTTAAGCTTCCTATTTGATAGCTTTGAACTGTTTTGTTAGCTATTATTGCTTGTCTACTCATTCTACCTGCTAATTTAACATTTATACCAATCATATTTGAAATATTTTTATAACCACTCACTTTCTCATTTAATTGATCTGGATGAATTAAATTTGTTTTATTTAATAATTTTTTTACAATCATTATAAATTTTTTACCTAATTTATCTGTTTTAATACCAATAGAATTAGCTAGTATTTGACCTTCTGAATTTAAATTTGGGAGTTTAACTAAATCTAAAACTACTGACATTTTTAAAATTTGACTTAATTTAAGACTTAATTTTAATAAATTAATTTTGAGAATTTGTTTTATTTGTTTTAGTTCTATTAGATATTTTTGTTTTTCTTTGCCAATCAAATTTTTATTTATATTTGAATTAAATATAAATAATTGGATGACTAATTTTTGAGGTGTAAATTTAAATATAGGTTGACTAATTATATAATTAAAAGTTAAAAAAAAATCATTTAATAAATCAGATGTATTTTTTAAATTTTTCTTTGCATAGTGATTATGATTAAATTTATAAACAAAATTTTTATTTAAAGCTAAATTTGATTTAAAATTAGATAATAGTCTGATATGTTTTCGTAGTTTTAATTGTTTTGTACCTTTTAATTTATTTTCAATTTTTATTTTGTTTTGTTTAATTAAACGTTTACAAATTTCTTTTAGTTCTATAGTTTGATTGTCACTATCCTTTAGAGAGAAGATCGTAGGAAAATCTAACTCTTTTTGACAATTTTCTACATTTTTAGGAATTAAATTAACATTATTAAATAAATTAGTTTGTTTTAAATCTTTATTAAACGTAGGTATAATATCCGAATTTTGCGGTAATCTTTGAGATAAAGCAGTTAGGCATATTTTTAGATTAGATGCTTCACTGTTATTTTGATTATTAATAATTTTAGTATCAGTATTTAAACTAAAAGTTTGTGGGCTATTTTCAACCGTTTTAGTATTGGCGTTTATTTTTTTAGATTTTAATATTATTTGTGCGTAGCTTTTTAGATTTAATTTTGTGTGCGTAGCTTTTTTTAAATAAAGATTTAAATTATTTAAGTTAGTGTTGTTTTTTGGATGTAAAATTAAATTGTTTTTTTGAACGGAAGTTTTATTTAATTTAAAATTTTTTTGTTTGATATTAGAAATTTTTAGCGTTGCTTGTTTTTTTAACGATTGATTCATTTTATTACATACCAAGCTAGCTGGCTAACCGCAAGGCTTTAAATATATTTTGTTATCCTTAATATATTTAATTATTAATTTTATGAATACTCATTTTAAAGTAAATTGATCTTTTTTGTTATATTATTAGCGCGCCAGCGCAGATTATTTTTATTTTTAAGAGAATAGGGGACTCTTAAATAGCTTAATTTTAGTAATCTGCCTTTTTTTAAAGTAAATTAAAAAGCTATTTAATATAACAATCGACTACACTATATTCCACTTTTCCAAATATACATACGTTTTCGAAATAAGTTTTAATATTTTAAACCCCAAAAATATCTGAATACAATGTAAAAAAAAAATAAATATATTTATTTATACCTACCCTTGGCCTTGTCTAAGAATAAAAAAAAAAATGTTTAAACATTGTTTTTTTAACTGCCGGGATCGGCCTAAAGAGGGGAAGGCAGGTAATAGATATTTGTAAAATTTATTTATAAAAAAACTACTTTGTTTTATATTATTCTTATATATTCTAATGTTTATCTTTTTTTTTAAGCCTAGCTACTGCTAGGAGGCGCGTACTTTGCTATGCGCTGTCTGAACTTTCTTTAGACCAAAGGTGGGAGGCTGATATTTAAATTTTATATAATTTTATATTTAATAGTTAATTAAATAACTAGGCTAGCTTGTATTTAAATATTTTGGATATAAGCGCTTACCTTTGCTTGTTAAATTAGCAAAATGCTTAAATGCTCTCCTCCTCTAGCCTGCGGATCGTCTCTTAAAGCAAGGCAAAAAACATACGGTGCTAAAAACAAAAAGCTACGGTGGACTCTTAAGCAGCAGCAAAAAAAAAAGCTACGCACAAAATCGGCGTACTACTAATTTATTTAATAAAGTTAATTTATCAGCCATACTTTGCATTCTCCGTTCGTTAATTGTGTGGCTTAGCGTATCTTTAGCTTTAGCTATAACTTTAGCATTTTAACCCATATAAATAAAAATATGCTCGATAGTGCGTCTCTTTTTATTTAGCCTTTGGCCCCGCCCCTCTGCCCTGACTCAGGTTGAGGCAATTATAAAAACAACCCTTGCAGTCCCCTACTCTCTTTAGAGCGCAGCCTTGCTTGTGAGCAAGTCGCTACGCTTTTAAACATTTTTGTTTTAAGCAAGCCTGCAGAGTAGGAGAGGAAAAAAAAAAACAAAGCGTAGCCTTTCTGGGGCCAAAGGCTTGGGATAGAGAGACCAAAAATGTTTAAACCCCTACTCTCTGTAGGCACTTGCTTGTGAGCAAGCGAAGTTTACGCGCTTGTTTTACTCTGCGTACTTAATTAAATAAAGCGTTGCGGTTTAAGTCCGGGATCAGGGACCTATTTTAATTTGTTTGTTTTTATTGACAAAAAAGCTACTTAAGGGTCCCTACCGCTACTATAAAAAAGAAAAAAAATTTTTTTTTAAGGCTTTTATAAGGCCCAGGGTTAGGGCAAATTACTATTTTAATCCCTTGCTTAGCGTTAATCTGACTTAGCCTTTCGGCAGACGTAAGGCCACGCGATTCAAATATTATAATTAAAAAAAATAAAAGAAGTTATAAAATAAATATTTTAAAGTTATTAACAATTGGTTTTGCTACAGTTGGTACTGTGATAGATCTGCAAAGTCTTATTATTTAGGTTCAATTCCTAACAAAATCTAAAAAATATCTGCCGCTAGGTTAGTAGCGTAATTATTTTATAAATTTATTAAAAAAAAAGGTCTACCTTTTTTTTATCGCTAGCGCAAGTAGCGCCATAATTTAATCTATTTATATATATAATATATTTAAAAGCCTCCTAAAAGATGCTTGATTCTGTAAACAACAAATACAAAAAAGGTGTTTTTATAAGCCCGCACCAATTTTTTTTCCTTAAATGGTAAAAAAAAAAATAAGTAAACTTAAGGGACTCTTAAGTAGCGCCTGCAGGCCGCCTGGCTAGCGAGGAGGGGGTAAAAAAAAAATAATCTTTTAATTTAAAAATACCCTAGGCTAGGGTATAGCAAAGATTTGATCTTTTATAAATTAAGCATATTTTTATATTTACAACTATACCTAGGGCCATCCGTAGGGGGTGATAATAACAGATGCTTATATCTAAATTTGATGGTTTAAAAAAACGCTACGCGCTACGCTCCTACTCTAGCATAGCCTACGGACCGTCTCTTAAAGGCAGTTAATGAGCGGAACTCTTAAGTAGCCTTGGGCTCTTTTTTCTTATAACCCTTAAGTAGCTTTTTTAATGTCTGCTCCTCTGCCTTTACTCAGGTTGAGGCAATTATAAAAACAACCCTTGCAGTCCCCTACTCTCTTTAGAGCGCAGCCTTGCTTGTGAGCAAGCCGCTACGCTTTTAAACATTTTTTTAGTCTCCGTAGGACTCTTAAGTAGCGAGCTTTAAGTAGCTTTTTAAAAGCCAGCAGAGTAGGAGCGTAGCGCTAGGCTAGTACGCGTTTAAAATAAAACGCTAATTAAAATTATAAAAAGGCCGACCTACCGACCCTTCCCTCGCTTCCCTCTTTAGCCTTTGCCAAACCCTGCCTGCGCATGTGCAGGCCAAGGAAAAAAAAGCTAAGCACAAAAATAAAAAGGCAACTCTGCCTGCCCAACCTTAAGGGAAGGTAGGCTTTATTTTTCTAGCCGTAGGGACTCTTCAGAAGCGGTAGGGACTCTTAAGTATGGACTCTTAATTAGCCGTATGGACTATTAAGTAGCCGTATGGACTATTAAGTAGCGGTAGGGCTACAAAAATATGCTTTTGTGCTTTTTTTCTGTGCTTCCTTAGGTTTTTTTTTAGGCGCGTATTAGTTAAAAAAAATGTCTATTGTTTTTATAATGTTAGGCTAAACATTTTACGCTACTCTCCGGCGTAGCTAGGGGACTCTTAAGCAGCCTTGCTTGTTAAATTAGCCAGAGGGGTGGGCTGGGCTATCTCTCTTGAAGCTAGCCAATTAACCCTTGCTGGCGCTAAAGCGAGGAGAGTAGGGACTCTTAAGTAGCGCAAACAATAATAGCCAAGGGGGGGAGTTAGGCTCTTTGTTTTTTTACTTTTTAAGCCGTCTCCCTTTCTATAGGGCTATACTTCAGATTCCTACGCAGGGTTGTTTAGGCTAAATTTAAGCATCTTTTAATAACGTTAGCCTTCTTATTATTTATCCTTTGCCCCTGCCTGCGCATGTGTTATAAAATTTTGCTAAAGCAAAATTTTTTTAGCCAAGGGGGTAAATAAAAAAGTTTTCTTAGTTTAATGGTAAAACAGCATTCTTCTAAAATGTTAATTTTGGTTCAAATCCATAAGAAAATTCATTAATTTATTTTTTGTTTTTTGTAAATATAATAATATCTAATATAAAAATTCATCAAGGACGTACGGCCGAAACAACTACTTAAGAGACCTAATCTCTCCCAAGCCTTTGGGGCCAGACACTTCGCTTGCTCACAAGCAAGCTACTTAAGTGTCCCTACTCTCTTTAGTGCGCCCTACGGATTAATAAAAAAAAAAAATTTTTTTTTAGGCCTAGGCTTAAGAGGGCAGTAAATAAATTTTAATTTCAAAGGTATAATTAATTATATTTTAGACTAATTTATTATTAAATAAATAAATTTAAATACTACCCCGCTCGATTATTAAACAGTAGGAGCGTAGCCAGGGCGCTAAATCAAAATCTTTTGTTAATATTTTAAATTATAACACCAGCAGGACAGAGGGACTCTTAAGTAGCACCCCCTCCTCGCTAGCCAGGCGGCCTGCACCAGCTTTATAACAAAATGTTTAAAAGCGTTTGACATAGCGCTTGTTTTTTTATAAGCCTTGCCTCAACGCCCTACTCGCTAGCTGACGCTAGGCTTACCTACTCTTGTCTTTTTTGGTTTTATTTTTTTTTTTTTAAGGCTGCCGCTAGGCTACAAGAGAGAGTAAGGGGAGAGGGGCAGGGGCAAAGGCGGGGGCAAGGGCTTAAATATAGTATATTTCATCCCCTACAAAAAAAAATAAGCCGTTGAAGTCTAAGCTAAAGCTTATAAGTAGACTTAAGCTTAGTAGCGGGGCCCCTACTCTAGAGGAGTTTATATTATTTAATAAATTATTAGATTTTTACAAATAGTTACAGTGGAAAAAAACCGTAGCCCCTATTTGAGATCTGGGCTGTGAGAGCAAATAAAAATCTATCAAGCAATCGCCACGCTAATTCTCTTTAGATGCTTAATTTTAGCGAAGCGGTAGGGTAGTCCCCTACTCTTAAAAAAAAATACCATACGGTTTAAGCCCTCCTCTAGCCAAAGGCATTTTACCCTTAAGTAGCGACTCTTAAGTAGCCTTGCGCGCGCAGGGCTGCAGTCCAGAGTAGGGCGTGATAATAAAAATTTATTTCTCCATTTTATAACGGCACCGCAGGGTTTATTTTGTTTAATTAAATTACACTCCCTCGCCTTACCGCAAAAAAGAGGGTCCCTCCCTTAGATACAAAACAATATGCTTAAGCATGTTTTTTTTTAAGGCTGCCGCTAGGCTACAAGACCTACGGGCTTCAAAAAACAAAATGTTTAAACATTTTTTAAAGCCTAAGCTTAAGTCTACTTATAAGCTTTAGCTTAGACTTCAGCGTGTCAGTCTAACGCTAAAGCGAGGGGGATAATATAATTATAAATTTTTATTTTTATTATACATGTTATAACATATAGTATAAACTAAAACTAATATTTTTATTTTTTTTTTAATTTGCTAGCGGCAGTGTACTAGCCTAGCAGTAAAATATCCTAAAAAACACCTCATAAGCCCTTGCTAAACCAAAAACTCCGTAGGGAGGGGTTTAAAGCCCTCCTCGCTTTAGCGCAGGGCGTAGCGGCTAGCGCAGGGCTTGTTTTGTTTAACCCGTAACCGGACAGGTGCGGGCTTCGCCTCAGGATAGGTGTACTATTAAGGGAGCCGGCAAAAATCAAAAGCTACTTAAGGGTAGTACGGACGGAGACGCGTAATATCTATGGATCAAATATCTTTTTATTTGCTATAGCAAATCCTCGCTACGACCTTAAGCCCTGCTTAAAGCAGGACTTAGACAAGGTCTAGCTTAAATAGTATTAAACAAAATGTTTAAACATTTATCCTACGGACTCTTAAGCCTATCTAAAGGGCAGGTATATGTTATTATAAATAAGGCCCTCTAAAGGGGGGAAAATAAATAACTATTTTAAGTATTTACCACGTAGGATTAGCATATACTATTTTTATATAGATTAAGCTTAATAACAAAATTATTAGCCCATTAAAGCGCGTCTTAGACCCTTAATTTTTGTTTTATTTTTTTAAACAAAATGCAAATATGTGAATCACATTATAATAGCTAGAGGTTCTATCTAAGCATAAATTATTTTTTTTATATAATTAAACCTAATAACAAATTAATTGTTTGTTAATCTTAAAAATTATTTAATTAGTTAAGTATATTAAATAAAGATTTAAAGTGCGTACAAAAAAAAGAGACGCTAAATTTTGGCTAGTCTCCGTAGAGCAACTAAAAAGCCGAAGGCTTAAGAGTCCTCCGTAGGGATTTTAGATAAACATTTTTTTTAGAGCCTTAAGTAGCTTTTTTTGATATGGGCGCCCTACTCTCCTCGCTTTAGTGGCGTAGCCGAGCCAGGCAAATAGCCTTGTAGCCTAGCGGCAGCCCTAGGGAGAGATAGTCCCTCTATCCTACTCTTGCTTTTGTTTGTTTGTACCGCGCCTTTGCCAAACCCTGCCTGCGCAGGTGTTATAAAATTTTAGCAAAATTTTATTTAGCCAAGGAGAAAAAAAAACGCTACGCAAAGAGACGAAAAAATGTTTAAACCTTTTTTTTTAAGGCGCGCTACTTAAGGGTGGAAACTTAAGGCTCGCTACTTAAGGCTCCAAATGCGCTAGGCAGAGGTAAGCTCTAGCAAAAATTGAGTCGCGCGTACTAAACCAAAATAAGGGTTAGACAGTCAGGCAATTTTGTGCTTAGCTTTTAAGAAAACTATTTGTAGTCAGCCCTAGGTCCAAAAAAAAACAAATATCATCCAGACAAAAGATGCTTGGCTAAGCTACGCAGCAATGCGACAGTTCTTAGTTTTAATATGCTAAAGCCTTTTAGCAAAGTACGCGCTATAATTTATTTTATATGATTATCTTTTTTTTTAGGTTATTGTTAAAAAAATAATTTAAATAATTAGTTACAAAATTTGTATACTAATTATATAATAAAATATAAAATTTTTTTTAATTAAACAAATGATCAACAATATTTTAATCTTAACTATTTTAGATTTATTAATAAATTTAATTGATGTATTAGTAGTTATTTTACCAGTTTTACTATCAGTTGCTTTTATGACTATAATAGAACGAAAACAATTAGCAGCAATGCAAAGAAGAGTAGGTCCTAATACAGTAGGTTATTATGGTATTTTACAACCATTCTCTGATGCTTTAAAATTAATAGTTAAAGAAACTGTTGTACCTTCACAATCTAATAAAGTATTATTTTATTTAGCACCTGTATTTACTTTAATTTTTAGTTTATTAGGTTGGGGTATAATTCCTTTTGGACAAGGTTTAACTTTATTTGATTTTCCATTAGGTATTTTATATACTTTAGCTTTATCTTCTTTAGGAGTAACAAGGGGTTTATTTGAAAATAGGCCTGCTATCTAAAAAGGGCTATCCTTGAAGCTGTTTGGCTGTAGATAAAAAAAGTTTGGGTCTAAAGAGAAATTACTCTACAAATAATACTACTTATTCATCATTAATTAACCTTTCATTTGAAGAATTTGTGCATTGGTTTTCAGGTTTCTGTGATGCAGAATCTTTTTTTTATATTTAAGATTTAGGAAATAGTTTTACTTTCTATTTTGGTATAAATTTACACATACAAGATATTAAAGTACTTCAATATATAAGCCAAAGACTAGGTATCGGTAAAATATCTACAGATAAAAAAGTTTGTACTTTAAAGATTGGAAAGTATGAAGATTTACATAAACTATTAAATATTCTAGAGATTAAACCTTTAAATACTACAAAATATTTAAACTATCTTGCGTTTAAAGAAGGTTTATTTTTATATTTTAATAGAAATAAAAATTTATCCTTAACAGAAAAATCTTTATTATTTGATAAAATTAGAGCGCTTAAAAATTCAATGAATACTTTAAGAACTAATTTTGTTTTGCCAGATGATCATAAAATTATAATAACACCCTATTGGTTACTGGGGTTTATTGAAGGAGATGGTTCATTCAGTGTTTCTACTTTAAACAGTTTCCCTTTGAGATTTAATATTGTCCAAGCAATAACTGAAAAAAAAGTTTTCGAGGCTATTCGAACATTTTTATTAGAACTACCTGGTAGTTATAATATTAGAAGTATTAATAGTAATCCTGTTCAAATAATAGAAAAAAAAGAGCCTAAACTTTCTGAAGGTAGAAAACTTATATTGAACTTAAATATTAACGATCACTCTTTTTTAAGTCTTGTCCTAGTTCCTTTTTTTAATAAACTAAATTTTATTAGCAAAAAAGAATTAGATTATAAAGATTGGAGGAGTATACTAGAATTAAAAACAAATTGTTGGCATCTCTCAGATGAAGGGGCTAATTTAATTAGGGCAGTCTCTAGCCATATGAATAATAATAGATTAAGTTGTAATTTCTTGCCAGCTGCTGCAGTTTACGAACAACAAAATTTAGACTCTACTATCCTGCCAGCATCAGAAGAAAATTTAAATTATAACTTACTACTTGAAAAAGTTAAAAAACTTTTAAGTAAACCATCAAGCATCTTTTGAAGTTTATCCTTAGCCTTTCGCTTGCTTAAGGCCGCTAGGCTACAGGCAGGAAAATTTTTGATTAAAGGCTGCGCCAAGAAAAAAATTTTGGAAAGGTAGAGGGAATGTAAAAATTGAAGTTTACGATAAAGAAGGTTTATTGCTTTATTCATTTGAAAATTTAGAAATGGCAGCAAACTTTTTTAATGTTAGTAAGCATATAATTAAATATAGATTAAATTCAGGTAAACCTTTAATACTTCCAACCCTCGAAGTTTACTTTAGAAGATCTATAGTCATTTAATTCAATTTAGGTTGCCGTTTGCCCGCAGCATTTTTAAAAAAGAGACGAGAAAAAAGAAGCATATTTTTTTAAGCATCTTTTTTTATAAAATTTAACACCCCCATTTTAAACCTTAAGCAAGTTTAAATTACTCTAAAATAGTCAAACTCCGGGTAAAGCGTAAAGCCATAACTACTAACTCACTAGGCTAAAAGGTCAAGGGTGAGGGCCTCTCTAATCACTTGGATATAGTAACAAGGTTATGGATATCGGGAAACCGAAAATTGCCATTCGCGGATCTAAAACACCTCTAGACCTTGAGATGGTATACGTGTAAAAGAGCAACGAGTAGACGGTTATTCGCTATGTATTAGGTTGCCTGGCCATATTTTGGATTATCTGACTATCGCACCCTTCTGCGTTAGTGAAATGGTACGACAGATAAAGCATCTTTTTTAGGCAAACCTCGAATACTTCTTGATGAATAGAAGCTAGATACATAGTGTAAGGTATACTCTATTAGCCGAGGAAACGAGGCGTTAAGTATTCAGCTTATACCTAAATAAAGTAATTTAATTTTTACAATTATGACTTTACAAGGTAGAAGAATACCAATTTAAGTTTATGGTATATTATTTGCAGGTTGGTCTGCTAACTCTAAATATGCTTTTTTAGGTTCATTAAGATCAACTGCTGCCATGATAAGTTATGAATTAATTTTAAGTTCTGCTATTTTAATCGTAATTTTGTTAACTGGATCATTTAATTTTACTACTATTATTGAAAGTCAACAAGCTGTTTGGTTTATAATTCCATTATTACCTGTATTTATTTTCTACTTCATATCTATACTAGCAGAAACATCTAGAACACCTTTTGATCTACAAGAAGCTGAATCTGAACTAGTGGCTGGGTTTTTCACAGAACATAGTTCTATTATTTTTGTATTCTTTTTTTTAAGTGAATATAGCTCAATCATTTTATTCTCATCTATTACATCTATATTATTTTTAGGTGGATACAATATGCCAGAATTATTTATTAACAATACATTTGTTAATTTACAATCTATTATTTTAGGGGTAAAAACATGTGTAATATGCTTTATTTTTGTATGGGTTAGAGCTACATTACCTAGATTAAGATATGATCAACTTGTTTCTCTTTGTTGGCTAAATTTATTACCTATTGCCGTAGCATTAATTATTTTAGTACCTTGTATTTTAATAGCTTTTGATATAGCTCCTTACTAGTAATAATCACTAATTTAAAATTATATTTTTATTTTAATAACATTTCTTATGAATTAAAATATTAATATAATTTTAAATTTAAATAATTTTAATTTTTAAACCCCCTATCACTATACTTAAAATATAAACTCAAGGCATATATTATTAGCCTAGGCACCTAGGCTATTTCTTAGCGCTGGCCCCTTTTATTATCCTGCCTTTTAATCAGAGTCCTGTAGTTTTTTTTTGCGGCCTTAAGCCTTAAATACAGTCCTGCGTAGCGAGGCTAGGCTAGGATGCTTGCGCAAGAGGATAAAAAATAACTGGCTTATTTAAAATGTAATATATTAATGGGTATATGTTTTTTTTAATTAAATGTCAAAGCTTTAATTTAAATATATTTATTAATATAAGAATGCAATTATTTTTGATTTATTTTTACTTTTTAAAAAACCTTTTTGCTATAATATATTGTACACAACTCAATTTGTGTCCCTGGCGCAAGTGCCTAAAGAGTAGTTTAATAAAAATATGCTTTATTTAACCCTTCCCCTCTTTAGTCCGTTTGCTAAGTTTAGAACAAGGCCTCCGTAGGGATGGCTACATTTTTTTGTTTTAGCAAAAGGGCCAGGTCACCAGTGTTATTTTTTTTAAGCTATTTGCTAGCAATGCTCTTATTAAAAAAATAAAAATTAAAAAAAAAAAATAATTTTATGCTGTACTTAGTACAACCTCTGCGTAGCAGCCAGCCTCTCTTTAGAGCGCTTAATATATAAATTATATTAATTTGTTGGACCCTTACGGAAACGCGTTAATACTACTGAATAACTTAAATGTCCAGTATATTTATTTATATTTAGATTTATATTTAATTTTAATCGCTAGCATTAGATTTATATTTATATTAAAATTAAATGGAGTTACTGTGTTACAAAAAAAAGTATTTAATTAAATACAAGCATCTTTTTTATTTTTCATGATTTTATTTAATCAAATTCCATGTTTTATTAATTCTCCCTTAGAACAATTTGAAGTAACTAGTTTAATAGGATTAAATGCACCTATTTTAGGTTATTTTAATTTAACTTTAACTAATTTAGCTTTATATTCAGTATTAGTTATTTTATTCATTATAACTTTACATTATTATTGTAATAATAAAAATAAATTAGTTCCATCTAAATGGCAAATAGCTTTAGAAAGTTTATTTGCAAGTATTAGTTCTATGGTTAGAGAACAATTAGGTAAAGAAGTTTATTTACCATTTATCTATTCATTATTTTGCTTTATTTTAATAGCTAATTTATTTGGTTCCGTGCCATATAGTTTTACAATCACTACTTCTGCAATAGTTGCTATAGGATTAAGTTTTACAATTTGGACAGCGGTGACAATATTAGGACTAAGTATTCATAAATTACACTTTTTTGCTTATTTTATACCCTCTGGAACACCTTTAGCTTTAATTCCTTTATTAGTGTTAATTGAAGTTATATCATATGTTGCTAGAGCAGCTAGTTTAGGTTTAAGATTATTTGCTAATATGCTTGGGGGTCACACATTAATGAAAATACTTTCTAGTTTTTTATACAAAATGTTTGGTGCTTCATTCATAATTGCTTTTGTTACTCTAATTCCTTTTGTGTTGTTCTTAGGTATAATGTTACTTGAAATAGGTGTAGCTTTTATTCAGGCCTACGTATTCACAATCTTAACATGTTCTTACATTAAAGATGCTGTGGAATTACATTAAGATGATTCTGCTAAAAAAAAAATAATACCCCCACTTTACCTCCTCAAAATTCTCTAGCCGATGCACCTGCTAACTAGACAATTTTCTACAAGCAGTCTTAATTTAAGTGAGGGTCAATTTAAAAATCCTTTAGCCATTGAACCACCTGTTCCTGTAAATTGCGCAGTACCAACTTTATTAGATAATTGCAAAATAACTTCTTCAAGAAAAATTGAAGGGCCTATTTTAGATGCTCATTTTACACCTAGTTTCTCTCCTTGGTTTATACCTGGGTTTACAGATGCAGAAGGTAATTTTGATTTCGTTTTTATAAAATAAAATAAAAAAAATCTAAGAGCTCTGGCAGATACCGGTATTAAATTCAGATTTATTTAGACTAACAGCTAATTATAAAGATGTTGCACTACTTTGTGCGATTAAAAATTATTTTCATTGCGGTTCTATTTCTATTATAAGAGTAGGTACAAACGTAGTATCACTAGAAATTTGCTCAATAGACGCGATTCAAAATGTAATTATTCCATTTTTGGATAAAATTAAAAGGAACTAAATATTATGATTATATAAATTGGAAAAAAGGTTTTGAAGATTTTTTAGTTAATCGAAAAACTCTTGAAGCCAAATTAGCTTTAATTGAAAGATTAAAATTAATTAAAGCAAATCTTAATAATCAAAAAATTGAATATAAACTACCCGTTGCTCATTTAGAAAATATAGATGGAAGCTATATTGCCGGTTTAGCTACAGGTGATGGTAGCTTCTCATTAGCTACTAAACCGAATACAGCGCATTCAGGTTTTGGGCGAACAACCTTCGCTATCTCCCAAACTAAAAAAATAAAATGTTATTAGATCAAATATGTAAATCATTAGGTGTGGGAAGTGTTTTTGTTCATCAAGAATCAAATATGGCGCATTTTGTTGTTACCGATAAAAAAGTTTTATCTGAAGTGATAATTCCTTTTATTGAAGAACATCCTGTATATGGTTTACACTCAATTTTTTTTTTTAATGGAACAAAATTATCCAGTACAGCTTAAACCTTAGAAAAAATAGGGCTTTAAATAAAGATAAAGAATTATATATTTCTAATGTTAGAGATTTATGGAACGATGATTCTATTCTATTTTACAGTGATTTAACTTTAGAAGCACAACAATTTTATAAAAGAGTAGATAATATTTTAGCCTGCATTAAATAAAACTTAGGTTAACCTCGCTAGCTAAGCCTAAACCGGGCCGCACGCTTTGAGGTTTACTAAAATACGCAGAGCCAAAGTTCTCGGCTAGCAAACAGACAATGCAAGGGGCCCTGTGGTGGTGGTGGAGGGGCCTGGTCATACTCTAATGAAAATTTTAGCTACTTTCCTTTATAAAATGTTTGGTGCAGGTTTAATTATAGCAGTATTAACATTAGTACCATTTGCTATATTCTTAGCTATTTTGGGATTAGAATTAGCTGTTTGTGTTATTCAAGCTTATGTATTTAGTATTTTAACTTGTTCATATATTAAAGATGCTATTGAATTACATTAATTTAGTATATTAATATAGCAAAATAATAAAATAAATTACCCGCCCTCTTTAGTAAAAATAGGTTCTTAAAAACCTACAATGTTTTAAACGCCATACTTGTTAGACCCAAGCTTAAGTAGCTTTTTTAGGGACTCTAGCTGTTATTAAAAAAACACACAAAATAATGATTATAAGACCCACCACTGTCCATAATAAATTTTATCTTTTGAAGCTCATAATTTAATGGTTAGAATAATTTCTTGATAAGGAATCTGTAGAAGTTCAATTCTTCTTGGGCTTATTTTTAAAGAAATAATTATTGCATTTATCATAATGATAACCCACTTCATCTTTAGGATAGCTACTGCTGACGCCAGGCTACAAGCAGCTAGGCAGAGAGTCTCCTAATTATACTTTTAATATAAGACGTTAAAAAATCTCTTAATTAGCTTTTTGTGTTTGCGCTGCGCAGGGATTGGCTATTTTTTTGTTTTGTCTTACTTGCGCTAGGCTACAAGGGACTAAAGAGAGTTGGTACTCTTAAGTAGCTTTTTGTGTTTGTTTTTATCACTAGCGCAAGTAGCGCCATAATATAACTCCTACTAACCTAAGCGCTTGAAGGCCCCCTAGCAAATAGCAAGCCTGACACCAGAAAAAAAGGCTCAAAGCGTAGCGAGGCGCCGTAACCCTCTTTAGAGCAAACCTTGCGCGTGCCCTACTCTGCTATAGCCTTGTAGGCCTAACGGCAGTCCTACTCTCTTTAGTCTTTAGTGCGCAAGCCTTGTAGCCTAGCGTCAGCCATACTCTCTTGTAGCCTTTATTTTTTTTTTTAATTTAAATTAAAAAAAAAAATACAGGCAGGGAGAGAGAGAGAGTAGGTTTAAATCTCTCTCTTTAGCTTTAGAAAAAATATCCACTGAATCAATAAGGTAGTCTAAAAAAAACCCTTATTATTTTTATTTTTGTGAATAAAAAACCTACGCTTGCAAAAAGCTACGCTCTCCAGCCTTTGGCTAACAAAACAAAACTAGGCCTAGCCTCGGGACGCTACTTCAGAATCCCTAGTGTTTTATTCACAAAAATATTGGATAAGCAGCAAAATCTTTTTATTTAGCTTTAGTGGTATATTTTAATATTAATATTCACATTTCATTATTTAAAAATTTAAATTATTATAAATCATTCAAAAAAAAAAAATCGTTGCGCTACGTAAACTTTTTTTAATGCTTAAGCTTATCATAATTTAATCTATAGATACAGCTGCCAGTAGCCTTTATTTTTTTTTTAATTTAAAATAAATTAAAAAAAAAATCAGGCAGCTAGCGAAAGGCTAGGCTGGCTAGCCCTTATTTTATAAGTATGGTTAAAAATGGTGCAAAAAATATTAAATCATATCACTATAACTTGTCTAGGCGTAGGCCCTTGGTTAATGTTTTTTTTATTTTGTGGCTACCCTTTAGTGCGCAAGCCTTGTAGCTTAGCGTCAGCAAGAAAGAGTCGCAGTAGGATTAATCTGCCCCTTTAGTTTTGTTTAATTTAAACAGTTTGCTTAATTTCAAGATTGATTCGCGGCTCCAAAGGCAAGGCGGATGCCCTTGCAAAGGCTTTGATTTGAGACAAATATGCTTGTCTAACTTTTGTTTTTTTTTCCCCCTTGGCCAGCATAAGCGCAGGCAGGGTTTGGCAAAGGCTAAAGAGATAAGCATAGTTCAAAAGGTTTTTAAAAGACAGAGGTTCAAATCCTCTTTGATTCTTCGAAAGCTTTAAGCTGATCGATTTTTTTTTAAAGAGCAAAGTAATAATAAATTCAAAAATACGCTATAATATTTTTTATAATTTTATAAAAATATATCACTAATTTATATGTATAACAAATTTCAAATAGTATTGCTATTAAATTATAGTAATTTATATTCTATATTATCTTATAAAGTGATGTTTTGTTTTTTTAATAGGCTAATAATATACTGGATATTTATCCATGAAATATTCGGCCGATAAAAAAAAGCGTAGCGCTACGCAGACTTATAAAGTCTGTACTTTTAAACTATTTTTATTAGGTTTAAAGCGGGCGTTAACCATCCCCGATTACTTGTAGCATTAGCGTAGCGCTACGCTTTTTTTAATTAGAGGATTAGCAAGCGCGTAGCTCTCTTTAGCTTTAGCTAATGCTTTATCTTTAGCATTTCCTTTGGTTTGTAAGTTGGCGTCCTTAGGTAGCGTAACTTTTTAAATCATAAGTTGATCAAAGGACCGTAAGTCCATTTTTAGGTTAAACCTACTAAACATCTTTTTTGCTTGCTTTTTTTTTATAAGATTCTTTTTCTCTTTAGAAAGCTTATCTCACTGGCTATTTGCAATTACGACTGTAAAGCCAGTTTAGATTTTAACTCTTGTCTTTTTGTTTGTTTAGCCTTTGCACCAGCCTGCGCATGTGCCTTTAGCAAAAGGGGTAAACAACAAAATAAACACAAAAAAAAGAGACGATAAAAACAGGTCAAGCATATATATTTAGTTCTCAGCCTTAATTTGTATAATATTCAGCGCTAAATCAAAATATGCTATCGAGCTTTGCGTAGCTTTTATCAGACCCGCCTTTGCCCCTGCCTCTAGCCAAAGCAATTGCTTTACTGTAGCATAATTTTAGCTACTTAAGGGTCCTACCCTCTTAATTTGTCCAACTTAAAAAATTGTTTCAAAGCGTATCAGCTTGTAGCCTGGCGGCAGCAGTAGGAGGTTATTATACAGGTAGCGAGGTCTCTTTACTTGTTTTTAAAGCAGGTGCCTACCGCTTCGCAGTGTCCAAGTGTGTCCGAATTGGGGGCTCTAAAGAGGGCTATATTATTTATATTTTTATTGATTTAAACCATATTTATAAGTACTCTTAGTGTTATTAGGACTCTTAAGTATAAAAAGCTACGAAGCCTTATAAAAATTGTTAAATTTAATAAGTACGCGCTTGTGATTATATAGGTATAATAATATCGTTTCTAGCCTTGCGGCAGGCTAATATTATATGAGCATAATTATAAATTATGTAGGTTTTTGTCTGCGTAGCTTCCCTCTCCCCTTTGCTGGCGAGTTTTGGGTACGCATTATTTTTTTTTTTTATGAAACAAATTTTTATCAATCTTTTAGCTGTTGGTTCTCTTCTATCAAGTGTTTTAGTGATTACTTCTAAAAATCCAGTAATAGCTGTTATTTTTTTAATTTCTCTATTTATAAATGCTGCTGGATATTTAATTTTATTAGGTATAGGTTTTATTGGTATTTCTTATATTATAATTTATATTGGAGCTATTACTGTATTATTTTTATTTGTAATTATGCTTCTTAACATTAAACTATCTGAAATAATAGAAACAAGAACTCAATATACCAAAAATTTACCTTTAGCATTTGCTATTGCTTCATTATTTATTTATGAATTCTTTACAATTATTCCATTCAGTTTTAATGATATTTCTATTATTTCTTATGTTTTAAATTTAATTAGTCATATTAATGTATTTATAATTAATAATGGGACTACACCAGTAGATAATTATAATATTGTATTTAATACTATTAATCCAACTATTCCTGATATTACTTTTGCGCCATTCTTACAAATTCAATCTATTGGACATATGCTATATACATTTGGTTTTAGTTGGTTAATTATTACTAGTGTTATATTATTATTATCTATGGTTGCACCTATTTTTATTTCTAAAAATAATACTAATCATAATAATAATACTAATAATAATCATAATCATAATCATAACCAAAACCTAAATACTAATAGCAGCACAGCGAGAGTTAATTTACCTACTGAATTCGCATTTAATAACCATTTAATAAATAATAATCATAATCCCTCCCTCTTAAATAATAAGTTATTTCCTACTCATCCTTCTATTAATAAGCATTTTAATACAAAACAATTTCATACTAGTGCTATTCAATATGCTAATCAACGGATTAATAGAGAATTTTTAAATAGACTAATAGATGAAATGGGAAGCTACGCAGAAAATATTAATAATTTACAATTAATTAAATATAATGGTAATAAAAATGAATCTAATTTAGAAACTTTTTTATAAAAGAGACGCTTAGGTACAACATCTACTAGTGAATCTTTTCCTTGGTTTTTAGATGAAAGTGGTAATATAATAAGTTTTAATGAACCTATCAGTTTATTTAATGGTGTAAAATTAATTTCTAAATTTTTAGAAACAAGATTTAATGTAGAATCAAATTTAATAGATGAATCTAAAATAACTGAATTACTTAAACTATTTGAAAATGGTAAAACCCCTACTGTGATAGAAGTATATAAACATGTTAGCCAAATGTATAGTAAAGATACTAATTATTTTAATAAATTAGTTTCTGATGAAATAACTAATTTACCAGTAAAAACTAAAATAGAAATATTAGGTGAGTGGGGTAAACAATCAGTAAATAAAGTTTTATTAACAACATTTAATGCTGTTAAAAATTCTGATTTATCTATTTTATTTGATAATGGTAAAGTAGCTTTAAATCTAGGTTCTATGGGTGTGGGTTTTGTAAGTTATGGTTTAATTGTAAAAACTTATATGAAACATGTACATAATAGCCCTTATCCTTCTTTTTTATCTGATTTCGATAAAAAGGTGGAATTAAAATTTAGAAGAAGGCAGACAATTAGCTGCTTTTTTACTAATAGGTGCTCCATTAACTTTTTTCGCTATAACAAATGCAACTCCAATTCTGAATGAAATTATATCTTTTACATTTACATCTGGCACTGATATCCAAATAAATAATAATAATTTTAATTTAATAAATCAAAATAGTAATTTATTTTTATTATTAAGTCAAATAAATAATAAACTACCTGATTGGATAAAAATATTTTTTAGATATTTATTTATAATAATATTAGTATTAAAACTATTAGGTTTAAGTATTTTAAATATTTTATTTAATCTTTATTATTTAAAATTATATATTATAATTATTTGTTCAGTATTAATTCTTTATCAGTTTTTAAATATATATTTATTGTATAAATTTAATATTAAAAATACTCAAATACCTGAGGTATTACCTAATTTTGTAATAAATTCGTTAAAGGATTTTAAAAATATAAGTAAAAATAAGGAGACTTTTAATCATTTTAAAAAAATGTTTTATACAGAAATATTCATTTATATTATTATAATAATATTTGTTATTTTAATAGGTTAACCTATTTAATTCTGCCTTTGCCTCAGCCTCCTGCCGCAAGGTTAGTGAGCTGGTGCAGGCATGTTTGCTAGCTTATTAAAGCAATTGCTACGCTGGTTTCCTGTTTTTTGTGTCTGGACTCTTAAGCAGCCTTTTAATTGTAAATTAATTGAAAATAAAGGCTAGAGCAAAGAGGGTAAGGACTATATATTTTTATATTGTCTATTTAAAATTATATTTTTATTTCTAATTAATTAAGTATTAAAAAAGAAATAAAATAATTAAATAAATCTTATTTATAAAAAAAAAATAATTAAAACCCCATTCAATCCTCTTAATTAAAAACTAATTTTTCTTAAAACAGATATAAATATAAGTTTAAGTCTTATAGAGGTTTCAATAAAACTCTATAGAGTTATGAGGTTATATGAGTATTATATTTCTGCGTAGCAATTTTATTATTTAAATTAGGGTATACAAGCATCTTTAATCATATTTTTATAAGGACTAGCCTCCTCTAACCAGGTACGGCCTAAAGAGACTATGGCAGTACTACTACATTTTTGTGCGGAGCTTGATTGTTTTTATCGCTAGCGGGAGTTGCGTCTTATTTCTTCATAAAAGAAATAGTTATTTATTTTAGGTATTGCTTTATAAAAAAAGATGCTTCTTATGATTACATTTTTATAATATAATAAGTCATATTAGCCTCGCTTGCTTAAGGCCTGTTTTTTGTTTAATTTAATAAATTAAAGGCTGCGCCTCCTGCCTGCCTAGCCTAGCGGCTGCAAGCGAAGGCTAGGCTGGTAAAAATAAAGGCTAGGCCTTAAGCAAGGCTAGAGTCAAGAGTAGGAGCTCACCTTTTTATTATCAAGCTTGGCGGTAGACTAGTACTTACACTATTTTTCTTTTTAAAATTCTTTATAATCCAATAAGTAAAAACTGCCTATGGCCCAAAATCATAAATTAATATTGTATATTAAATTAGTTTCTCCCCTAAGCCCCCCTTTAAATGGGCCTCTCTGCGCTTGCTCGCTTAGCCAAGAAGAGTCGACAGCCTCTAAACAAATCAATTGGTTAAGGCCGCTAGGCTACAGACAGGGGCCAGTGCGCTTGCTCGCTTAGCCAAGAGTCCTTTAGAAAAAACCACAAGGCTATCTGCTAACTTTTTTTAACGGCTATTTGCCAAGCCTCCGTAGGGCGCAGGTGCAGGCCTGCGCAAGGCTATTATTTTGCCTTAAGAGTAGAGGGGGGTTAAAATAATAAGCTAAATTTAATATTTTTGCCTTACGTAAGGCAAAGCCTTGTTATCTATTTACTTAGCATATTAAAAATCGTTATCTGTTAGCAGTTAACAATTAAAATCTAACTTTTTTTATTCTTTATTATTATATATATTCCATTATAAAAAAAAACAACAAAATTTTTAATCATCTTCTAAAATGTTACAATTATTATTAATCATACCAATTATAGGTGCCTTATTAACAGCATTAGTTCCAGAAACTACAGTAGAAAATAAACAAAAAATAAAAAATATTGGTATAACTACTGCTATGATTAATTTTTTTATCTCTATCATTATTTTTGTATTATTTGATTCAAGTACAAATGAATATCAATTTGTGACTCAATTTACTCAACTAAGTTTTTGTGAATTTAATGTAGGATTAGATGGAATTTCAATATATTTTGTCTTATTAACAACATTTATTACACCTATAGCTTTAATTTCTAATTATAATAATATAAATAACAAAAGTATTAAATTATTTTTTATCTCATTTTTATTATTAGAAACATTACAAATTGCTGTATTTGTAGTTTTAGATTTATTTTTATTTTACATTTTTTTTGAAAGTGTTTTACCCATATTATTTATTATTATCCTAGTTTATGGATCGGGTCAAAATAAAGAAAGATCTGCTTTATTATTTTTTTTATATACACTAGCTGGTTCTTTATTTATGTTATTAGCCGTACTGCAAATATATAGTCATTTAGGTACAACTGATTATACTATAATTTCTTTAACAGAAATAAGCTTAGAAAGTCAAAAAATATTATGGTTGACAACTCCTCTTCAGCAAAGGAGATATCTGACCAGCAGAATTGTTATTAAAAATACAAATACTTTAAGCGTCTCTTTTAGATAGAGTTCCTCTCTAGCCCTTGCCCCCGCCATTAGGCCGGTTAAAATTTTAAATGTTTAAACATTGTTTCAAATGCTTTTTGTTGCCTTTGCTAAAAAAAATGTTATGTGCGTAGCTACAACATTTTTTTAACCGATACCGGACAGGTCTTATAAAAAGATACTTGTCTGGCCCCTGCCTGTTTTTTGTTTTTAATTTATCCTCTGCCCCAAACCAAAAAAAACCTGAGTCAGGTTGAGGCAAGGGTTAAATAAAAGGCGAAAACAAAAATAAAAGGCTGGCGCTAGCTGCCTTTGGCTAGGGAGAGAGCTTTGATTTAGCCAAGGAGGCCAAGGGTATATAAATATATATCTTAAAAGGTATTTTATTAGGCTTAAGGCTCTAAATAAAGCGGACGGGGTAAAACAAGCAAGCCTTGCTCTCTTTAGCCTTTTCCCCTGCCCGTAACCGGACAGGTACGGGCCGCCTGGGTCGGCTACGCTACTAAAGCGAGGTCTTTTGGGGAAAGAAAAGCTAAAGCTAAAGAGGGCTACAAACTCTTAAGCCTACGGACTCTTAAACCTACGGCTTTTAAACATTGTTTTTGCCTATGCAGCGCTACGCTCTCGTCTCTTTTTTTAAGACCGGTGGCTTTTTTTTTGCAATAATAAGTGTAGGGATTTGGTTGTCTTTCCAAGCTTAAAATTTAACAGTAATTACCCTCGTTATACCACTATTGTCAGACATATGGTTAAAATACCTTGTAAATAACAATCTATTATATTAGGTATTTTACCGATCAGATGGTCATCTTTGGATAAATAAAGCTGGTAATACTTTATTCTCCTTTAAACAATCTTTGTGCCATATTGAGTTCTCCTGATTTGTACGCGCGCTACGATCCTACGGCGTAAGCGCTACGCTCCTACTCTTGTCTCTTTGTTTGTTGCCTGCCTGCCTCTTTAGTTTTATTTTATTTTGGCCGCAGGCTAGGCTAGGCTAGGCTTGGATCGCAGCTTAAAAAAAAAAATTAAACAAAAAAATAAAAAACAAGCCCGCCCTACGGCCTGCGGCCTGCGGAGGGCTTTAAAAGCGTAGCGAGCCTTAAGTAGGGATTCTTAAGTAGCGCGTTGTTTTTTTATTTTTTAGGCGCGCTAGCTGCCTTTGGCTAGAGAGGGAGATGGTTCAAAAAAGTGGTAAAGGTTTAACACTTAAAACCCAATCATTCACCATTAGCTTGAGCATCCAAAGAATGGAAAGAGAGTGTGTTTTTATTATTAGCATTTTAAGCATAAATTTGTAAATGTTCTATACATATGCAAAGGAATAAGCCTACTATCTAAATATAAGTAAAAAAAAAAAGTATTGATTGCTTTGTGCTAACGCAGAGAGCTAAAAGCTAAATTACTACCTTATTTTCACCTTCTATGGTTTATAAGTTGGATTTTTAATCATAATAATAATTCTGAGGTGGCAAACTCGAGAGACCCCTATTTTTAAGAATTAACAATTAAGATTAGGCTATCGTCGAACTAAGTCATTGACGGGAAACTGTCTCTGTAAAAGCGTAGAGGCCAGACGCCACATGGTAATCTAAGTGCAATATAAAAACCCTATATTTTTTTTATGAATCCGTAGGAGCGTAGTTTTTTTTTAGCATAAGATGCCACAAGGAATGGTCCAGTTCACCGGCGACGGATTTCTAGAATAAACCTCTAGAATAAAGTATAAATAAATATGTTTTAATTTAATTAAGCTAGATTTTATACTGAGAAATTAAGCCTGCTGTATCTGAAAAGATAAAAGGCCTAGTCCTGAGGATTTTTTATAGCATTAGCTGTAAAAACACCATTATTTCCTGTACATATTTGGCTACCTAAAGCACATAGTGATGCACCATTAGCAGCTTCCATTTTATTAGCAGGTACAATCTTAAAATTTGCCACATTCGGGATGCTAAGAATTTTAATCAGCTTCTTACCTGATGCTACTCATTACTTTAGTCCATTAGTACAAACAATTGCAATTATAACTTTAATTTACGCTTCTTTGACAACTGTAGTTCAAGGAGATACAAAAGAATTAATTGCATATAGTAGTATATGTCATATGGCTATTGTTGTTTTAGGTATATTTTCTAATTCAATTCAAGGTATTGAAGGTGCTATTTTATTAGCATTAGCACATGGTATAGTTTCACCTGCTCTGTTTATATGCGTAGGTGGTATAATTTATGACCGATATCACACTAGAAATATACAATATTTAAGAGGATTAGTACATATAATGCCCGTATTTACTATACTATTCTTTATATTTATTTTAGCTAATACAGGTGTTCCATTAACATTAAATTGGATTGGAGAACAATTATCTTTAATTGGTATATGGGAAAGAAGTCCTATTGTAGCTGCATTAGGTGCAACTAGTATAGTATTTAGTGCTTGTTACAGTATTTATTTATATAATAGAATTTCATATGGTATATTTTCACCTTTTTTAAGTCCAATTGTAGATATAACAAGACGAGAATTTCATATATTAATAACTTTATTAATATTAACAGTCTTATTTGGTATCTTCCCTAATGTAATATTAGATTCAATACATGTTTCTGTTTCAAATATATTATTTCAAAACCCCCTATCTCCACGCGGCTAAATAAAAAAAAAAATAAAAAAATATGCTACCATAAAGAGAGCATATTTTTATAACACTACTCTAAATTTAATTTAATTTAATTTAATTTAATTTAATTTAATTTAATTTTCTTTGTAGCACTCCGCACCCTTTGGGGCAACGCAAACCTTAGTTTATTTGTTTTTTCTTGATAATCCAAAGGCGAGTTTGTTTGTAGCCTTTGCCAAACCCTGCCTGCGCTTGTCTTATAAAATTTTAGCAAAATTTTATTTAGCCAAGGGGTAATATCAAATATATTTTTTGTTTGTTTGTTTGTTTGTTTGTTTGTTTGTTTTGTTTGTTTGTTTTGTTTTGTTTTTTCTCTAAGATTTAATAATTCAGATAAAAGAATTAAGAAAAATAGAGAAAATTAAAATAAAAAAAAGTTGATTATTATAAAAAAAAATTAGAAGTTCAATTCTTCTTCAAATTATAACGTTAATCTTAAGCATAATAATTTAATGCTCAGAGTTTGGCAGATAAAAACAACAAATAATTTAATCTATTATAATGATTACAATGGATATTTTTTTTTAATAAGCTTTGTCTATCTTTTTTTTTTTAAGTATTATTCAGGTCATAGACCTAATTTAAAAAGTTTCAATCTCAATATTGTACTAATAGAAAAAAAAATAAATATTATAGTATTATAATACTAAGTTTGTGCGTAGCTTTTTTTTTATTAATTTTTTTGTTTTTAAATAAAAGTCTTAGTCTTAAAAAAACAAGGCATGGGTTTAAACTACTAAGGTAGTTTAAACCGGCTGCGTAAGCGCGGCCTTGTTTTTGTCTTTAGAGCGGTAGGGACCCTAGCTTTCATATGCTTTTTTTTGCAAGCGTAGCGTTTAGTTGTTGTTTTAAGCGTATCAAGGCGATTACAAAAATCTTCTTTTGTTTAGTCTAATAGCGCCACCAAAAAAATAATTTTAACCTCTGCCCTGACTCAGGTTGAGGCAAGGGAGAAAAACAAAAAAAAACAAATATAGCTAAACTATATTTTGTAGCAAAAAATTAAATTTACTTATATCAATTAAATAATTTATTAAAAACAAAACAAGGCCTAGAAAATTGTTTTTGTTATTCGCAAATTAAAAAATAGTATAATAATTTAAACAATAAAAAAAAAAGAATAAATAAAAAAAAAATTTTTTTACAGTTTTTAATTTGTTTTAAATGAGGTTGTTTAAAAAACATGTATTATTAAGAATCATTAATTCTTATATTGTAGATTCGCCTGAACCTGCTAGTTTATCTTATTTATGGAATTTTGGTTCATTATTAGGTACTTGTTTAGTATTACAAATTTTAACTGGAATATTTTTAGCCATGCATTATTGCCCTAACGTAGATATGGCATTTAATTCTGTAGAACATATTATGAGAGACGTTAATAATGGATGGGCAGTTAGATATACACATGCTAATGTGGCTTCATTCTTCTTCATATTTGTATATGCTCAATATTGTAATATTAATATAAAATTACTTAATTATCAATATTTAAATAACCTTTTTTATAACTTAAATTATATAGATTATATGAAACCTAGAATTATAACTGATTTTATAAATATAATAAAAACTAAAAATAGTACTTCTTCATGCAATAAAACTATCTCTAATATAGTGGTATCTGATGATTTCATTCAATGGTTTGTTGGATGCTTTTTCTGATGCAGAAGGCGCTTTTATGATTAATACTAAAAATAATAAAGAAGTACATTTTGTATTTCAAATTACTTTACATATTGACGATATAGGTGCTATATACACTATTAGAGAGAAATTAGGGTTTGGGGTAGTATCTATTAAAGGTAACACTTGTAGTTTTCGTGTACATTCATTTAAAGTTATAGTAGAAAATTTATTACCTATATTTGATAAATGTTCTTTACTTACTCATAAACAATTAAATTATATTGATTGGAGAAAAGCCATTATGTTAAAAAAATTAGAACAAATTAATATCAGATCTTTAAGTGTTGATACCTTTAATCAAATAGTTTTAAAAATAGTATAAATACTCTAAGAACTAATTATGAAGGCTATACTATTTCTAGTGATATGATCACTAAAAATTGGCTGATTGGGTTTATTGAAGGAGATGGAACCTTTTATTTTAGTAATTCTAGTGTTGTATTTGGAATAACTCAAAAAGATAATAAAATATTAGAAGCAATAGCGGATTTTATACAAAATATTCCTCTCGCTAACACCTCCATTCAATAATTTAATTGTTCCTGGTAAACCTAATTGTATTATTAAAAATAATACAAATTCTTATCAATTAATAATTACAAATAAAGATATATTATTTCAATATATATATCCTTATTTTATAGAAGCTTCATTTTATAGTAGAAAAAGTATTGATTTTGCTATATGGAGTTTAGTATTATATATATTTATATTTGGTTATCATAATTTACCTTTAGGTAAAGAAGTTTTATTAAAATTATCTAATAATATGAATTCAAACAGATATTTTTCTGATTTATCTGATCTGATTGAATTAGATGAAATAAAAAGTCTACTAAAAATTGAACCTCCTTTCGAGATATATTCAGGAAAAAGTAATTTAATTTTGCAAAAAGAATATTCTTTATCTAAAGGTAGTCGAAAAGGTTTTAAAGTATATGTTTATAAAAATGGCTTAGAAATTAAAGGTTAACCTTTTTATAGTTTTAGATCTGGGGGTAAAGCTATAAATATGGGTTCAGTTTCATCTATTAGAAATTACCTAGATACAGGAAAAATATATAAAGATGGATACACTTTTTATACTAAACCTCAATCTAATAAATAGTAAATTATATTAATTATTGTACAAGGGCCTTTATATTATAATATCTACCTATTTATATATACAAGCTATTGGCTATATGCTAAAAATTTATAAACAAATTAATAATGTACCTTAAATTACTTTTTTTTTAATTGTAAATAGCCCGTACCGCGTAATACGCAAGGCTACGCAGAGACGCGCACTGCCTCCGTACGGATATTTAATAGTATAATTCCCATAAAAAGAAGCTAGGGTAGGTTAAAATCTTTATTAGTATAAAAATGATTAGCAAGTAAAAAAAAACAAGGTCGTAATAAGGCTAGAATTATAAAAAAATATAAACTATAGATACATACCCTTGTAACTCCAACGATCATACGCCAGCATTTTCTAATAATTGGTTATTATTTCATTTAGAAGGTAGTATAATATCTAATTATTAGTTTAATATGAAATGATCTAATCTCCCGCCACAGGCTAGATAATTTATTAAACAAACATTTTTTTTTAATAAAATATCGCTTTAGTAGGAGATTGCATATTGCAAGAGGATTATACTATTCTAGTTATAAATCACCCAGAGTTTTATTATGGGCAATTGGAGTTATAATTTTAATAGTAATGATGGCCACAGGTTTCCTGGGTTATGTTCTTCCTATGGGACAAATGTCTTTATGGGGTGCAACCGTTATTACGAATTTATTATCAGCTGTTCCAGTATTTGGACAAGATTTAGTTGAGCTAATCTGGGGTGGCTTCAGCGTAAGTAATGCTACTTTAAACAGATTTTTTTCATTACATTACTTATTACCTTTTTTATTAGTTGCATTAGTGATAGCCCATTTAATAGCTCTTCATACACATGGGTCAAATAATCCTAATGGTATAGAATCTACTACAGATAGATATTCAATGCATCCTTATTTAACATTTAAATTGCGCCGTTTCGGTTCGATAGCGCACCCTAGCCCCAGCCAACACTGGGATGAGCGAGGGAGATCCTGTGTGATAGGATCTAGAACAGCATACTTAGGTACATGGGGAAATCCAGTGCTGAACAGAGCATGTATGCAAAAGGTCCTCAAAATCATGAAGCAGCTAATGCTGAGAGGATCAGTTCAATTAGATATGGTTAGAGCTATACTGCCCAAATTCCAATTTTCATTTCACCCTCGTGAAGGTGGGTATCTTAGCTGCAAAGAGATATTCCAATCTATATTCAGAGCAGGCTTTGAAGGCTCCGGATTCACACATAGATTGGGGAGTTACACTAAAAGTGCAATCAAGAAAATAAGTGGAAAACCTACGTCTAAAGGCTCACGCGTTCGTACAAACTCGGGTCCCGCTAAGGTCGGTAACGGCTATGCGGTCAGAGGGCTTGGAGTAGTAGCCAACAGATACGTTGTACTTAACGGTACAAGAAGCACGCTAACCGCGACGCTGCGAAGTAGCCCAGTCCAAACCCTTATCAGACAACACAGTACAGAAGCAGGATGCTCAATAAATGTACTGTCGCGGCTGAGAGACCTTAACAATCGATCCATAGAATACCCAAATTTACCTATTGATAGAGACCTTTACAAATCCTTTATCCTAAACAGAGATATGTATCTTATGGCCTACAACAGACTAAAGTCTAAGCCAGGTATGATGACCCCGGGAATATCACCTAGAACCCTTGACGGAATTTCTTCCGAATATCTAGATGGCCTAATAGCTGAGCTAAGATCGGAGGCATTCACTTTTTCCCCCGGAAAAAGAGTTATGATAGCCAAAGCAAGTGGTGGTCAAAGACCCCTTACGATTGGAGATCCTCGAGAGAAATTAGTTCAAGAAGTTATGAGAACTGTATTGGAAGCCATTTATGAACCCCACTTTAAGGAAACCTCATTCGGTTTCAGACCGAACCTAGGTTGCCACTCCGCGCTGAGACATGTATTTACTAAATTCAAAGGCTGTGCCTGGTGGATTGAAGGTGACATCAAAGGTTGCTTTGATAACATTCCTCATGATAAACTAATGGAAGTAATATCCCTTAGAATAAAAGACCAAAGATTCCTTCAACTAATTAGAAAGGCCTTAAATGCCGGTTACCTACTAGACACTAGACCTGTCTTCGATATAGTTGGTACCCCTCAAGGCTCAATTGTCAGCCCCATCTTAGCCAACATTTACCTCCACCAACTAGACGAGTTTGTGGAAAATCTTAAGTCTGAATTCGACCAGCCTAGCAGCAGAAGACGACACCCCGTCGTAAGACAACTGCAATGGCAGATAACCAAGGCCAAAAGAGTCGGTGACATGAAAAGAGTTAGACAACTCGCAGTAGAAATGAGAAACAACCCTAATAAATTAATTAACTCGGGCATAAAAAAACTTATGTACGTTCGATACGCCGATGATTGGATCATCGCAGTCAACGGAACCTACAGCGAGGCCAAAGATATCCTAGAAAAGGTAACTATATTCCTTAAAGACAAGGGCCTAACTGTATCTCCAACAAAAACCAAAATAACTAATACCTACAAGGAGAACGCTCTCTTCCTAGGTACGAACATCTCTCACTCTAAAGCTACCACATACTCTCTACACAGAAAAGGTACTCTACAGAGAAACTCCGGCTTCATAACACTTAACGCCCCTATGGACAGAATATACAAGAAACTGAGAGAAGCCGGATTCATGTCGAACCACCGAGGTAGAACCAGAGTTTCCTGGCTAAGCCTTGAGGTCCGACAAATAATCACTCTCGCCAACTCCATCATCCGAGGATACGAGAACTACTACTCTTTTGTCCTGAACAAGGGTCAATTATGTTCATACATCTACTATATCATTAAAGACACAGTTCTAAGAACCCTAGCGAATAAACTTAGTATCAGCTCTAGAGCCAAAGTCATACAAAAGTTTGGTCCTGACATCTCTCTGTTCGATCAGAACAAAAGAGATAAAGAGAACAAACCCACTCTTGTAACCAAACTCTACAAACCGAGCTATCAACTAAATTTATGGGACTTCAAATCAAGAGTGTTTAATACCAATATAAAAGCGCTATTCGCGTCAGACCTGTCACTAGCCAAGTTAGACAACTTGATATGTACAGTCTGCGGAAGCGCCCATAAAGTAGAAATGCACCACATTCGTGCCATGAAGGATATTAAACACAAAAAGGGTACATTAGACTATCTAATGGCCAAAAGATACCGAAAACAAATTCCTGTTTGTCGGGACTGTCATATGGCTCATCACAGTGGTAAACAACTTATTCTAAAGAAAGGTGTTAAGAGTCAACAGATTGGACGGAGAGCCGTATGATTACGAAAGTATCCCGTCCGGTTCGGTGACGAGCCATGCCAACCCGCCCTATGGGAGTATGTCTTAGTTCAATGATCTTGTTACAATTTTCTTATTTTTATTAATTTTATCAATTATGGTATTTTATTATCCTAATCTTCTAGGTCATTCAGATAATTATATACCAGCTAATCCAATGCAAACTCCAAGTTCAATTGTTCCTGAATGGTATAGAAGTAAAAGATGCCATGCTTAAGAGACGCTAATCTTATGAATAATTAACTTTACTATATGCTGGAAAATCCTAAAGACTTGAATACTAATTTATTTGTTTACTACCTCTTCTACCTATGACTATTACTTATCTAAGAGTAAGCTTGGACTCTTATTATAAGCATAAAATATGATGCCTCCATAGGGCAGAAAAGTATAAATAATCATAGTAATAATTTCAAGTATATATAATGGACAACCAGCAGGAAAAAAAATGAATTAAATAATTTTTTTGAATCTTTTTTTAACCCTCAGAGATAATACGTAAAGCTCCTAAATTGAGTGTACACTCGCCTCGCCCAGCCCTAGGGCCTGGTAACTTGGCTGTAGGATGAAGATATTTATTCCACCCATTCTTAAAATAAATGGCTGATATTATTTGAATATTAGAGATCTGATAACTTCTATAAGTTTAGTATGTACTAAAAAGTACTCAACTCAGTTTAAAAAAAGATTAACCTCAGTTGAAAGATCACAAATAATTATAGCAATAGAAAGTCCATTACATGAAAGTATTATAGGGTTATTACTTGGTGATGGACATGTACAAAAAAGATCTATCTTAGGTAATTCTAGATTTATTTATGCACAAAGTAGTTTAAGAATACATCATATTAATTATTTTAAACATGTATTAGAATTATTTAAGCCTTATTTGTCTAAGAATTTTAATTATAAAGAAAAAACCTTTACAGATAATAGAACTAACAAAGAATATAAATCAGTTCATTTTGCTACATTGTCCTTACCTTGTTTTAATTACTATAGAGATATGTTTTATGATTCAAATAACTTAAAAATAGTCCCTTTAAATATAAAAAATTTACTTACACCTAGAGGATTAGCTTATTGGATAATGGATGATGGTTCTCTTCAAAATAAAGGTTTACATTTAAATACCTACGGTTTTACTCATGAAGGTATTTTAAATTTAAAGGAAACCTTGGTAAACTTGTTTGGAGAAAATTCATTAAAATGTTCCATCCATAAACATAAAAAGGGAGAAAGAATTTACATATGGGAAGAAAGCATGGAGTGCTTAAGAAATAATATTTCTCAGTTTATGGTTAAAGATATGCTATACAAATTAAACTCTCAATAATTAACTAGTACTGCATATCTCCTTTAAAAAAATAGCCAATTTCCAACAATTTATGTAGCCGTGCCCTCGCCCGCGCCCTCTCTAGCGCAAGGCTACTTAAGAGTCCCTACGGAGAGCAATGAGGGGGGCATTGCCGGCAATACGGAGCGGATAAATATGAAAATGATCAACTGCTTTATCTTCTCCTGCTAGGCCGAAGGCCAAGAAGTATAACCTTTATATTTAAGTGGTTAATTTTTAATAATAAATGGACTTAAGGGATGTGCTTTCGTTCTCACGCCAGCGCAGCAGCGCTACAAAGCACTGGATTTAAAAGATGCTTAAATTATGATCTTTTACCTTTCTATGCAATATTAAGATCAATTCCAAACAAACTGTTAGGAGTTATAGCAATGTTTGGTTCATTATTAATTTTATTAATACTCCCTTTAACTGATTTATCTAGAATAAGAGGAGCTAAATTTAGACCTATTATGAAAATGGCTTTTTGGTTTTTTGTTGTAGATTTTGCTATTTTAATGTGGATTGGAGCGGAACATCCAGCTACACCTTATGTAGAAATAGGACAATTTGCTACAGCATTTTATTTCGCTTGGTTCTTAATAATTGTGCCAGCTGTTGGACTATTTGAAAATTCTACATTAGATATAGCATTAGACAAAAATAATAATAAAATAATAATTAAAAACCCCATAAAAGGGTCTTTTAATAAACAAAGAATGTTGTTAAAAAGAATTTTTTTGGGTTTAAAAAAGGGTTTATGACCCCTAATTTACCTTTAAATATACTTGAACTACAGAAAAATCCAATAATTAGAATACTTAGAGTTTTAGGAGGGATTAGTTTTATTTTAATACTAACACATAAATTGGATGTTTTAGGTTCTGGTTTGTTATATTTAACAGCTTTGTATTTATGTTTTATTATAAGTCTAATTTTTTGTATATATCTTATGTATGTCAATTTTCATAGAATAAAATATATGTATAAGGTTTTTAACAGCAATGAACTAGAGGTACGTAATTCTCCTTAAGATAGATTAGCTAGTCATATAGCTAAAGTCCTTTGGTGCGCTAAAGGTGCTTGTGATGCAGTTGCTCCTATAGGTGTTGCTTTTGGTACTATGGCTGGAATAGATGAGATACGTAAAGCTAAAGGTTTAGATCCTATTTTTATACCTTTTTTAGCTGATTTGTTTTTATCTGATAATGAAGCAACAAGAATACATAAGGAAAAAACACGATTCTATTCCGAACTAAGTCAAAATCAAACTAAAATTAATTATTTTGACAAAGAAATTTCATTTATTAATGATTTAGAAAAAGATAATGTGATTACACCTGATGAAGCTTTAGATTGGAAAAAAATAGTTCATGAAAATAAAGGTTTATTGATGGATGCTAATACAAACATTAAATCCAAAATTTTAGATGCTTTAAATGATCAAAAAAACAAATAATCTTAAGCGGAATAAAAATTTGGCGCTATCACTATCCCTGAATCGCTTAGCAAAGCTTCTTTAGAAGACAAAAATAATCATAAAAATAATAATTAAAACCCCCATGTATTTTAATTTTAATTTTAATTTTAATTTTAATTTTAATTTTAATTTTAATTTTAATTTTAATTTTAATTTTAATTTTAATTTTAATAAACAAATAATGCTTATTACCCTGGCAAATTAAAAGATGCTACAATTACTGCCTCCCTAAAGACGCCTACAATTAAAAGATAGCGCTAAATTAAAAGAATAGCGCTAATTAATTGAATTTATTATCAAAGTATAGGATAAATAATTTTGGTTACAAAAGTAGCGTCTCTTTTACCCCTCTCTAGCGCAAGCGAGCAGGCCGATAAATCAAGCATCTTTTGCTTTAGCTTTTATAACAAGTAGGCGACTTATACTTATAAAAGCTAGATCTATAGAAAAAGCATATTTTTATTAGGCAAGGGCAAAAAGTAATACAAAAGACAAAATCCTCAAAGCGAGTCAATTGCAGTATTCAAAAAAAAAAGAGAATACAATCCCTTTGTACTGCTAGAAAGCCCTCGCTACGCTCCTACTCTTGTCTTAAACATCTTTTGTTTTTCTAAAGAGCCGTAGGAGCGCAGCTTAAAAAAAAAAATAAAAAAAAAGAATAAAAAACAAGACCTACGCGCTACGCGCTACTTAAGAATCCCTACTTAAGGCTCGCTACTTAAGGCTCGCTACGCTTTTAAAGCAGGATAGAGGGACTATTAAGTAGCGGCTTTTTTTTTTGCGAATACGGGGGCGCGCTAGCTGCCTTTGGCTAGAGAGAGAGAGCTTAAATCCAAGCTTGATAGTGGCTACAAAGGATGCTTTCTTGTAGCCTTTATTTTTTTTTTAATTAAAAAAAAAATCAGGCAGCGCGCAGCTACTAAAGAGATAAAGGAGACGAGACCTAAATATTAGTTACGCAGGCCTTAAGTAAAGTGATAATTTAATAACTAAATAAAAAAGTAAACTAGCATTTTATACTTATTAAAACATAGAATATGTTATTATTAGGCCTATTTTTTAATCCTTTGTAATTTTACGGTTATTTTAATTATAAGAATAGAGCGTAGATTTAAGGTAAATCACTGAGAACACCTGGCCTGAGCCAACGTAAAATTGTTAAATCATCCAGGGGCCTAAATAGAGCGAGCCGCTAGGAGCGTAAAGGGTCCAAAAAAACCTTAAGCCCAGGATCCCGCTAGGATGGACCTAAAGGGTCCAAATAGTATCGCTAGCGCCAGCCAGCCCTTTTTTAAGTGCTAAATTTCATTAATTTATAGGAGTATTTTTTTTTTTTTACTTCAGGTTTTAATTTTTGACGAGTATAGTTAAGGGGTATAACTTCTGTCTTCCAAATAGAAATCATCAGTTCAAATCTGATTATTCGTAAAATAAAATGATCGCTGCCTTTTTTATATTTATATTTATATTTATATTTATATTTATATTTATATTTATATTTATATTTATATCTATTTTTATATTTATATTTAAAAAAGGGGTCTAAATAGCGCTCGCTCTCTTTAGAACCATCATTTTTAGCTTTTATACAAGCATCTTTGTATAGCTATATGTAGTTATACAAGCATCTTTAATTTTTAATTTTTAATTTTTAATTTTTAATTTTTAATTTTAATTTTAATTTTTAATTTTTAATTTTTAATTTTTAATTTTTATTTTTAATTTTTAATTTTTATTTTTAATTTAGGGGCGAGCCTAAAGCTAAAGAGAGGCTGGCCTACGGATAGGCTATCTCTTTTCCTGAACGGGTGGGCTATAGCAAACAATGTTAGATAAACAATACCGTAGTCAAAAGTATAAATTTATAATATTAATATATGTTTAAGTTTAGCGATGATTTTAGTAGCTACTACGAATATATTTTTGGCCTAGGCCCTTTAATTTTAATTAATAAATAATATATTAAATTACTTACTGAAAACCAACCTGGATCTATAACCATGTATTATAAAAATTACTTAAGAGTCCAGCACGATAATAATAGGGCTAATTAAAATATTGTGTGCCCAATGCTTTTTTCACTATAACCTTTAAAGCGATATTTATATTTAAAAAAGGACATTAAGACGAAGCTTGATAATCCAAAGGATGGAAATAAATTAAATTAGTTAGAGAGAGGAGGACAATAGCTAACAAAAATTAAGTTTAATGAGTATGTTATAATAAGTTTTTTATTTAATACTAGTATGCCCTTATCATACAGTACAACCTTTATTGAAATAAATTATATATAATAGCCTTCTGCTCTTGCTTTAAAAAGCTACTTAAGGGTCCCTACTCTCTTTAGAAAAGCTACGCAACAAAATGATATTTATGTTATTTTTTTTTTCCGTAGGAGCGCACCGTTTATTTGTTTTTAACCGTAACCGGACAGGGTTATAAAAGCTAAAGCATGTTTTTATTTAGCCGCCGACTCTCTCCCCTTAAAGAGCCAAAGGCAGGGCCTATTAAAAAAATAAGCCTTTTTTTTTAAGGCGCGCCTGGCTCGGCTACGCTACTAAAGCGAGGAGAGGGGTTATAAAAATGTTTAAACATTTTTTTAGTCTAGTCTCTTTTTAAGGCGCCCTCTAAAGGGGCTAGCGTTTTTATAAGACAGATCACTTACTAAAAAAAAGAAAAAAAAAATTTAATTTATTATTTTCCTGCCCTTACTTTGGCTAGGCGTTTCTAGCCTAGATGCCTAAAGAGAGGGTGGCCTTTTTCTAGAGTAGGTTCTCTCTGCCGATAGGCTCCGCTAGACTAAAGCCAGTTGGGCTATAGCTATAGCACAAATTTTTTTTGTCTTGATAGTTGGGACTCTTAAGTATCTTTGTTTTGTTTTTTTTTGTTTTGTTTTGTTTTATTTAGCCCTCCTCCCCTACCCTAGGGAGGGGCTAGGCTCAAAAAATTTTATCGCATACGCGCTTTATAAAAAGCAGAAATTTATTTGCCGCTAGGCTAGTACGCGACACAATCATAGCGCTTAGTTTTAAATTTGTCGACAGGGTCTCAATAAAAGCCAAAGGTCGAAAGGGCTATAGCAAAGCGGTAAGGCTAAAGCCTTGTTTATTAAACAGCGCCATAGGCCCAGTATGGGAGGCTAGCCTGTTTAATTTAGAATACATTTTAACCATTATGAAAAAAAAAAGGCCTTTTTTTAATTTTGCTCTTTGCTCCCGCTTCGGTTTAAGGCTGGATTGCTTTAGCCGAGACCAGCCCTCCGTATGGTAAAATTTATCTATAGCTATATATCAGCGTAGCTTTTTTTATTTAGCTTTAACCAGCCCCTAAAGAGAGCTCTAAAATAAAAAAAAAACCAAAAAAAAACAAATAGACGATAGCCAAAAAATTCAGATATCTTTACCAGCCTTTGTCCGGCTCAGATTATATTATTTGTTTTTTTGCACTTTGTCCTTCTAAAGATGGTAGCTTTTTTGCTGCTTAAGAGTCCACCGTAGCTTTTTGTTTTTGTGCGTAGCTTTGTTTTTTATGTTTGTAGGGACTCTAGCTTTTTGTCCTTCTAAAGAGGGCTGAGCTTGTTTTTGTTTTTTGCCGTAGGCCTTGCTTTGTTTTTGTTTTTTGCCCTACGGAGGCCTTGTTTTGTAGTTTTGTTTTTTTTTTAAGCCCTCCGTAGTTGTTTTTTTTTCGCTTTTTGTAATTTAGCCCAAGGGTCAGTAGGTCAAATTAAAAACAAGTATGTCGAAATTGGTAGCCGAATGAAATTTAGGAATTCAACCTTAAGAGTTCAAGTCTCTTTACTTGTAATAATAGCCCCTAGCCTCGCTCGCTCGCTATGTTGCTCGTTCGCCTTTAGCGCGCTAAATCTAAAGAGGCGCGCTACAGAGGCGCTTGGGCCCTACGGAGACATAGACGTGGGCGCTAAATAAAATAAGCCTTATCTATGTGCGCTGGCGCGAGGCGTTTGCAGCATCTTTATTTTTTTTCTTTCGCAAACACCCGCTACAACCTTAAGCCCTTTGTTAAGCAGGACTGAAACAAGGGCTAGCTTTACCTGCGTAGCATTTTTAACATAGTTTATTAAAAAAGAAAAGTAACCTGCCGTTAGCAAAAATAAATTAAAGAATAGTATTTTGTTTTACTTAGCCTTTAGCCTAGTCCCTCTGCCCTGACTCAGATTGAGGCAAGGCTTATAAAAAAATGTTTAAACATTTTTTTTGTTAAAGTTGGTGCAAGGGCTATCCCCTTTAGCCCTTAACCAAGATATTTTATAGTTAAACTAAAATATCATCTTTAACTTATAAGGTAAAGTGTAGTATTCGAAACTATTCAAATTGGTTCGACTCCAATAAGGTGCCAAAATCATTTATATTATTAAAAAAACTATAATCAATTTTATCTAGTGAAAACTACGAAGGAGAGCATCCAAAGACGAGTAAATATAAACATTTTGCTACTACCAAAGCCTGAGCTCAGGCTAATAGTTAAAAACAAAAAAGCTAGAGTTCCTACCCTGCAGCAAAAAAAAAAACAAAACAAAATAAGGCTGTCCCTACGTATACATTTTTTATATTTTCTTTAGTAGCTGCGCAAGCAAGCGAGTAGGGTTTTGCAAATAGAAAAGCGAGGGGCGGTCAAAACCCCCAAAATTTGAATTTAACACCCCCATAAAAAAAAAATGTTAGGCTTACAGCCAACCAGCCCTTATTTTCTCTAGGCTTACATGGCTATAGCATAAAAGTCAGTACTGTCGCCTTACTGCGTAGCTTAGCTAAGCATCTTTTGGCGAAAGGCAGAGGAAAGGGAAGGTTTTTGTTTTTATGTAGCCTAGGCTAAAAATAAAGCAGATAATTAAATCAATGGCATATGGCCTTAGACCGTCTGGGAGATAGTGGAAACACACCTTAGATAGTGCATAGCCTTTTATAATCAAATTTATCTTAGCCTGCGTAGCGAGCCTTAAGTAGCGCATAGCGAGCCTTAAGTTTGGTGTAGCGACCCTTAAATAGCGCACTCCCTTTAGCGGGCCCCACCGCTGCGCTATTTTTATCCAAAGATGCTCGATATTTTTCTAGGATTTTATATTATTTTTATAAGACCTGTCCGGTATCGGTTTAAAACAAAAATGTTTAGACAACATTTTTGTTTTATGCTTAAGAGTCCTGCTGCTTAAGAGTCCAGCTTAGGTTTGGTTTAAATCGGCTTTATGGCGGGGGCTATGGCAGCCATAAAAAAGCTAGGGTCTACACAAAAAAGCTACGCGCTACTTAAGGGTCTAACATAAACACAAAAAAGATGCTTAATGTACTAATACGCCATTCATATATTAAAAGCTGAAGTAGTTTAAATGGTTAAAACTTACCACTCATGACGGTAAAACAAAGGTTCAATTCCTTTTTTCGGCTGCAATTATAGCCCAGCCTAGGCTTGTGCCCCTTAAACCTAAAATTAAGACAAACTAAATTAATATTTTTGGCCTCGCATACAAGCCTAGGCAGGGCTAGGAAAATATATTTATAAATAGTTTTTAATTTGCCAGCATTCACCAGCCGCTCAAACAAAAAATATGCTTTGTTTTGTTTTATCCCCGTGTTCCCGTACTTCAACCAACTCGTTTTAAAAAAAGCTAAAGAGATAAACAAAATTGTATCACTAGGGACGGCCCTTTAGCGCGTCTCTTTAGAAAAAGCTTTTTGTTAAAGTTTTTAATCTCTCGCTTGCTGCTGACGCTAGGTTACAAGCGACACGTTGGTCCCAGGGACTATAAATAAAATATATTTTAAATAAAAAAAAAATAAAATATTTTAAAAATTTATTAAATAAAAGAGTTAGTAATTATTGCAATTAATGCACATAAAATAAAAAAAAAAAATCAAATAGTAAAAATAATAAAAAAAAATTTAAACCTAAGGGTTAATTTTAACTAAGGGCGCTACGCTCCTACTCTAAAAAAATGTTTAAACATTTTTTTAAAAGCAGTCAGTAAAAGGCCTAAAAAAGATAGAGTCTGATAACATTTTTCTTTTCTAAGACTCACAAAATTATTTATATTTATATTTATAGCCTTATTTGTCTTTAGCCCCAAAATCTAGTTATAGGTTTTAATTAGGCTGAGCACAAAAGTCTAAATAAGTTAAAATGATTTAAACTTTATATGGCTAGTACTGTAGTATTTTTTTCTATGCGATCCTTTTTTTTTCACACAAGTAAGAATTTAATTTTGGTTCTGATTGAACGTTGTTCAGTAGTTTAAGACATGCGAATCGTTGTTTCCAAAATCATTTTAGGAAATAAGGTGTAACGGTGAGTAATAGTAAATAAGATACCCTTTAGTCTCTATAAATAAGAGATATTTCTTAAACATTTTTTTTGAAGTCAAATCTTCATTAATTTTTTTTAAGAAAAAGATTTGCTATAAATTAATAAAGGAATTTTTTCTGCTTTTGGATTCTATTTATTTTGATTAGGTAGTTGGTGGGGTAATGGCCTGACCAAGCCTACGATCTCTAGCTAAGCTTGAAAGAGCCGCTGGCCACATTGGAAGTGAGATACTCCAAGTAGTAACTTTTTTTATTTTAATAAGATCAGGATACTATCAGCAGTCGAGAATATTAGTCAATGCTCGCAAGAGTGAACTAGCTAACTGAAATCTTAAGCCGAGCTAAGCTCGTATTGGGATGTCGTAAGGGAAAATAATGATACTACCTTACTATAAGTGTCGTCCAAAACTGGTGCCAGAAGACTCGGTAAGGCCAGAGACGCAAACGTTAATCTACATCAACAGGCGTAAAGGGTAAGTAGGCTGCTTAAAAAGTATTTTCTATTTAAATAGCCAAATATTTTAATTTAATTTTATTTCTCTGCCCCTTTAGCGGCCCCCTGGCCTTAAAAACGCTCAGCTGGCGCAGCGCTACTTAAGGTCGCTACGTTTTTAAGGCGCAGTCGGGGGCTAGGGCTAAATATATCTGCTACTGTTTAGTCAAATTTAGCTAAAGCAAAAAAAAAAGAGACGAGAGCCATACTCTGCGCAAGCCTTGTATCCTAGCGGCTGCAGAGGGAGTAATTATATCTTTCACAAAAAGCGTCACGGCGTTTTTAGCTAATCTATTTTAGCCTAAGCCTTATTTTAAGCTATTTTAAATTAAAGACAAATAGGGTTTTTTTACTTTTTGATATCCTCCTCGCCTTTGTATTCTCAAGCCAGGGACAACAATCCCTCCCTTAAAAAAAATGTTTAAACAACAAGCCCAGCCCTTTAGAGGGCGCTCTAAATAGGGCTCACCAAAGGTTCAAATGCCTTTGGCTAGAGGAGATAATCCAAAGGCGATAGGCTTAAAAACACACAAAAATTTTTTTGTTTTTGTTTAAACATTTTGTTTATTTATTTAATTTTAAGGCGTGCAGACCAAGGGTACGGGACCGGGACCAGAGGGCAAAGATTTTTTACCTTAAATAAAATAAAAAACTCAAATCCAAAAAATCAGTCTTTAAGCTAACCATATATATCTAGTCCCAACTTTTTAAGGGCATCAAGAGAAAATTATCATTTTATTCTAAAAATATTTGTAAATAAAATATGAATTTAAGCTAGAATCAAGAAGGGGTTGACCCAAATAATATTTAGAGGAGGTTTAATATCTTTAGATCCTAAATGGAATACTCAAGGCGAAAGCTTTTCAACCAAGTAATGATTGACGCTAAGGAACGAAGGGGAGGGCAAGAAACAGGATCAGATACCCTATTACTCCTCTCAGTCAACGATGAATGGTATACATTAGTTTATATAAACTATATGATAAAAGCTAACGCGAGTAACCATTCCGCCTTGTAACTACGACTGCAATGTTAAAAACAAAAAAATTAGTCGGTCTCGAAGCAAACGAAGTGAAGCATGTTATTTAATACGATAATCCGCGTAAAATCTTACCAGTTCTTGCATAAAATTTTTAATCTATTCTAGATTTTTAAATAATTTATATATTTATATATTTTTTATATATCAAATTTATTATTTTTTTTTTAATTTAGGATAATTTAAAAAGAGTGTTTTTCTAAATAAAAAATGCTTAATACAGGTGTTGCATGGCTGTCTTCAGTCCGTTTTTTGAGAAGTTTGGTTAAATCCGCTAACGGACAAAATCCCTTTTGTTAATTTATACTTAACATTCAATGGCTCTGATAGAGTACCATTTGGGGCTAAGACAAGTCGTTATGGCCCTTATGAACTTGGGCTATAGACGTGCCGCAAAAACTTTAACAAAGTGACGCAATACCCTACCCGTATTCATTCTCTCTTTAGAAAAAATGAATTATTTTATTCTGCTCAAGTTGCGAAACTTGCGCAACTTGCTGCCTGTTTTTTGTTTAATTTATTTAACCCTTGACTCAACCTGAGTCAGGGCAGTGGATAAATTAAAACACAAATAAAGGCTACAAGAAAACATTTTTTTAATGTTTTAATTTAAGAATAATAGGGTAATAAGGAAGGAGCTAATCATTAAATAAAGTTATACAATATTAAATTGTGACGGATTGTCATCTGAAACTCGGTGGCATGAAGAAGGAATTTCGAGTAATCGTTGATCACTAGCGCAACGGTGAAAATACCCGCTTTCGTTATGAACTAACTGTCTGTCGCTGGAAAGAAGCTTAAACTGGAGGAAAATGGGGCGAAAATATTGCTTTTTAAGAAAAATATGAGCGTCTAGCCATGCGCAGCGCTAAAAAACACCAATATTTATATAAATACTGAGGTTTTAAGCGCCTACCCTTTACCTTATTTAAAATTTACAAATGAAGTTTTAACAAGTAAAGGCGAGAAGACTAGTCGACATTTTAAATGTAAAATCATATTTTTGTTCAAAAAGAGAATAAACATAGATTTTTTACAATAGGAATTTAATTTATGCCTACCGTATAGGTGGCATTGTTTTGTAGCTATTTTTATGGTCATTTATTAAATAAATGCATCCCGTTTGGATTTATTTAAGCTATTTCTATAGTCAATTATTAAAAAACACCTTTGTTAAGTCATTAGCTTTAGTTAATTCATTTAGGTAACATTTCAAAAGTCATAGCAAGGTAGCTGTACTGGAAAGTGCTGCTGTATAATAACATAATAATATAAAATACTTTAAACCCCCATTCTATCGCTGCCGTACTCTAAGCGTAGCGTATTGCTTAAGAGTCCCTTCCTACGTAGGCTAATTAAAAAAGCATAGCTTAGCGCTTAAGAGTCCCTCTATCCTGCTGCCAATATATATCTTTTTTTTTTAAGATCCTATGTTTTTTTTTTAAGATAAGCGCTTCTTTAGATTAAGTGCGCCTCTTTAATCAGCGTTACGCTAAACAAATTAATTTGCTAAAAAGCGAGCTCCAAGCCTGCGGATTCTTAAAGGAGAAGACTGCTACGCTCCTACGGCTCCTACGGCAAAAAATGTTTGGATTGTAGCTAAATTTTAGTCCACTCGCTAGCGCTAGAGTAGCTGGGCTACTGCAAGCAAATAAAGTCCACAATAAATCAAGCACTCCAGCAAACACGTTATAAAGAAAAAAATATAATATAATTTAATATAATTTAATATAAATATAATATAATATAAAATATAAATATAAAACAAATCAAAAAGGGAGATTAGTTTAACGATAAAACATTGTTTTTACACTGCAAGGTTAGGGGTTTGACTCCTCTATTTCTCATACTTTAAGCCTTTATGGTTAAAATTTTAATAATTATATATTAAAGCCACTATCTAGCCCTCACTACGGAGGAGAGCATCCAAATTAAGGATAGAAAAATATAACATTTACTTTGACGTGCTACTTATTAGTCCGCAAAAAGATGCTTAATTTAAGCATCTTTTATAAAAAAAAAAGCATTCAGCCGCTTTTTGAAACCCTACTAGTGCTAGCAAAAACAAGCCCGCGCTTGCTTAAGAGTCCCTAGCTACGCTCCTACTCGCTAGCGCAGAGGGGTTTAAACCCAGCGCCTCTTTAGAGCAAAACAAAATGTTTAAAAGCGTAGCTTTTCACAAAAAAAAAGCTAAAGAGAGTAGGAACGGGCTTGTTTTTTAAGGCGCAGAAAAAAAAATTTTTAATTTAAACAATTTTTTCTAGTCTTGAGAATCCAAAGGCGCTTGGTTGTTTTTAGGGCCAGGTGTTAATATAAAAGCCCAGATAAAGGCCTAACTTTGTTTTTGTTTGTTTTTTTCTTTCTTTTGCTAAGTACGTGTGTGTTGGTTAGGGTAATAGCAATCAAGCAAGCCATCAAGCAATAAAAGCCAGGGGTCGTTACCCCCCTTTAAAATTAAAGCAAACTTGTTTAAGATAAGTATAAACCTTTTATTACTACTGTTAAAAAATAAACAAATCTTTTATAAACTAACCAATATTGATTAGATAAGTTAAATCGCGTTCGCACTATTGTTTAAAAACAGTCTCTTTTTTAGTTTATACTTAGTACTTAGCGTCACTTTTTTAAAATTTTAGATTAAAAAAGGTAAAATTAGTTTAATTGGTAAAATTACGTTTTGTGGCAACGTTGAAAAGAGTTCAAATCTCTTATTTTACCCTTAATTACTGGTGTTGGTTCATCATTATCCTGCGTAGGCCTGCGTAGCGAGGTTTTTTTTTTAAGCGACTAAATGTGTTGCCTTTGGCTGGGCTCCGCCCCTAGATAAGAAAGGGCTAAAAGCTTTGCTACCTCTCTTGCAGCTAGAAAGCGAAAGCGAAAGCGAGTAGGCGCGCCTTAATAAAAAAAAATGTTTAAACATTTTTTTAAGGCGCGCTACTATGCTACTTAAGGCTCGCTACTTAAGAGTAAGAGGGGGGAGCCGCTAAAAGGGGGGGGGGGCCGAGGGTCAGTAAGATCCTTTAAAAAAAGGCATACGCGCTTGACAGAGTTTTAGAATCATCATAAGTACGCACGCCACTAAAAAAAGGAAAAGTTTACATCTTGGTAAGTTAAAACAATTGCTATTTGTTTGAGGCAACTCATAAGGGTTCGATTCCCTTCTTTTCCTTTAAATAATACAAAGCCAACCTAGTCCTTACTTTGGCTAGGAGCTAAGTAAGTAAAAAACAAAAACCTACGGGCTTCAAAAAAGCACACAAAAATATCAGCACAAACTTGCTACTTAAAAAAAAAAAATTGATACTTATTTTTTGCGCTACTTAAGAGTCCCTACGGAGAGCTTTTTTTAGTGGCAGCTCGCTTGCTTCGCTAACGCGCGCAGCAAGCGAGAAAGGTAAAAACAAAAATGTTTAAACATTAAACTGCTCCCTTTAGAGGGCCTAAAAAAACCGCAAGGCTGCCTAGGCCGTCCCTACGGATACATAGCCGTAGGAGCGTTGGCTTAAGAGTCCCTACTCTGCCTGGCCTCAAAGGCGCTACGCGCTACCTGCCTTTGGCTAGGGAGAGAGGCAGCGCTACGCTCTCGTCTGCGTACCTTTTTTAAATTTTACCTAAGCTAGACCTACGCGACCTACAAAAGTTAAAGAATAAACAAACAAGCTAGCCCTAAAAGTTTAAGATTAATTAAGCTGATAAAAGATTTAATAAGGCAGGAGGGAGCAAGCTTTATATTACATACTTTGCGGCCAGCACGGTAAGTTAATTTGATATAGGTTTTGAGGGGATTATTTATAGGGGTTTAAGTAGGAGAGTTTTTATGTTAGGCTAAAAAAAATAACTGGCTTATAGATTGTAATAATGGACCTTTATTAGGAGGTTTGGTTTAGGTTTAGGGGATCTGATGATGGGGTGTGTTCAGAATAGAATTTTACTGTTTATACCTAAAATGGTGAAGGGGTGATAAGTTACCTATCTTAGGATTACTCGCTAAATACCTAAATGAGAGGGGTTTAAAGTTGATTGGTTTAAGGGTGGGGGTTTAATAATCTTTTTTCTAAACTTAAAAAACTAAAACCAATAACTGCTTTAGATATTGAAACAATAACATTTGAAGGTTTACAATTACCTATTTATATTAGTTTAACATATAATAATTCTGATGATTTATTCTTTAATCAAACAAAAAATTTTATTATTGATACTTCTAATCTACAGCAGGAAAATATAGATATTCAAAAAGCGTCTTTAAATATGTTTAAACAACTCTTTAAATATATTGAACTAAATCTACATCCTAAAACTACAATATTTGTACACAATCTAGGATCTTTTGATGGTTATTTTATTTTTAAATATGCATCTAATATTTATAATATTAAATCAGTTAAATCTATTATAGATAATCAAAATAAATTTATATTAATAGAAGTTAAAAAAATCAAATTTGTTGATTCTCATCGGATATTCGCTATTTCTTTAAACGCATTATGTGATGTTTTTAATCATGGAGAGGGTAAAACTAGCGCCTATAATTCAGAGTTTAATTCCTTAAATATGTTTAAAAATCCTGAATTATTAAACAAATTTAGAATTTATGCTGATAATGACTCAATTGTTTTATATAAATGCATGTTGAAAGCTTCTATTTTATATCAGGAAAATTACGATGTTGATATCAGTCAAGTAGTTTCTATGTCTTCTTTATCTATGCTAATATTTAGAAAAAAATTTTTAAATGTTAAAATACCTGTTTTAAATCATAAATTGGATGAATTTATCAGAGATAGTTACTATGGAGGAGCTACCGATTACTATATTAAATACGCTAAAAAAGTTTATTATTACGATGTTAATTCATTATATCCTTTTGCTATGTTGAAAGATTTACCCTTAAAACCTCCCTTGCCTCAACCTGAGTCAGGGCAGAGGATAAAATGGATAGATGATTCTATTAAATTATCAGATTTTTTCGGTTTTGCATTAGTTAAAGTTTACTGTCCTGTAAATATCAGCAAACCTTTACTACCCAAAAAACATAAAGGTAAAACTATTTTTCCTACTGGTACTTGGATAGGAATCTATTATAGTGAAGAATTAAAAGCGGTAGAAAAATACGGTTACAAAGTTGAAATAATTAAAGGTTTAGAGTTCAGTAAAGCTAAAATATTCACCGATTATATCAATCATTTTTATGAAATTAAGAAAACTTCTACCGGACCTTTAAGATTTATTGGTAAAAATCATTTAAACTATCTTTACGGACTATTTGGTAGATTAAAAACGGTTTTAGAAACTATAACAATTTTAAATACAGAAATAGAATTCTATCTTGTAAGCAGGATCATCAAAAACATTATTAAAATAGATGATGAAAAATCAGTACTTCTTACAATGCAGAATATAGATACTGATATAGTTAGTGAGTTAAACTCTACATTAGAAACAGAATTACTTAATTACGAGTCCATTGTTAAAACTAATGTTGCTATAGCCAGTGCTGTAACTGCTAATGCTAGAATACACATGATCCCCTTTAAGATTAGTAATGAAACTTGTTATACTGATACAGACTCCGTATTTACAACACTTGAATTACCTAATAATCTTATTGGTGAGGATTTAGGGATGATGAAAGATGAGTTGAAAGGTTTAGTAATAGAGGAAGCTTATTTTTTTGATATTAAAAAATATGGTTATTGGTATATTGATCAGCAAGGGCAACGAGTTTATAAATCTACAGTAGCAGGAGTTAAAAGAAACTCTTTATCGTGGAGTGATTTAGAATGTTTAGCTTCAGGCGGATCTTTAACTAAAGTTTTACCTAAAGTTTTCTATAAAAATATAAATAATTTATCTATTGAAATTAAAGATATTAATACAACTATAAGTAACAATCCTTCCAAAAAATGTATAAATAACAGATATATTCCTATTGATGTTTTCGAAGTTGATCATAAATTTGCTATGTTAACACTTACTAATAAATTGAAATATAGAATTAAGCATTGGATCGTTTAAATATGTATATAATAACACAATATTATCACTTACTATATCAACTTAATAAGTCATTTATTAATTTGTGTAAACTTACGGGAGTCAAAAAAACCTTCATAATACTGAATAATTTAAATGTCCAGAGTTTAATTATTAAATTATAAATTATAATTTGTGTTTTGTAACACAGAGCTCAGAAGTAAATAATTAAATTCTGCCCTTGCCTTTATCCAACCCCTCTGCCTCTCTATCTCTATCTATTTAGCTTGCTGCCGCTAGGCTACAATTGCGCACTAAAGACTACAGACGACAGACTACAGACTACAGACTAAATACTAGAGAGATTAGGGCTGCCGCTAGGCTACAAGGCTATAGCCCCTCGCCTTTGGCTGGGCTCCGCCCCTAGAGTGATTAAAAGCGAGGAGAGTAGGGCGTTGATGCTTGGGTTTTAGTAGGAGTAGTAGTACCAAATCATATTAATTAATACCCTCTTTATAGCCTCTGTTCGTACCGTTCAGGTCTTATATAAAGTTTATGATGGTTAGTTATATTATTAATTTTATTTTATCTATCTACATTATTTATTGGTTGATTATAAATAGATATTAAATATTTCACTTGTAAAAGAGTATATTTTTTAAATTATGATATATGTTAGACGCTATCCAGTAATGAATTTATTTTTATTACTATATAATGTTAGCAGCTGCTAAATACATTGGTGCAGGTTTAGCTTGCTCTGGATTAATCGGTGCTGGAGCCGGTATCGGTTTAATCTTTTCTTCTTTAATCGCTTCAACAGCTAGAAACCCTCAAATTAGATCTCAATTATTTTCTTACGCTATTTTAGGATTCGCCTTAGCCGAAGCTACAGGTCTATTTTCTCTTATGATTGCATTCTTATTATTATATTCATAATACTAACCAAAGTCTAAAAATATAAAAACCCCATATCTAAATATAATTAAGCCATTTTCAACTTCATTTCATTGTTTAAATAACAAGCGTCTCTTTACCTCTTACACTACCCAGTTTATCAACTTAAGCTTAAAGTAAAAAAGTTACTTAAACCCAATATCACTTTGCTAGCGGTAGAGATGATATCTTTAAGGACACTAATGTTCAATCTGGAATCTATTGTTGGATAAATCTTGTTAGCTACTTAAGGGTCCCTACTCTATTTAGCCCTTAAAAAAAGCATAAAATAAAGGTTTAAGTAGCAACTAGCGCTTGTTTTTGTTTATCTAGCAAGGGCTAAAGAGAGTAGGTCATTTCAATTTAATTTAAGCCTTCACCAGCTGCTGCGCGCGCAAGCGAAAGCGAGAGACCTAAAGGTAGGCCCTCTGAAGAGGGCCAGGGGAGCAGCTAAAGGGGGGCCGCTGCGCCCTGCTTTGATTAATTTTATGATAACTGTATAATTTGCAATCAAATTTATAATTTATTCAAAAATGATTAAGATATAATATAATAAAAATAAAATAATAGAGTTATAATATAATTAAAAAAAAATATAAGAATAGAATTAATATAAAATATAAAAATCAAAAAGGGAGATTAGTTTAACGATAAAACATTGTTTTTACACTGCAAGGTCAGGGGTTTGACTCCTCTATTTCTCATACTTTAAGCCTTTATGGTTAAAATTTTAATAATTATATATATTAAAGCCACTATCTAGCCCCCCTACGGAGGAATCCAAATAGTCATTAGCCAGTTACCTATTTATATTTGGTCTAGGCTTGGTTCTCTCAATTTAAACAATCCAAGCCTGGAGTCTTTCTGCCAATCAAAGCTATAAATTTATTTATTTTCTAAAGTTATCTCTGCCTATGGGTCAATATAAAGTAAAATATTTTTAAACCCCTAGCTTTAGCTACTCGCGTATTAGCCTAAAGAAGAAAAAAGATGCTTAAATTAATATTCATTAAAAGAAAAGCGGGTACTGACATCTGGCCCTTCTTTTTTTAACCTTGCTCTTTTTATTCTGCTGACCCTTAAGTAGCTTTTGTTTTATTTTTTTTTTTAAGCTGCGATCCAAGCCTAGCCTAGCCTAGCCTAGCCTAGCCTGCGGCAGGCAGGCAGGCAACAAACAAATAGACAAGCGGTAGGGACTATTAAGAGACGCTTAAGCGGTAGGGACCCTTAAGTAGCTTTTGTTTTTAAGTCTGCGTAGCTTTAGCCTAGCAAAACAAAATGTTTAAAGCCCTCCTCGCTTTAGCGCAGGCCGTAGGCCGTAGGGCGTAGGGCTAGCGTTTTTATTATTTTGCTAGCTTTTAATAAAAAAAAAGACAAAGAGAGTAGGATTTGCTGCCTATTTTTGTTTTAATATGGCTTGCATAAAAAAAAATACTCACTTTTAAATAAGGCACAAAAGCATCTTTTTTTAACTAACCTTAAAAATATCTAAAAATAAACTTTAAAGAGTATATTTAAAAATCAAAAAAAGCTAAATAAAATATTTATTTTATAGTTAAATTAATTTAAAACCAGCTCTCTTTAGAGCCCCCAATTCAAATCGGTCTACCCCACCCACTACTATCTTTAGTCCCTTGCTCTCTTTAGGTACATCCTTTGGATAATCAAGCTTGTGAGCAAGAGGCCTGCACCTGCAGCAATTCAAAAACAAAAATTGAATTGTAATTGTTTAAACCCCTCCTCTCGGTTATTATACAGTAGGATAGAGGGACTCTATGGACCGTCTCTTAAGTAGCCTAGGGACTCTTAAGTATCGAGCCTTAAATAGCATAGTAGCGCGCCTTAAGTAGCGAGCATTAAGTAGCGACTATTAAATAGACTTGCGCCTTTGGCTTTTTTTTAGCAAAAGAATAAAAATGTTTAAACATTTTTGTTTGCTTTTTTTTTATAAAGGAGCCTTTGGCTAATATTACTAATAAATAAAATATGCTTTATTCTGGAGGCTAACAAATAAGCTACTCTCTCTTTAGCTTGAACTCCATAGAGTAGGTAAGCCTAGCGGCAGCAAGCGAGTAGTTGTAAAATAAAAAATCAATCAATCAATAAATAAAAACTTTTGCCACAATCTCTAGTTTATAAATTTAAAATTTTGCTATTTGCCTTTTTATTAAAATAAAATGTTTTAGTGACTTAAATATATTTTGTGAGTACCTCCTACTTGGACTATACAATATTAACTAATATAAGAATAGTTAAGATGTTTTTAAACTGGTTTAAAAGATGCTTTATTTATTTCAAAAAAATTATATTAAATTCATAAATGTGCAAATTTCTGTTATTTGTATTTATGCTAATTAATAAAAAAAATAAATTAACATTTAATTAGGAAGGTTAAAGGTAAAATTTTATATTTATTTATACAATAAAATTAATTTTAGGAAAAATGAGGGTAAATATTTATTTAAGTTTGTAGCCTTGCTTAAACTAGGCTAGCCTAGCGGCAGGGATATTTGATTATTTTTGTTAATTAAGTTTAACCAAAAAATCATTTAAACTAAACTATTTATATATTTATTTATAAATTAGTGATTATTTAAGTTAATTAAGTTTAACCGATAAATCATTAAAACTATTTATATATTTATATAAATATATTTTAATAATTAAATATATCTAACACTTAAGTTTGTTTATTATTAAATTATTAAATTAATTTTGAAATATAACACCTAGATATTACCTATGATTTTTAGTAAAAATTCAGTTAACTATGTGTTAATAAAAAGCTACTTAAGAGTCGCTACATATAGCTGTTACGCTTTAAATAGTTTTAAACAAAAATTTTTTTATAAACATACTTACCCCACCCCGCCTTTGTAAGCTCTCAGTAGGCCTAGGTTTAAATTTTATTTAACCCTTGCCCCTATTTATTTATAAAATAAAAAATAAAAAAAAAATAAAAAAAGGCCAGCTGACGCGCGCTGCAGGCGCGCGCGCTCAGCTGGCGCAGCGCTACGCTTTTAAACATTTTGTTAAAGCAAGCGAGTAGGAGAAAACGTTTAAAAACCTGCTCTGCGTAAAGCTTGCTCTTAATAGGGATACGGACTCTTAAGCCTAGGCTTTTTGTTTAACCTTGTTAGCGTGGGCTTAAAGTCCAAACTCTACCATTTAAAAGATGCTTAATTTAAAGGCTCTCTTTAGCGTCTCTTTTACCGCGAGGATTCACAAAAATTGTAAAAAGTATCTTTATTTATATTTTTATTTTAATAAAGTTTTATACAATTTTAAATAAAAAAGACTGAGTTGAATATTTGATATTTTTAGCAAAATTAAGCCCTCTCTTTCAGCTAGAAAGCGAAAGAGAGTAGGGCGCTAAATAAAATATTTGAAAAAAATGTTTTATTTTTATAACACCCTATCCACCGTAAAACAAAAATAAGCCTTTTTTATAAACAAAAATGTTTAAACATTTGTTTTGATCGTCTGCGTAGCGACCCTTAAGTAGTGAGCCTTAAGTTTCCACCCTAACTTTTTTTTTATAATTTGTTCCGTAGGTGCCGTAGTTTTTAATCAAAGAAAGAACAAGGGGGCAAGGGCTTGTTTATTATTATAATTAGGAGTTAATTAATCGCTTATAAAATAAAAAAATCTGTTTGATGGGATAAAACTGTATTTAATCTCTATTTCCTCTGTTAAATATTTTTTATATTTTAAACTTGATTATTTATTAGACTAGTAGAAGGATAATATCTTTTAATTGGATACCTTCCAGGTATATTTTTAAGCTAATAAAATTTGATCAGCACCGCTAAATAAAATACAAAGATGCTCTCTTTAGTAAAGTAAACTAAAAAAAAAAGACACTTACCTAAAATTAAATTAACTGTACAGTGCCGCTACGCTTTTAAACAATTAATTTTGTTTCATTGCTACCATTTAATTAAATTAACTGCAGGTCTATCTTTAGGTTTGAGCGCTACTTAATAGTTTTGGTCTAGTCGCAAAAAGTAAGGGGTACCGGGTTGCTAGTGCTATTTTTATGATGAGATGAATTAATAAATTCTAATAATTAAGATGATGAATAATTAATAAAATTAATCTCTTTAACATCTTTATCAGGATTTCTATCTATGTCTTGTAAAAGTTGACTTTAAAATGCTAGATCCTACGGCAACAGATTAGAGGAGTAAAACTTTTTACGAACTGACTTATTAAGTTAATCTTGCTGAGCATTTTGCTTCCCCTCTTTAGAGCCCCAGCTATACCGATCAGGTCTTATAAAAGTTAGCATATTTTAAATAGCAACACTCCTACTCTATTTAGCCCATGCTAGCTAAGAAAAAACAAAATGTTTAAACCCCTCCTTAGAGGGACTATTAAGTAGGTCTCTTTACTTGTTTTAAAGCCGTAACCGGACAGGTGTTATAAAAATATAAAATATTTTATTACTGAATTATCAAGCAAGGCTATTATTTAGCCTGGCCCCTGAGTATAGGCTGGGGAGATAATTAAAATTAAATTATTTTTTTTAGACCTAGCTTTTTTATATTTTAGCAAAACAAAAACAAGCGCCTCCTTACTGCAATATTAGAACCCTACTATATTCGAAACAAATATGCTTTAACATTTTGTTCTTTAGCCCTTGCCTGAGCATCAAAAACAAGACAAGTACGGAGGGGTTTAAACATTTTGTTTTAAACCGTAACCGGACAGGCGCGGGCCTCTTGTAGCCTAGCGTTTTAGCAAGGGTTGCGCAGAGTATGGGGTAAAAAAGAGATGCTCTCTTTAGACCAAAGGTGGGAGGCGCGCGCGCTAGCGAGCGCTACGCTTTTAAACATTTTTTTTTTATTCTTTTTGTGCGTAGCTTTTTATTAAAAGACAAAGGCGCAGCAATCTTTTTTAAAGAGGGTTAAAAGGTATTATACTGTTATCAGTTTTTCATTAGCTTTTAGAATACCTTTCTAAATAATAAAAAATAAAGATTTCAATGAAAATAATTTCATTTCCATTTCTTTAATTAAAAGATTGGATACATTTTAAAAGGCTCTCCCTGACACTATGGCAAGAGCTACCTAATTTGTCTATTATTTAAATTTGGTTAAAGATAAAGTATAAAATTTAGAAGATATTATTAACACACTCGCTTGCGCGCGCGCAGTAGCGACTATTAAGTAGCGACTCTTAAGTAGCGACTATTAAATTAAAATTAAGTAGCGCCTCTCTCTTTAGCTTTTCCTTTTCTTTAGAAAGGGGAGCATACGGGACTGAAGGTATTTATTCAATAGAAAATCAGTTTGGTTAATAAACGAGTCTGGAGATAAAATTATAAAAGTTTTTTAAGATAATTTAACTCAACTTGAAAGCAAATTTAAGTAACTTGACAAAATATCAGACACAAGCATCTTTTGGAATTAATAAACTAAAAATTAGTTGCACAAATAAATTTACTTTTGATTTTATAGAAATATCTACTTATATAGATTCTTTTAACAACTATATTAATCTCTGAATTTTTTAACAAAATGTAGGTTTAGTAAAAATATTAGGTTGTATTATTATAATGATATCTTTAATATATATGATCAGTGGTTTAGTTAGTGATGCTTTAATAAAACCAAACTAGATAAACGATTTAATAATTAAACAAATTTATTGATTTAAGATTACAATTTCAAGCATCTTTTTATTTAATATTAGATTTTTCTATTTTAACTTGTATTTTATTAGCAATGGTTTTTGTAAAATTAAAACACAAATCTATAAAAAACTAGACAAGCCTACGGACCGTCTCTTAAATTAAAGGAAGGCGCTTTTTAATATAATATAATATTAATATAATAATATAGATATAATATAAGATTTTAGCGCGTCTTAAACTCTTAAGTAGCTATTTTTGTTTTACTTAAAAAATATACTATCGCTTAGTACTATTTAAGCTATTTAATAAAGCAATAAAGCTAGACAAAAGTTTAAATATATCAGAAAGTTATAAATACACTTTGCTCATTATTTTTTCCCCGTTTTTGTAGGGACCCTTAAGTAGCTTTTTTAATGCCTTGCTAACGGCTGGCTGGAGGCGCTTAATTTAATTAAACAAACGCTAATTTCTCTACGTAGCGCGTAGCGCTGCCTAGCTTTTTTTTCTATTTAAGAGTCCCTAATCTCTCCCCTTGCAAAGGCAGGGGCCAGACACTTCGCTAGCGCAGCTAGCTACTTAAGGGTACCTACTCTTGCTTTTTTTTTTAACCCATTGGCTAAATAAAATTTTGCTAATTTTATAACACATGCTTTTTAGGCAGGGGCAAAGGCTACAAAAGAGACGATAAAAACGCTAAGCACAAAAAATCCACAATTACCTATATTTTATATATTTTAATTTATGACTGACTATAAAATTATGTTTTTTTTTTGATAAGTCGTAGGCTAAGCGAAAATTTTTTTACACTAATTATAAAGAGGGCACTGTGAGATTTGAACTCACGACTTTTTTGAAGTACTTAATTTCAAGATAAGCGCCTTAAACCAGACTCGGCCAAATACCCTTTTAATTATTACAATTATTTTAAAAGTGCTAGTTATTATAGTATAGTATAATATACTATTTATAACATTATAAAAATATAAAACATAGTTCTTTTAATTTAGTACAATTTTTTCTTTGTAAGCAAGTAGAGCCAGCCGCTATTTTGGGTTTAGCCACGCCTAAAATTTTAGGTTTAAACATATCTTATTTTAACCCTTGCCGCGCCTCCGTAGTTCCCGACTAGCGAAAAGGCGAACGTGGCGCTTTGATAAAATAAATTAAAATAAAAGACGACTACGGTATAAGGCCTACGGAGAAAAATAAAATAAAATAATTATTTAGGGGTCTAAAGAGCGACAATGTGACTATTGTTATTTAAAAACTAAAGCTAAAGAGTTTTAAGAATATAAAGATGGCTAACCTACTCGCTTGTAGCCTAGCGGCTTGTTGAAAGAGTAAGTCCTTTAAGGAGGGCTTTAAAGCCCTCCCTGACTCTGAAGTAGCGAGGGTGTAGCGTTTGTTTTTGTTATACTAAAGAGAGGCAGGTGTTAAAGTAATAAGAACACAAGGACTTGAACCTTGATAACATCCATTATGAGCGGACTGCATTGCCAATTATGCTATATTCTTTTGTTAGACTTGACACTACCTTTTGTTATGCCCTGAGGTGAAATCGAATCACCCTCGCTCCTTCTTCACAGGAGTGCTTTACCTTTAAGCTACCAAGGCTTTATGAAAATATTTGACATCTCGGCCTCCTTGGACGTTTCCTTATTTTATAGCGAGGGCTAGGGCTAAATATAAATAAATTTATCAGCCTTTTTACTATTAAGTAAAAAAAAAATAAACTGCCCCCTGCCAAGAGACCCCTGGCCCTTGGCCGAGCCTTAGGGCTCGGCCTAAAGAGGGGTAGGCTTAAATAAAATAGCAGGGCTTGCCTTTGAAGCTTGGCGAGGCGAGCTCAGCTAGGCTATTGTGCCTAAATAAAAACGGAAAAAAAAAACAAAGCTACGCACAAAAACAAGGGCGTGCCTAGCCTCGCTACTGCAAGCTTGATAATCCAAGAGCAAGGCCACTTAAGAGTATCCGTAGGGCTTCTACTAAAGAGCCGCTACTTAATAATCCCTCCCGCTTAAAACTTAATAGTCCCTCCCGCTTAAAACTTAATAGTCCCTACTTAATAGTCCCTCTATCTTACTTATAATAACCGAGAGGATGATCTTAACGCTTTGCAGGAGTTATAAAAATATGCATATTTTCTTTTTTATTTAGCGGTTAAACCCCTACTCTCTTTAGTTTGATTATTTTTTAAGTAGCACCACATTTTTGTAACCCTTTAGAAAAGCTACGCAACAAAATGCTATTTTTGGTTTTATCGTCTCTTTTTGTTAGCCTTTGCCAAAACCTGCCTGTGCTTGTGCAGGCCAAGGGCTTAAAAAAACAAACAAAAACAAAAGACAAAGACGCGCCGACTCTCTCTAGTAGACTAGCGGCAGCCTTATAATAAAAATAAGCAATTTTTTTAGAGTAGGTAAGCCAAGCAAGCGAGTAGGGACTGCAACCCTTGCTTGGCTTCAAGAGAGGGAGAGTTAAGATTTAAATAATTTTTATTTATATAATCAATATTGTCTGCCTTTCCCTATTTAGGCCGATTCAATTTAGCCTAAGGGTTGACCTATAAAGAAAAAAATATATATTTTTTTTGGAGCAGTAAAGGAATCGAACCTTTTACGGATATTAACCAATTCTTTTACAGAGAACCACCATTACCAATCGGATCACCTACTCTTATTTTTTGTAACTTATTTTTTAGGCCTAGCCTAACTAATTAAAAAACCTACGGTGGACTCTTAAGCAGCAGCAAAAAAACGCTAGCAAAAAAAACGTTACGCCCTACCGCTACAAGCTTCAACATCAAAAAAAAGATCCAGTATCGCGTAAAAGCGCTACCATGCCTGCCTATGCGCCCCCTATGGTTGCCTTTTTGGATAAAGAGGCCTAGGTAGGCTAGGCTAGGGAGACTGAGAATTAAAAAAATATCACCATACTCTAAAAAAATTGCTTTTTTTTTAAGCGCATAGGCATAGCTTTTGAATATGGCATCTTTTTTACTGCGAAGAAAGCATCTTTTTTAATTACCCCATTAAAAATAAAATATTATTTGCATACTTAATTAAAAAAAAGGTTTAAACAATTTTTTTTAGCTCTAGCCTAGCTAATTTAAATTAAATAGCTTTGCTCATTTTCCATGTATTAGACTAAATAAAATAAAAACAAGCTACTTAAGGGTCGCTACGCAGACTAATAATAAAAACCCTCCACCCCTCAGGCTTTTGCTAGCTATAGCCCTTGTATTTTGTTAACCAAGGGGCAAAGGCTACAAAACAAAAAGCATAGCAGACGATTAAAACAAAAAGATTAAGCCCTCATCGCCTTTCGATTATCAAGCCTGGGCGGGCTTGTGATTTTCTATTTAAGAGTCCCAAGCTACGCAACGCTTTTAATTTCAAGGTTGGAAAGAGAGAGGGACTGGCAGTTTGGCGCTACGCGTTACATTTAATTTAGCCTAAGGAGGCCAGGTTTATTTAAAAGTTTTAGACAAATGCAGGGCTAAATCATCCTTTTCCCCCCTCCCCCCCTTACTCTCTCTTGAAGCCAAGCCAAGCTAGCGAGTAGGGAAGCCTAGCCAAGCAAGCGAGTAGGGACTGCAAACCTTGTTGTAGCTAGGCTACAAAAGGCTAAATAAAAATATAGCTAATAAAATACCTGTCCGGTTACGGTTAAAAACAAAAATAATTGTTTACACATTTAACAAGGGCTAAAGAGAAGGCATAGCTTTTAAATAAAGGGAGCTTAGCTTTGATAAAATAAGCTAGCAAGGCTATAATAAATAAATGATAAATTATGCCTTTGCTAATTTAAATTGAGATTAAAAAAAGCATATTTTTTTTTAGAGCATAAACCCCTCGCCGCAGGATAGAGGGACTATTAAGGATGGGGGGATGGCTATAGCTGCCTATATTTTAATTTTATTTATTATTCTATTCTTTTAATACATAAATTTATCTATTAGTAATACAAATTATTTAGAATTACAAATTTAGCTCGACCCCTACGGGACGGCCTAAAAAAAGGTAGCAGACGAGAGCATAGCGCTACAAAAAAGGCCGTATTTGAGTAGCTACGCCCCCTGGTCCTGGACCCCGACTTAAATTAAAACTCTATTGCCGCCTAGCGCCTATTTTTATTAAGTGCGCCTCTTTAGTGCCCCAAAGGCAAGCGAGGGAGGCAGGCGCTTGCTGAAAAAAAAAAAAATTTTTTTTTTTGCTATAGCAAACACGGGTTAAAAACAATAAAGCGAGCATTTTAAACCGCCCGACTCCCGCCTGCAGTTAAACTCAATAAATTAAAGAGAACCCCTATAGAGAGGCTAGCCACGTCCTTGTTGTTTTTACCCTACTCGCTTGCTGGTGCCTATGTCTTTTGGTTTAACCCCTTTTGCTAAAGGCACATGCGCAGGCAGGGGCAAAGGCTACAAAACAAAGCATAGCAGACGATCAAAAAAAATTGCTTAACCAATTTTTTTTCCTCCATAGCAAGCTAAATAAAATTTACAAATTTTAAAATCCTGTCTGTTAAAAAAAATAATAATAATTGTTTAAACATTTTTTTTATAGCAAGGGCTAAAGAGAGCTGAGACTAAAAAAGCTCAGCACAAAATAAAACATTATCTGCCTTTTGACAAAAGATGCTTGGCTAAGCTACGCTGTAAGGCGACAGTCTTGACTTTTACCAACAAGCGCTAGAGATAGGCTAGTACGCTTAAAAAAAAAATGCTTAAACATTTTTTTTAGAGTAAGAGCGTAGCTAGGGGACTCTTAAGCAGCCTTGCTTGTGAGCAAGCGAAGGCAGCTTAGCGTTTTTTTTTGTTTGTTTTTTTGTGCGTACCTTTAGCTTAGCTAAAGAGAGGTAGGCTAGGCAGCCCAGGCCTTAATTTAGCTGATAAGCGGTAGGGAGCTTTTTGTAATTAAGGAAGTAATTGGGCTCGAACCAACAACTTTTAGTTTAAAAGACCAATACTCTACCAATTGAGTTATACTTCCAGCTGCAAGGCTAGTAAAAAAACCTACGGAAAAAAAGCTACTTAAGGTTCTAACAAAAACAAATAAAGATGCTTTATTTGTTTTTTGCTTTATTTACTTTTTTAGCACAAAGGATGCTTGCGCATTAAATAGACAAATTTAATATAATTTTACTAACGATATTTTATTAAAAAAAGCATCTTTTTTTGTTTGTTTTTGTTATTTTATCCTTTTTTTTTATATATTTATTATAAATATTTATTGCCTGCCTAATTAAAAAGCCGTTAGCTGACACAAGGCTAGGCAGGATAATATTAATTTAGCCCTGCCTTTGGCTAGGATTTAAAAAGAGATATAAATATAGCGAAGCATATGGGCTTTTATCTGCCCCCCTTGATATAATCCAAATAAAATATGCTCTTTTAGGATAGCATATTTAAGACCTGTCCGGTATCGGTTAAAAACAAAATGTTTAGACAACATTTTTGTTTTTAGTAAAGGCAAGCTACACACAAAAACAAGGGCGTGCCTAGCCTCGCTACTGCAAGCTTGATAATCCAAGAGCAAGGCCACTTAAGAGTATCGCTTTTGCTTGAGCGCGCAGCAGTAGGGCTTCTACTAAAGAGCCGCTACTTAATAGTCCCTACTTAATAGTCCCTCTATCTTACTCTTGCTTTTTTTTTACTTAAGAGTTTTTTTATCTTGCGGCGAGGCTGCGCTACGCTCTCGTCTCTTTTTTTGCAGCTTAAGAGTCCATCGTAGGTTTTTTTTTAAGCTGGACTATAGCAGCCCACCCCATAGCAATAAATTTAATTTATATAATATATTGGTTTGGTATACGCCTTTTTTTATTTTATAATAATAATAACTGAGTTGACCAGATTCGAACTGATATCTTTCACCACCAAAAAATGATGTTATTCCAAATTAAACTACAACTCATAATAAATGTTTTTTTTTTCGCTATTCGCAAGCGAGAGACTTCTTTTATTTGAAGTTCGCTTTTATTTTACCCCGCATTTCCTTGCCAGGGCTTGGTTAGGCTATTTTTGGTTAACAAGCAAGCAAAAACCTACGTAAAAATATGCTTGAGAAAATAAAAATAATCAACATTTTATTAAATTTTCTAGGGCTTGTTTGCATAGCGTTTACTGACAAAATGTTTAATAAATATATCGCGTAGCGCCAGCAACTTTTGTGTGATTTAACTAACTTGCTCACAAGCAAAAACTCAGCGTTTTGCTAAAAAAAATAAGATAAGAATAGTTTTTTAAGTTAAGATTAGATGAGATTAGAAAAACGTTTAATTAATTTATTAGGCCATAGGCAGGCTAATGCCCTCATGAAGCTATCCTAGTCAAATAAAACAGCTACGCTACAAAAATAAGCCAAAAATTGGAATTGAACCAATAACTAAGTCTTACAAGGAATTCGTTTAACCATTTAAACTATTTCGGCTTATTAAATTTATTTGGGCTTAATTGCGCTTTTTTTTTTTAAGTAAAAGCTACGAATACGCGCTTAAGCGCGTCTCTTTGCCTCGTCTCTTAAAAAAAAAAAGCGACGCTCCTACGGCAAAAAAGCAAGTCCTACGGCTAGCTACTTAAAAAAAAAACTATGCTACAAGCCTAGCCTGCGGAGCGGCAGACAAACAAACAAAAACAAAAAAACAAAAACCTACGGTGGACTCTTAAGCAGCTGGACTCTTAAGCAGCTAAAAAAGCTAGGTAGACGCGGGAAAATTTAGGACCTTAACCACGCCATAAAGCCGGTTAAATTAAAAAGTTTAAAACAAGTAAACCTGCCTGCCGTTAGGCTTCATATTTAAAGAGGCTAGGCACGCTTTATAACTTCAAAAATGTTTAAACATTTTGTTTTTTTATTTAATGCTGCAATAACAGAGTAGGAGCATAGCGTTTTTGTGCTTGCTAAAAACCTGCTTGCAAAAATTTGTCTAAACATTTTTTTTAACCAATACCGGACAGGTCTTAAATATCTTAAAGATAGCATATTTTATTTGCTGCAAGCCCTATAAAGTGGGCAAATAAATTTAAATTAAAGAGAATTGTCGCCTTTGGATTCTCTCCTAGCCTTTGTATTTTTTTAACCACTTGGCCTGCACATGCGCAGGCAGGGGCAAATGCTAAAAACAAAAAGAGACGATAAAAACAAGCCCTCGCTTGCTGCGCCTTAAATACAAGCCCTGCCTTTGCTAGCGATGGGGTTTAAACATAGCCGTTGGAGCGTAGCTTTTGCTCTAAAGAGAGGGCTTTAAACATTTTTATTTTAAGGCTGGAAGTAGCTAAGGCTAGGCAGGCAAAAACAAAAACAAAACCTTTTTTTCTAAAGCTAAAAAGAGTCGCTACTTAAGAGTCCTACGCTAAAAATATATATAATCGCGTATGCGCCAAACTTTGTTTTAACAATTTAGGTAAGGCTAGACTTTAAAACACTATTAGGGTTAACGAGCTAGTGAGTAATTTTTTTTTTAAGATTGCACTGATTTAAAAGGATATTTTTTTTAGAAATAAAATAAAATAAAATAAAATAAAATAAAATAAAATAAAATAAAATAAAATAAAATAAAATAAAATAAAATAAAATAAAATAAAATAAATTTGATAAACAATTTTTAAATTTGGATTTTGAGGCCTAGGCTTAAAAACAAGGCCACCTACGGATTAAACAAATAACAAAGCATCCCTCCCACCCCCCTTGCGCTCAGTAGACCACCCTTTAAGAGTTGTTTTTTTTAACTAGGGCAGGCTAAGCTAGGGAACGGACAGGCTGCGTAGCGTTTTTTTTTTTAAGATTAAGATTGAGCAAAAACAATTTAATTTAGTGTCCCTCTCTATGCTATAGCCGCTAAAGGGAAAGACTCTTAAGCCTTACTAAAGAGGCGCGCGCTACGCCTACGGAGAATAAATATAAAAGCCGCCTAGGCCTACGGAGAAAAATAAAATAATTTTAAGTTTAATTATATGGACTGTAGCTTTTAAATAGTTTTTTTTGCTTAAATATGTCTCTTTAGTACGCAAGCATCCTTTGTTAAAAAGCTCGCGCTAAACTAAAGAGTTTCCTACAATAAGGATCTAGTTACCTAGCCAAGCCTCGCTACTGCGCGCGCCTAAAAAAACAAAAACGAATTACTCGCTTACTTTGTCATTTGGTTTTCTTGGCCAGCACATGCGCAGGCAGGGGCAAAGGCTACAAAAAAAAGACAATAAAAACGCTAGCTTTAAAAATTTTTAGACTAAAGCAGGGGTTTAAAGCCCTCCGTACGACTGACTCTGAAGTAGGGAGGGCGTAGCTCTCTTTACTTTTTCTACTTCAGGGTCTAAGGCGTTTAAAATAAAATGTTTTAATACTATTATAATATAAAAAAAATTTTTGTTTTTTTTTACTTTTGTTATGCCCTGAGGTGAAATCGAATCACCCTCGCTCCTTCTTCACAGGAGTGCTTTACCTTTAAGCTACCAAGGCTTTATGAAAATATAAATATTTGACAACCCACCCCCACCCCTCACTACTCTGGACTCTTAAGTAGTTTTTAAAATGACTAAAGAGAGGCCCGCTCCCTCGCCTTTTGCTAATCAAAGAAATTTATCTGTTATAAATTAAGCAAATTTTGCTAATAGCAAATACCGGGGACAAGGGCTTACCCATTTTTTTTTATTTATTTTTTTATGAAGTACAGCTGCCTACGCCCTTGATTTATTTATAATAAATAAATTTTTTAAAAAGGTTATATTTAACTAATATTCTTTTATATAAAAATAAATAAAAATAAAAATTAAAAAAAAAACAAACAAAAAATAGTCTGCCTCTAGCCTCGCTCTAAAAACAAAATGTTTAAAGCCCTCCTCGCTTTAGCGCAGGCCGTAGGCGCGCCTTTGTCTAAAAAGAATTAAAAAAAAACCAAATGCTTAAGCATTTTTGTTTTGGTATAGTAGGGGAGCCGCTAGGCTACAAGCGAGTAGGAGGTTATTATACAGCAGGAGCGTAGCGAGGGCGTAGGTCTCTTTAGGGGCTTGTTTTAAGGCGCTTGTTGGCACGGTAAAAAGGCCTCCGTAGGGCTTAATTAATTAAAAAACAAAAAATTTTGTTTTTGCTAAAACAAAAACTGACTATTAAGTAGTGCCCTCTTTAGGCCGGTCCCTAAGTCAAACAATGTACACAATCACAGCCTCAAAAAAAAAAAAAAGTAGGAGGAGTAGGTTTTTTAATATTCTGAGCGTTTTTTAATATCCTGAGCAAGAGGGAGGTTTTGTTTGTTTAAGCCGCTGTTTAGCGCGCCACTGAGCCTAATAAAATTTAAATATATAAATCAATTTAAATGTTTAAAAGCCTAGAGGCTTAAGAGTCCGTAGGCTTAAGAGTCCGTAGCCCTCTTGCTCACAAGCAAGGGACTAAAGAGAGTAGGCTTTTTGTAAAATAAAAAAGCGTAGCTTTTTAAGTCCGGGACCGCCTACTCTTTAATAAAAAGAAAAAAGCATTTTATTATTTTTAGACGAAGGCGCTAGAGTATCTATAACCTACTCGCTTGTTTGGCTAGGCTAGCTAGCCTAGGAGCTTAGCTTTTTTGTGTTTTTTTGATTAAAGAGAGCTAAAATAGTAAGTAGTCAGTAGTCTTTAGTCCGTAGGTGCGGGCTAAATAGATAAGGTAAAACCCAAAACAAGCGCGTAGCCTTCGCTTGCCCACAAGCAAGGCTGCGCTCTAAAGAGACACCCTTTAGAGGGACTCTTAAGCAAGGCTACGCCCTACTTAAGTGTCTAAGAGGAGGGGTTTAAACCGTAAAGACGGGCTTTTTTGTCTCTTAAGCCCTTGCCTGAGCATCAAAAACAAGACAAGTACGGAGGGGTTTAAACATTTTGTTTTAAACCGTAACCGGACAGGGTTATAAAAGCTAAAGCATCCTTTTATTATGCTACTCGCTAGCGCTTGAGGGGAAATAAACAAAAACAAGTTAACTTAAGGCTCGCTACGCAGACGCGGCTAAAGAGATAAAGTTTTTAGCCTACTTAAGAGTAAGTTCTCTATCCCTACTTTATAGTCCCTCGCTAGCCAACTCTCTGTAGTCCCTAGTAGCCAAGCGGCAGCAAGACAGAGTCAGTCCTATAAGGAGGGGGGTTATAAATATTATGTTTTTTAATTTAAAGTACCTTTAACATCTAAAGGTGTAAGTTTAATAGCTCCTGAGCCAATTTCTAATACGAAACCGACAGTTAAAACAATAAAAAAAATAAGAGCAGCTGATAAACCAAAAGTACTTACTTGGTATAATGTCACTGCGATAGGATAAAGTAGTAGTATTTCAAGATCGAATATCAAAAATAATAAACTTACTAAAAAAAAATGTATATGAAATGTACCTCTAGTTTGACCAGGTATTACATTATAACCACATTCATAAGCTGATATTTTAGCTTCATCAGGATTACTTGGAGCTAAAATAAAATTAAGAGCTAATAAAGCAGCACTTAAAATAGGAACAACTAAAAATAACATTAAAATATTATTCATTAACAATTAAATAAAGATAAAGATAGTAATTGTGTACTATTTAATAATAAAGAAGGTTTTAAAATAAATAATAAAATAGATAAAGTTAATGTAGATATCATAAAACTATGTAAATTTGTAGTTGAAAAGATTGAATGGATATTTTCTCCTAATGTATTACCGGTATTTGCTACATTAGTTTGGGATTGTTTTACCAACATAGCTGCTCCTTGATTAGTAAATGGTGAGAGGCAGATATTTTGAGCTAAGACCGATTTATCTTTAAATTGTTCAGGTTCAGAATGGAGAACTTTTATTATTTTTAAATAATAAGAAGCACTAATGATACTTACTAATATTCCTATAATGGCCATAAAGTAATAACCACTTTGGATTGCTGAATATAAAACAAATTGTTTTGAGAAAAATCCTAATAATGGAGGAATCAGTATAAACTACTTTAAATATAATAAAAAATATCCAAAAAGCCTCATTTAGTATGATAAATATTTTCTTATTTAGTTAGCCAAAGGCTATTTATTTTTTGCCGTAGAGTAGGAGCCGTAGGAGCCGTAGGAGCCGTAGGAGCGTGGCGACCCCTTAAACAAAAACAAAAAAGACAAGAGCAGTATAGAGGGAATCTTAAGTAGCCCTCTAAAGGGGCGCACACCTAGCTTTAAACACAAGATATAAGATCTAAGATAAGGCAAATAATATTTATCTAGCTATATTTTTGGTTAAATATAGCATAAACATTAAAACCTTTATAACAATAATACCAACAGATTACAACCTAATAGCCCTAAACATAAGAGCACCAAACAAGGGGTATTAGCTTATTGCTTTAGAGACTACAACATCTGCTATAGAAAATCTAAAGAAAACAAAGCAGGACCTATCCCGTCACCCCACAAAAAGGAAACAAAAATAATACCTACAAATAGTCAATAAAATACAAAAGAAAAATATTCTTTGCCTCTCTTTACTTGCTTAAAACCAAAACAAGCCGGCGCTTGCTACGCTCGCTAGCTGCTACGCAGGGGTTTAAAGCCCTCCTCTTAGACACTTAAGTAGCATTAGCCTAACGAGCCTTAAATAGCGTCTCTTAAGTAGCCGTAGAGGACTATTAAGTAGCCTAGCGCGCGCCTCCCACCTTTGGTCTAAAGAGAGTTGAGGCAAGCTACTTAATAGTCCCCTACTCTGATCTGGCTAAACAAAATGTTTAAACATAGCCTACCGCTCCGATCCGCAGGCTAGCAAAGGCTTGGAGCGTACCTTTTGCGACTAGAGTAGGCTTATAAGATTGCAGTAAGGACGGGCTTTTTATAAGGCAGGCCCTCGCTACGCTAGAATAGTTTTCCATATCTAATTTTAAATTAATTAATAACTCTAAACCTTAGGATGATCTATAGGATACCCTTTTTTTTTTGCGGATAATTATAGTAATTTGCGTAGCATCTTTTAATTTAGACATTTGGATTTTTATAGGATACTAAAGAGAGTTTTATTTATAAAAAAGCTGCGCTAAGGAATTAAATAAGATAACTTAAAATTTTGTATATAATAGCAATCAAACTTGCAGATCTTAGTTTATATCCTTGTTCTACCTGTATTTCTCTCTTTATTTCGCCTTTAGACAAAAACTCTACTTAATAGTCCCTAGCGCTTAAAACTTAATAGTCCTTACCGCTAAAGTGTCTCTTAATAGTGCCTACCGCTTAAGCGTCTCTTAATAGTCCCTACCGCTTAACCCAAAAAGATTAGATTGACTTAATGGAACTGAAGGAAAATTAGCTAATTTATTAATAATCTAAAAATAGGATTTACCTACAAAACTTTATCTTATTTTGATAAAATTTTCTTAGGCTTATTCGTAAATAATATTGTAGTATTTGGCCGGCCTAAATACGGTCCCTACGAGCCCTACAGCCCCTAGTGCAAAAGCCTAATATTTGATTGGCTACTTAATAGTCCATACGGCTGGGTCGCTACCAAACTTAAGGCTCATCTTAGGCCGGATAGGAAATCCCTTTTTATTAAGTAACTATATTCACCCTTGCCTCTCGCTTGCACTGAGTCAGGGCAGAGGGTAAAATAAAATCCACTATCTGCAACTAAAAATCCTGATAATCAACTATTACTTTGTAAAGGTGTTTAATCTAAAGGAAGTAAAGGAATATTAGTTCCATATTTACTAATGTACCAATTTATTAATCTGTATAGTCTATTTTAGTTTTTCATATGACCATTAATCAGATTGATTAAATTAAAAAGAGGTTTAATGTTTTTAATATAAAGAATACAATAATTTTCTTTCTAATAAAAACACCTTTTATATTTTTAATTGCTAATGATAAATTATAGTCATTAATGTGAAAGCATATTTCAATACAAAAATTATTTAAAAACTAGGAGAGCTACTACCTGCCAAGAGGCTAGGCTAGAGGAGTAGTAGGAACTACTATATTACCATCACCTTATATAAGAAAAGAACTGAGAAATAAGCAGGTAGTTGATTTCTACCTTTTTGGATTTTAGCGGATATGGCGAATGGAGTTAAACAATTTAATGTTTCAGCCCTTGATAAAAAGAGAACGGCTACTTAATGGTCCCAACTCTCTTTACTTGCAAAAAAAAAGCTAGGTTCTAACAAACTTAAGGCTCACTACTTAAGGGTCGCTACACCAAACTTAAGGCTCGTTATGCGCTACTTAAGGGTCTAAGACTAGAAAAATGCTTAAGCATTTTGTTTTTTTGTTTTAGTAAGCCTACGCTAGCTTGAGGCTTTGGAGAGATAGATAAACATCTTTTTATTTTATTTTATTTTATTTTATTTTATTTTATTTTTATTTATCAGTAGGATAGAGGGGGTCTTGATATTATATATAAAATATTTAGCAAAATGTTAATAAAATTATACATAGGATAATAGAATCTAAACTTTTTGGATTTTTAAAATTTATTAGTAGTTTATTGGACTATATCTTCAGTGAATAATGAATTTTTTATTTTATTTAGCCAAATAAACTATATAAACAAAATAAATTTATTTACCAAATAGTTTATCGGACTACTCACTTAATTATTCACCGTTATATGTATAGTCTCTGAGGATTAGAAAAATTAGATAAATTTGTATATTTATTCTTCCCCTTTCCTGCTGATTATCCTTTATAAAACTTTTATGTTTTAACCTTAAATTATTAAACAAAAGGTAATAAAAGTTATCAGGGGTTTCCAGCATATTATATAATATTTTCCCTAAAGAAAAGACAAACAAAAATCTAACTCGATAGGTGGGCTAGCACTCCACAACTCTTTTTAGCTAGCAGGAGCGTAGCGAGTCAAACAAAAGCGCTACTTAATAGTCCCTAGCTACGCTGCGCTGCGCAGAGCTTGTTTTTCTAAATAAAACCAGCCATAGAAAATAAACAAATAGTTAAACAAATACTTAATAAAGGATTAGCATAAAATTGACTTTTAAATTCAGATATAAATTTAATATCTCTTTCAGTACCTTTATATAAAGGATTGATAGGTAAAGAATGATTTATTATATAACCTAATGCTATGATAATTAAAAAAGTATTTAAATTTGTCAATGAATATTGAATGATATAAAAGATTAATGAATCTATAGATTGTTCAGTATTTATAGCTAAAGCTAATAAAATAAATCCAATATGAGATATAGTACTATAAGATAATAATCTTTTTATTTTGGATTGAGCTAAACCTACAACTGTACCAATTATTAATGATAATAAAGAACTAATTAAAAGTAAATTTTTTAAAAAATAAAAGGTATTTTCTGTCTTTGCCCCAGGCTGTACATAAGAGGAAAGTAAAATATTAGGATAAAATTGATTTAAGTCAATTATATTTACAGTATCTAATATTCCTTTTATTTCAGGTAAAGTTATAGAGTTACCTATTATACCTATTTGTGTATATAATTCTAATATAAATATAATTATAGATATTTTGGGCATTATTGTTAACCATATTGTGACTATAGTTGGACTTTCATCATAAACATCAGGTGCGCCTTAAGTAAAAAAAAGGAACTAACTAACTAAAAATATTATTGCTTAAATAATAAAGGTTGAAATAACTACTATAAACCGATTTTATATTTCATCATAGGTGGAATATGTTCAGATATTAAATTTTGTAATGCGGCTATAGAATATGAAGGTATTATAATTATAAATTTTTTATTAGATTTGACTTTTTAACATTTTAGAGACAACAAATTTGTTATTTAAAACTCCAATTAAAAGCTCAACTTCCTCTAATGTAAAAGAATCTTGTACACAAAGTTACATATCGCCCTACACTATTCCATGAACCATCATCGCAAATCCAAAAAGCTAAAGAAATATGTGTTAAATAATCACCAATGTTGCTTGGAATTACTTTTTTGCCTGATAAATAAAACAAATGATAGAGCTCGTTAAAACAAGGTAATGTAAATGTAGTAAATGAGACGGCACTATATATTTTTTTGTTGTTCTAGGATCAGGTAAGCTTTGTGTGATTTTAGGTTTGCTTGGACAATAATTACTGAATACCTCATACAAATAGTTAAGATAATATTGATGAATAAGTCCTTGTTTAAGAAACTTGTTTTTCCAGATCGGATTCGACCGAACAGATAACCAAGCAATAACCCTATTAATATTTCCTTTAAACCACCTGTAAGTGAAAAAGCATCTTTTTCTTTTTTTTGTTAGCGTCTCTTTTTGGTTTTATTAATGGTAAAGAAGAGAGTAAAAACTTATTTATAGTAGTTTGATAAACACTAAAATATTTATACCTAATTCAATTGATTGAATATAAATGGCAATAATTAAATTGGACGTGCTAATAAAAAATAAAATAACAAGGCAGAGGGTTGACTTATATAAACATTAAGAAGAAAATTTGTTAGATTAGCATCCCTTTTCTGACTAAAGGTGGACTTTATCTTAATTTATTTTTTAATAAATTTTTTTCGTAAAGCCTCTGAGGTGTGCTATTTTGCTTACCTGCTGATTAACCCTGGCCTATAAAATAAATAAAAGATTTATTTTAAAGGAAGAAAAATATGAACCTATAAAATTTTAAAGAAGGCTAGCCTGCGGAGAAAAACGGCTAGTTTTTTTTTTAATTAATTACTAAGATTTTTACTAATTACTGCGCTTATGGTGTCCTGGGTGCGAAAGGAGGCTAATATATAATAAATAAGCTAAAATTTAGTACTTAATAATTAAGTTAAAAATATGATATTTTTTTTCCAGAGAGATAAATCCCAGCATATAGAAAAATTTATCTTGCCTAATATAACTATAGTGCAAGAAGGCCTAGTGACCAATGATGTAAAGGTGCAGCTGCTATTTTAAATAAGAATCCTACAATAATGATAATTAATCCTAAACTTAAACCTTGAGTAATATTAGGACTAATTGAAACAGAAACTAAACTATATATTGATTCAAAATTTGTTAAACCTGTAAATGCATATATTAGTACAGCACCTAGTAATATTAAACAAGAAGATAAACAACCTAATAAAAAATATTTTAAACCTGCTGATGTAGCTGATTCTGAATCACGATAAATAGTTGATAATATATATACACCAAATGATTGTAATTCAATAGTTAAATACATAGATATTAAATCATTTGAAGAAACTAATAAAGAAGCACCTAATGTACTAAATAAAACTATTAAGGAATATTGAATTGCATAATATATACTATTTATATTTAATTCTGGAGCGTACACCCTTGTACTTGTGAATTCTTTTTGCATTGTTAATGTTTCTAATATATTAGAATTATTAGAATAAGTTATAGAGGGCCAACTTATTAAAATAAAAGATCCAACTATAAATATGAAAGTATCTAATAGTTGAGATATTACTGTAACGTGGAATAAACCGCTATAGATACCTATACCTGATCCAATTGACTGAATATATAAAGCATTAAAAGATAATGCTCCGGCATACATAAAAACTATAGAAGATATTCTAGTGAACCAAATCGGAGAGATTAATTGATTAATAGAAGGTAGGGCCATAGCCACTATGATAATTAAAATACTTATAAAAATCATTACTCTAAAATAAAAAGAAAAATAAAGAGAAAAAAGAAAAATAAAGCTCTTTCTCCCCGCCAGCCTAAAAAGCTACGCAGCCTCCTTTAAGAATCCGCTAGCAAAGGGACGGCTAAACAAAAATTAAGAGACTCACCCTAGGTTAAAAGCAAGTCCTACGGCACAAAATAAGGCCTGACTTTGGCAAGGCGCGTGCCGCTACGCGATAGGCAGTATACGCTAATGGGCTTTTAAACAAAAAAAAATTTTTTTTATTGTTATGCTCCTACGGCTCCTACGGCTCCTATGGTTCCAACTCTCTTTAGTTTTACTCTTAAGTAGCCTTACTTGCGCAGCAATAGGCCTCCGTAGGGACTATTAAGAGTTTAAAAACAAAACCAAGGCCTCCGTAGGGCGCACAAAATTTGTATTTTAAATTTTAGTAGCTTTTTGTTTTGTAGCCTTTGCCCCTGCCTGCGCTTGTGCAGGTCAAGGGCTTAAAAAGCAATCAATTGCAAGCCGCAAGCCGCCCCAATTAAACTATTAAATTAAAAAGGTAGATTTTTTCTAAAGGCTTAAGAGTCCCTAGCTAGGCAGGAGGCGCACTAAAAAAAAAAAAATGGTTGGCTATTTTTGAGCCGCAATGAAACAGGGCCATATTTGAGTGTACATTTTTTCTATGAAGCTTTTTTATTTTAATTGCTCCATTTAGAGGGCCCACTAGCAAATAAATTTATATACCCTAGTACTTTATCCAAATGTGTGCTATAGCCAAAGCCAACTAAGCTAGACATCGTGGCTACTTGACGCTTGGATTTAGCAGGTATCGGTTGTTTGCCCTCCACCTAGCCTGCGGACCGTCTATTAAAGGCAGTACAAAGGGCTTTATAGCAGTACAAAGGGTAATTTTATGGCTTCGATTCGAGGATTTACCTGGGTATTCTAGAACAAAACTATTTAAGTAAAACAACAAAAGCCTCGCTACCCTACGGACAGAGTCAGTCCTACGGAGGGCTTTAAACATTTATTTTTTTTTTAACAAGGCGAAGGTCAGGGATAAATTAAAAATGTGTGCGGACTCTTAAGTAATAGTAATTAAAAAACGGTCCGCACACATTAGCCTATGGAGGGGAGGGCTATAGCAAGCAAAGAGGGCGCTACTTAAGAATCCATCTCTACGCAGTAATAATTTATCAAAACCAAAAAATAAATAACTAATAAAGATCAAACAAAATATAAATAAGCAAATATAAAAATATATTTATTTAAGGATAAGTATTATTAATTTTATGCCTACGGCCTCATAGAAAAACTATTTTTATTTTTATTTTTATTTTTAATAAGGGTTTATAATGCCTTAAGATTTATAAAATAATATTAAAATGAATGAACTCTTTCTCTCTTTCAATAGAGTAGGGCTGGCGCTAGGCTACAAGGCTTGCTTAAGAATAACTACTCGCTTGCTGCCTGATTTTTTTTTTTAATTTATTAAAAAAAAAAATAAAGGCTACAAGAGATTAGGGCTGCCGCTAGGCTACAAGGCTTGCGCAGAGTAGGGTTAACTAGCTTACGCCACGAGCAAAAATGCAGGCCGGATTATAATTAATTTGTCTTTTGCTTGCTAGCTATAGTATACGCTAAAAACCCTAGGGAGGGCTAGGCTATGTAGCTAGGCTACAAAAAGCTTAACCTTTTTTTTTAAGCATATTTACTTTAATACGGCCTTTAAGCGGGGGTCGGGAGGGCTAGGTACTACACTACGCTTGTTTTTATTTTCTAATTATTTTATTTTTTTTTTTAATAGCAACGCTACGCGCTACGCAGGGAGAGTGAACGACCTCTACCAGACTTGAACTGGTACACCCCCGATTGACAATCGGGTACTCTACCTATTAAGCAAAGAGGCCTATTTTTTTTTCTTGATACGTGTTACGCAGCCAGAGAGTAGGGAATGTAGCTTTGTGTGAGATTAAAAACGCTACGCACAAAAATGGCTTTGCCCCTCCCTATAAAACCAAAAGGCCTTTTTAATTGAATTAGCCTAACATTGCCTAGCCCTCCTTTTTTTTTTAGTAGCTCACCCCAGCCTAGCCAAGCCAACACCAGCCCTATAAAGAGGGTTAAAAAAAAAATAAGTACAGAAATTATCGCATTGCTACGGAGCCAATTATTTTATTTTTGCCTTATTTAAAGTATCATTAAATAAGCGTAGCGCTGCCTCCGTATGGACTCTATTGGTTTTGTTGACAAAAACGATTTTTAGCTTTTTTACCTTATAATATTGCGTTATTGCATAGTTTTTATTTTAATGATTTTTTTTAGATTAAACAAAGTGCCGACGCCGCGAACACAGTCTTCCTAAATAGAGCTTAGGGCTTCAGACACGCGATTAGGCCTAGGCGCGGGGCTAAAAAAACAAAACAACATGCGCGTCTCTTTTTCTCTTTATAAAGCTAAAGATTAATTAAAGCATCTTTTGCCGTCCCTACGGAGGCAGCGTAGCGTTTTTTTTTATGATAAATAATAATGTCGCCTTTGGATTCTCTCCTAGCCTTTGTCTTTTGTTTGGTTAACCCCTTTTGCTAAAGGCACATGCGCAGGCAGGGGCAAAGGCTACAAAACAAAGCATATGAAAGAGACGATAAAAACGCTACGCTCGTTTTAAAGGCAGTAGCTAGGGCTTAGCTTAAAAAAAAGCTACGCAGGCCTACGGATAGGATTAGGCTTATTTTTTTTTTGATAGTGCTTATTTTTAATTGTCCCTCCTCGCCTTTGGATTATAACTTAAAGGGGCGGGTTAGTAGCGGTTAAATTTTAAGTAAAACTGACGAAAAAAAATATAAGATTATTTAATCCTTATTAAAAGTTTATTTTTGCGAAGCGATTTTTAGGATCCCTTGGTTCCAAACACTAGGAGACAAGGGTCAATCTGCGCCTTAAAAAGCAAGTCCTACGCCTAGGTTTAAACATTAATTTTTTGTTTTAAACGCTACGCTCCTACTCTTGTCTTTTGTTTTTTATTTTTGTGCGTAGCTTTTTTTTTTTAAGAATAAAAAAAAAATAAAACAAAAAAGCATAGCAGACGATAAAAACAAAATGCTTAAGCATTTTTGTTTAAGGCGCAAGGCTACTTAAGGCTCGCTACTTAAGGGTAAAATGCCTTTGGCTAGAGGAGGGACATTACTTTTAATTATTTTATTTTATTTTATTTTATTTAGTCTAACAAGAGCGAGGCGATTCGAACACCTTCCGATGATTTTGGAGATCACAATACTAACCAATTAATACTACGCTCTTTTTTTTTTAATTGTAAACTTTTTTTTTTATTAATTCTTTTAAAAAAAAATAATAATTTAAAGTAGCTATTAAACTTGTTTATTTAACCTATTTAGGCGTAGCTTTTAAACTGACCAGTCTTGGACTGATAAATTTAGGTTTGCCTCCCTGCCGCTAGGCTACAAGAACATAAATAGAGTAGGCCCTAATTACTCTGAAGTAGCCTTGTGAGCAATAAAAGGACTATTAAGTAGCCAGCCTCCATAGTCCGTAGTCAGTAGTCCTTAGTCCTTAGTCCGTTGGGCGCACTAAAAAAATGTATACCTTTTGTTTTCGACTAGTACATATTCAAGCATCTTTTTCTTAAGGGCCATCCTTTTTATGCTCTCCTAGCCCCTCTGCCCTGACTCAGATTGAGGCAAGGCTTATAAAAAAACAATGTTTAAACATTTTTTTAGTCTATTTATAGCTTTTTAAGTCAGTTAGTAGCTAGGGCTAAAGAGTTTACTAGGCTAAGTCTAGGGCTAGGGGTTATATAATTAATTATCAAAGTTTTATTAGGTTCGCGTATCCTAGCGGCAGCGCAACGCTGCCTAATTAAACCTGAAATGATAATTTGGTTTAAATCAGTTACTAGCCTCCCTAACTGCCTAGCCTAGCTGCCGTTAGCAAAAATAAAATAATCTGCAAAGGCTTTGCTCGCAAGCCTTTGCAAAGGCAGATAGCGAGGGATAGTTAATAAAAGCTACGCTGCCTCTCAGCAAGCGCAAGCGTATGCGAGTAGGTTAGAAAAAAAGCTACTTAAGGGTCCCTCTGCCGCTAGTAGTAAAATCCTACGGCTGCGTAGCAGTAGCAGACGCGCTAAAGGGCCGTATTTGAGTAGCTACGCTTAAAAAAAAAGGTTAACCTTTTTTTTAAGTAGCGATACTTTTTTTTTGTTTAGTACTCCCTACCGCTCCGCTCCGCAGGCTAGCAAAGGCTTTTTAATTAGTGCGCTAGCGCGCTAAAGAGACGTACAACCTTTTTTAAATTAAGATTTATGGCTTAATTTTGTGATGTACATTCTAATTACTTGTTGAAATGTGAATACAGGTAAAATATATTTAGATATAATATAAATTAAAGCTAGTAAACTTAAAAATGAAAAAGATAATTGATTTAAGAAATAAAAAGGTATTAATTGAGGCATATATTTATAATTATTTAATTTTAAATTCTCCTTTAATTGTAGGAAATATCTCTAAAATGTTAAGCAACACTATGCTATTCTAATTATAAATAAATTATTGCCCTCGTGCGATTTTTAATGAGATAATAAAAGTTATATTTAAAATAGGAATATATTATTTATACAAGAGGCTTAAAAAAAAAAGGAGGTGCCTTTGTCTAAATTAAGTATTAAAAAAAAATGTTTAAACTTTTGTTTTTTAAGGCCGGCCGTTTTATGTCCTACGGACATAAAGCCTCCTTTAAACTCCCTTGCAAACCAACCCTTACCCCCCCTTGGTTTGCTAAATCAAAGCTAGCAAGCATATTTTTATAAGACCTGTTACCTTCGATAAAAAAAAATGTTTAAACAACATTTTTTTTTAGCAAGGGCTAATAAAATTGTGCTTTAGTCCCAGGCTCTAAATAAAGTGCCCATGCCTCTAGCAAGGGGAGAGAGTAGCTTTTTTAAGTGTAGTGCTATGCCTCTTTAGCGCGCTTACCGTTTTTTTTTCTAGCTACTCTAGCCTCTCTGGATACGGATACAAAAAGTGAGAGTAGGGGGCTTAAGAGTCCCTAACGCTGACCAAAATATAAATTATCAAAATTAAATAGTTAATTGCCCAAGCGCCTGCCTGCCAAAAAACTTGGCTTGGCGACATTTTTATTTAGCACTATAAACTAAAATGTTTTTTTTTTTTTAATAAAATAAACATTTGATTATTAGGCTAAATAAAATAAAAAGAAAAATAAAATAAAAAGCTACGCTGCCTCCTTTAAGAATCCGCTAGCAAAGGGACGGGCCTAATTAGTAAAAATAAACTATGATCTTAGTTGTAAAAAAAGCATATGAGTTTAGCGCATCTCATATTATAATTATTATTCTGATCTTATTATAATTTTACGCTGCGTAGCCTTATTATAAATTTAATTTAATTGAATTTTTTGGTATTATTATGATCATGCACAATTACAAGTAAAAAGCAAGCTAAATAAATAATAATTAATCTTATTTCACTGATTAATGAAGTATCTATTAATAAAGGAGCGAAAATTAAAAATAGTAAAGAAAGTAAACTTAGAGTGATATATAGTGAATAAGTTGTTATTATTCCAGTATCTAATTTACCAATATTAATTCCTATTTTAGTTAGTATCGTTGATAGCCCATAAGGACCTACAAGTTCAATTACACCTCTATCTAATTCTTTAGAAATACTATAACCTAGTTTAAATCCTAATCCAATAATATATTTATTGTAAATAACATCAAATAGATATTTACCATTTAAAAATGTATATATTTTTTTAGGTAAAGAAGTTTCAGTTAAATCTATAACAAAATTAGGAGTAAAATGATATAAATATACAGCTAAACTTGCTCCAGTTAAACTTAAAATAGTCGGAAGTAATTTAATTATAGGATCTAATGAAAATTCTGCTTCTATTAAATTAATATTATTTGGATGAATAAATACAGAGTTACCAAAAAAATCTGAACCTACACCTACAAAAAAATCAGATGAAAAATATCCAAAGAATATACTAAATAAACCTAATATAAATAATGGAATTATTACTTGTAAATTTGCTTCATGAGAATTTAAGTAAGATGTTCGTGAACCATTTGGTACTGTTAAAAATACTAATGAAATTAATCTAAATGAATAAAATGCAGTTAAACCAGCAGTTATACTTCCTAAAATATAAGCGTAAGTTCCACTAAAGCTATATTGTGCATATGCTAATTCTATTATTAAATCTTTTGAATAAAAACCTGTTAACCAAGGTGTAGCTAGTAATGATAATGAACCTACTAACATGGCAGTATAAGTAAATGGTAAAAAGTTTATTAAACCACCCATTTTTCTAACATCTTGTTGATCAGCAAAACTATGAATTACTGCACCAGCACCTAAAAATAATAAGGCTTTAAAAAAACTATGATTAATAACATGGAAAATAGCAACATTATATTGGCTAAGACCTACAGCCATTACCATATCAATAAAGTACTTTTATTTTTATAAAAGTTTGGAATATTTGATCTTTAAAATATTAAACCTCTACTAGCCTAACAGCTAAATGAAATATATTTTTACTATACTCTAGCTGAGCATTCTGTATTTAATAAGCCAAGAAAGATAGGCTCGAGTCCCTTTATAGCTATTGCTTGCTTGCATACTTACGGTGCTAGCTATATAATTTTTTAATTTTAGCCAGGGCCCATAGGTGTTTTAGTGTCTCCCCTAGCCTTTATTTTTTTTTTAAAATAAAAAAAAAATCAGGCAGAGTAATATTTTAAAGTTTCACGTATAGTCTCTGAGGGTTTAATTTACCTGCTAATTATCCATTATAGTATTTTTAAGATTTTTACTTTATGGCTTAATAATCCTCTCCCTCTGCCTGATTTTTTTTTTTATTTAAAAAAAAATAAAGGCTAGTAAGGGCCGGGCGCGCCGCCCATCCCTTAAATTAATAAGCTTAGAGACGCTAACAAGGCCGGAGCCAGAAAAGTACTTAAAACTTTAGAAATTACTAGCAATATAGTGATATTTTTATAGGTCATATGGTAAATATATAGTTACGCTACATGCACTGAGTTAACGAGGACCGCAGGCTAACCTATGGCTGGCTAAAAAATAAGCTAATATTAAATTTTTAGGGCCAGCCGGCGTAGCCCTTGTATTAAATTGATTAAAACACTACAGAGAGCAATATCCGTTCAAACTTATTAGATTTAAACTTAGTAAGTAAGGTTATGTAAATTTAGCCAGCCTGGCTGGGTAGGGGTTTAGATTTTAAATTTAATTTACAATCTATTCCGTCTATTTTTACATTTAAAGGTATATTTTTATCTAATCTTCTACGTATTAAATGCGCATTATTTAAGTTTAATGCTCTAGCCATTATTCTTAAACCACTAAATTCCATAAAATATTTACCTGTTTCAAAATCATAACAATAGACTGATTTTTTTTACTGCTATATGATTAGCTTTTACTTCTTCAGATACTACCGCTACGCGAGACCTTTAAGAGTATTACTAATTTTTAATTTTATTTCCTCAGGTAATGTTGAACCAAATCGAGAATGATTAGTACCTGTAAAAGGTTGTAAAATAGCTTGAATATTGTAAGAAGGTGCAATTAAATTGTACCAATAATTTTCTTTATCACGTAACTTAATAAAATCTCCCTCTGCCTGATTTTTTTTTTTATTTAAAAAAAAAAAATAAAGGCTAGGTTTGTCTGTAGACAATACCGTTATTGTTTCTAAAATATATAAAGTAAAATTATCTATACCATACTTATCAATAGCACTACAGATAGCCATTTTATTTTTAGTTTTTTGAATATAAGTTTTTGATAAATATTTACTTAATCTTTGATATAAATTTACAGATTTACCTACATAACTTTTATTGTTAGTATTATTCACCCATAAATATATTCCTTGCTTTCCTCTGCCCTGACTCAGTGCGCTTCTTAGCGAGAGGCAAGGGTTAAAATATTTAGTTTTAATAATAGATTTACCTTTATAACTAAAATCAGTAAAACAATCTTTATCTTTGTCTTGGCTTGTAAAAATTTATCTTTAATTTGAGAAATAGATAAAGGCAAGTTACATAACATTAATATGTTAAAATCTAAATCTATAATGAACTGATTAAATAAATAATCATAATACAAGAAATACACCAACGTTCCAGCAGCAAGAAAATAACTAATTCTTAAAGAATAACCTAATTGAGATATAGTAGAAAAAGCAATAATTCTTTTTATATCGTTTTGTACTAAACCACAAGTTGCTGCAAAAAAAGCAGTAGTTGCACCTACTAATGTTATTACTAATAAAGCTGTACTACTGTATTCTAATATTGGAGAAGATCGAACTAATAAGTATAATCCACTTGTAACCAGTGTTGCAGCATGGATTAAAGCAGATACAGGTGTAGGCTATATATAGATATATATAATCAAAAATAAGTATATATATATCTATAACGGACTTTGTCTTAATTTATTTAAGGACATAAATTGTCAACGTAAAGTCTCTGAGGATATTTTTAGTTTCCTGCTAATTTACATAATAATACTTAAAATTTTTACTTTTTTTTTAAGTATTTAAGTATTTAAGTGTTTTAGCATATAGTTTTTTTTATTAAATGTAATTATTACATTCCCGTAAGGGGTGGAAGGCCCTACAAATTTATATTAACTATTTTTTTTTCTATTTTTCTATTTCTATATTTAATTTATAAAACATTGAAGGAATAAAATGAGGTTTTACTAGAACTCTTAATAAATCAATATTGTCCTTTTTACCACTAAATCTGATTCTCCAACAAATATCTTTATTTGATTTTATTCTACGTTGAACTGTAGCTGTTAAATTAAATTTAGATTTTAATACTGTAATTAATAATTCTACTTCAGATAAAGTAAAATTATCAGTACAAATTACAACTGTTTTAGCAGAATTATCCCAATAACCATCTCCCATAATCCAATGAGCTAATCCTATAGGTGTTAATAATTCACCGATATTAAGTGGTACTATTTTGATAAATTTTTTAAGTGTATTAGACCAAACATACCATTGGTTATGAATTTGTGATAATGAAGCTAAAGCTTTAGAAGCAAAATGGTACTGACTTACAGGTTTACCTGTTTTAGGATTAGGCCAAGCATGTGGAGGAGTATTATTGCAAATAGTTTTATATACCTCTTGCCACAAATAATCTACATATGCTTTAGATTTAAGTGTCATAGCTAATTGAGCATTTGTATTAGATTTAGGTTTACCATCTTCACCTTTTTTATTAAACCTTAAATGACCATCACCTAATAATTCGCCTAGCAAAGCTTCTACTAATTTAGGAGGTAATGGCACTAAAGGTAAAGTTTTACCTATAAATCTACCTTTTTTATCTCGGCCTAAATGAGTTGGTAATACACTCATCCACGTCAAATTAAAGCTATCAATTAAATCTGTAGGTCCAAGTTCTAAAGCAAACTTATCAAAAAATCTTCCTACGTAGCAAATAATAATATTAATAATATACTCAAAGAAAAATTTAAAATTAGCAAGAATAAAAAATAAAAATATAAATAAAATAATAATTAAATAAAAATATCTCGTACCTTCCATCGAACCAGGTAACCAACTATGTAAAGGTATTTGAGCTGATTTAGCCATAGCACCCGATAATAATAGTAATCCTATTATAGTAATAGCTGTTTCATTCATATATGATGAAAGACTAAAAACAGTAGCATAGTCTATTGATCCAAATAATGCAAAAATAGCAAAAAATCCAATACTTAAACCCATATCCATGGCAGTCAAATTTATCATGCAATTGATTATTTTCTTTTTGTGTTCATTCTATCTTTGATTAATTGAATTTGAGCTATTCCTTTAGGGCTTAGATGTTTACCTTCACCGATTAAAGTAGCAATTTCACAGAAGCGTCTCTTGATAATCTAATTGTTTTACTCCTTGAATTGAATAGGATTTAAAAAAAGGAATCATTTTATTATTTATATCTACAAATTTACCCACTTTAAATACGAAAGCATTTTCACTGTGATAATTAACGGCTCCACAATTCATATATTTAGCAATTAATTCTAATAAACTTTTGTCTCTACGATGTTGCGAAATTTTAAATATTAATTGGATAATTTTACCTATTTTTCTATTATTAGATTTTGAAAGATGCTTGAACTAAAAAGCAACCTTCAGCGCTTGAAAATCCTGCAATCCAATTGGGATTTGGAATTTCAGTTAAATTAATAACTGGTCGAGCCACTGGATTATAATTAATAAATGAAGATTTTTGTAAATCAGATAAACCTAAGTTCATTGAGGCTCTTATATTAATTATTTGTTGTAGTCCTATTTCAGTTAAGTTAACCTTATTGTTAAGAAGGTTAATAATTTCTTTAAATAAATAAAAGTCCGCCCGGCGGCACCCGGTGCCTAGGACCCCTGGAGCCTTGGGCTCCGCTAGGGCAGCTTTTTGAGAAAGTAAAGGATAATTAACAAAGTGTGCCGGCGACGCCTCCGGAGCAGCCGAAGCCGTCTGGGCCTAGCGCCTAGCGGCGCCCCGGGAATAATAAAATTTGTTAAATCATGTAGTGAATTTACTCTAAAGCTTGCTTCGCTTCGAGTTTTTTTACTCACGAGGCTTCCGCAGGCAAAAAATTCTTGCAGTTGTAATAATAATTTAATATCCTTAGAATGTAAAGAGATTTGAAAGCTGGGTTTTACGACCCAACCAATTCTTCCTTTAATACGTTTATCTATATAGATTGAGACACTGAAAGAAGCTTCACCGTCGCTAAACCCTGTTACAAACCATGGTTCTAACTTAGTGAATTGTAATTGCGCATAAGCGCTGGTACAAAAAAAGATGCTTTAATTGTTTAGAAAGGACTTTGATTTGATAATTTCTTTCGAAACCCATTAGAGTACACCTTAATTGCATTTTGCTTGATTTAGTTTGAATGCAATAACTACCGTCTACTCGTTGCTCTTTTACAGTACTATTGAATAATACTGACTTAGATCCGCGATAACCCATTTGATTTTCATCAATCATCAGACTTGTTACCATTCCTGGGGAATTACACCAGCCACTTATAGCCTTTCGACTATAGCTTGGTATCTGAAGCTTTAGGGTGTCCCCGGAGTTTGATAGTTTTGGGCACATTTGAGAGATCCTACTTCTCAAAGCACCTACTCTATTAATTGTAAATGCTAATATAGCTGCTTTATTTGCTTGTAATCTAGTAAACCAGAAATTAATTAATAAGTAAGAAACTACTCCAATCAAATATTAAAATAAAGAAATATTATATTAAGCTTTTTCTTTATTTCCTGTACATTAAATACCTAACAGGTTTTACTTTATGCCTTGGCATTATTATTCATAACATAATAATGAATATTTTGACTATACATTAAGCAGCATTTAAGCTACCCATTATTGAACTAGTCGATAGCGATTTGATAATAAAACCTACGATCTCTTAAAAAAGCTTTTTAAAAATTTTAATCGTTTTCAATAATGTCGCAAAAAATGTAATTAAAACCGAATTTAATTTTTAGAATCTTTTTAGCGTCTCTTAATTGCAAAAACAAAAAAAAAGCTACAGTCCCTATCGCTGAGCACAAAAACAAGCTAGAGTCCCTACCGCTACAAAACAAGCTAGGGTCCCTACCGCTACAAGCGCCTTTGGATTAGAAAAAAAAAAAGATACTTTTTTTTTAACATTTTTCACTATAGTTTTATTTTAATCCAAAATTACCTAATTTATAGTATAATGAAGGTAACATATATTTTTTAATCAATTTAGAAAAAGTAGGCATAGAACTAGTAGAAATATATAAAGTATATCCTTTATTTATTCCGCCAGAGTGTATTGTAACTGTAATATTAAATTTATTTTTTAATATTTTACATAAATTTAATAGTTCGGTTTTTTTAAAACAATTAGTAGCTATTTTAGCTCCTTTTCCTAATTTACTTCCATCATCCATAAACCATATAGCTAAACTAATTGGAGTTAAAAATTGTTCTATGTTATCTGGTATAATTTTTATAAATTTACCTTCTATTTCTTTATAAAACATATCATGTATCCAATTTAAACTAGAGAAAGTAAAACTATTTATACTATAATGATAATATATAATTCCGTTTTTTTTATTCTTAATTTTAATTTAGGTTTATTAGTATTACAGTAACCTCTTTTAGATAAATAAGAATGAAACCACATTAAATATTCAACATTAGCACTTGATTGTGAAAATTTAATTCTAGTTCCTACTCCTTGTTTTCGCTTTTCTAAATGTCCATCACCTAATAATGAACCTATAATTATAGAAATAATTTCTTTGCTATGAGGTCCTATTCTTTCTACTGATGTTTTACCTGTAAATATAGATCTATAATAATAATTTAATCTATTCGCAGGTAATAACATAATAGAACTAATATAACATTCATTCATAAAATTAGTATTAAAATAAAACCATTTAAGGCATTCAAAAAACATACCTTCCCACGATAAGCTTATATTCAATAATAGAGAGAAGCAGCAGTGATAAAAAAAAAATAAAAAAAAAACCTATTTACCTATTTTATATAACATAGATTGATGCATATGACTAATAGTTAATTCCACTACCTTAGGAACTTCTTTTTTGGGTATAACAATAATCCATTGCCCCGGTCTTTTTAATTGAGCACGGCTATTTATATCGAAATTACGCTTCAATACTTCAATTAATAAGTTAACTTCACTTAAAGTATAACTATCGGTATGAAGATTTAAAGCACCATTTGAGCCTGAACCACCGTCATCCATTATCCAAAAGGCTAATCCCACTTCTGTTAAAAGATCGCCTATATTGGAAGGTATAGTTTTAACCTTATTTATGTAAAATAACTCCCATAAATAATTAAAACAAGGTAACATTCTAGTCTTAAATATAAGACTATTATAAGCATCTTTTACCCGTTCGTTTGTCCTTCTATTGGTAGATTTAGGTGGACTAAGCGTGAAATCCTTAAAAAGATCGTATAAAAAGTAGATATACTCGGAATGGATAGATATACTTTGATCAAACCGTAATCGCACATTACTATTGCTAGTGGCTTTTTCTAAAGATACATCTCCTAAAGTAAGACCAATTAAAGCTTGTTTTTGATAATCAGTTAATGTTAAAGGATTATCAGAGTTAGCCCTTTTTCTGGGTTTTTTTTTTGGTTTTTCTGGCATAGCATTAGTACTAAAATTTTTAGTCAGAACTAATATTAAACTAGAAAGTCCTACGCTTTCCTGCTGAATATCTTAGACTTATTATTGAATATAAGATATTGGAATCTATCTTAGGGTGCATACCCTTACTACATAGAATCTCTGAGGACACCTTAATATTAGAACATTATAAATTAAGATTTTCCTGCTGGTTGTTTTTAAAATCATTATTTTACCTTTAATCCTTAATATATATATATTAAGTAGCTAAGGTTATGATTTAATATAAAGGTTCCAGCATATAGTAGTATTATCGTACTATAAATTAAAGTACTTTGAGCCAGGAAGAAAAAGACCCACAAACATAACAAAAAAATTAGCACCTGATACCAATAACAACATAAAGAAAGTGAATAAGGATAAATATGAAAAAAATCTTTGATTATGCAAGGCCATTAAATTTATCATACAATTAAATGTTATTAATATCTCTACCTTTATTCATTCCAGATTTAATTTCTTTAATTAAAATAACTCCTTCTTCTGTAAGATGTGAGCCTTCATTAATTAATTTGGCAACTTTATACCAATCAAGATAATAAATTAGTTTGACACCAAGTAGAGGGTTTTTATCAAAAAAAGGAATTATTAAATTATTTATATCAGCCCTTGCCCCTGCCCAAGCCTGGTCAGGCGCGGGCCAAGGGGAAAATTTAAATATTGTTAAAACAACTGCTGCTTTTCCTGGATATTTATATATTTTACCTGAACCTAAATATTTAACTAAAACTTCCATTAAATTTAAATCTCTTTCATGTTGGCTTATTCTAAGCGTCTCTTAATTGTACTCGATATCCAATAGAATTGGAGGACTGTTGAGTAATTCTAACATCAAAACCTCCATCACCTGTTACAAAACCAGAAAGCCAATTAGTGCGCTAGCGCGACAGGAATAATTTCAGTTTTAATAATTTGTCTTTCTAACCTTTTTTGTATACAAAAAAGGTACAGGAGCAAATTTAGTAAATTCAGATTTTAAAAAATCAGATAAGCCTAAATTCATTGATGCTTTAATATTAATTATTTTATTTAAACCTTGGATAGAAAGATGAGCTTTATTATTCATTAATTTTACTACTTCTTTAAACAGAATAAAATCTGCCCGGCGGCACCCGGTGCCTAGGACCCCAGGAGCCTTGGGCTCCGCTAGGGCTCCTTTTTGAGTTAATAAAGGGTATTTTTCTAAGTGACTAATAAGAACTAATAAATCTTTTTTAGAATCAATAGAATAATTTACTTTATTTAGAGTTGGGTTTTCATGTATTGTACCAAAACCGCCTAAAATTTGTTGTAATAGAAGTAATAAAGTTAGATCCCGTTTATTAAGTCCCATTTGGAATTTGCCTTGAACCCGCCAACCCATTTTATGAGTTTTACTTTGATCAACTATAACACTAAATGAACTTTCAGCATCTATTAGGCCTGTAAAAACCAAGGATTAAAATTAGTTGGAGAATTAGAGGAAGAGAAATTTTTAACATTTAATTGTTTAGAAGGGAATTTAACTCGAGAAATTCTTTCGAAATTCATTAGAATACACCTTAATTGCATTCTGCTGGTGCTAGCTTGAATGCAATAACTACCGTCTACTCGTTGCTCTTTTACAGAATCCTGTAAGAACTCTGATTTAGATCCGCGATTGTCCATTTGATTTTCATCAATCTTCAGGCTTATTACCGTACAAGGGTGATTAGTCCATCCACTCATAACGTTTCCATTATAGCTTGGTACCAGAAGCTTTAGGATGTCCCCGGAGTTTGATAGTTTATCCCACTTGAATGTTTTCCCAAAACATTCGGCAGGATCTTCAGACATATAATCTATAGAAAATATATGAATTAATGAAGATATATAAATAACTGGAATAAACATTGAAACAGTTAGTTGATCAAATAAAAATTCCCATGAAATGGACATAAATTCTGAGTCTATCCAACTACCTAAATTAATAGATACTGGTGAACCACAAATACCTACTTCATAAAAAGCTAAAGTAGCTAAAATAGAAGATAATATTAAACATGTAGAAGTTATTATATGAGAACCTGTTACACCTATTTTTCGTCCTAATAAACCTGATATAAGTGAACCTAAAAAAGGTAAAATTAAAATTGAAATATACATTTATGAATTTGTTCTTAATGAAATGTTTCCTCTTCGGTTTTCCCCTTATCCTTAGGATTTGAGTCCTTTAGGAGGGCTGGGTATTTCCATAACTTTTTATATTATGCCTGACTATATCTTAAGCAAATAATTTAATATCTTTAATATAAAATTATTAACCAACCTACTTTTAGTCGATGAGCTGCGCACCCTCCTCGCTTTAGCGCCTCCAGTCCAGGGGAATGGTCGCGTTCCAAACAGTGTCGGGGTGGTTGGCTGCGGATTATCTATTTAATTTCTTCATACAAATCGTTTTTACCGTACAACGAGTCATTACCTGTTCCATTAATTACATTACTGTATTAATTTGGTAGTTTTGTCTTTAAGATTTTCCCGCAATTTTAAGGTTTTGCCTTAATTTTTAATATAAGACTAGGCGAAGGTTTACTTCACCTTTTTTGATCAAAATTTCACTACGCCCTAATCAATTTTGTGATTATTTATAGTTTATTTTTATAACGTAACGTAATTCTATTTTTAAGTTTTAATATTTTTTCTAAACCTACCATGTCTGCATTCAAGTGTTCTTTATTTTTAATAATATTTGCCTCCGTAGGGGCGGCAGCCGCACTTTTTAAGCGTATCTAAAAAAGATGTTTAAGCGCTTTGAACCTACTATAGGATGTTTTTCTAGGTATTATATGTTCAACTATGTGATCAATTTTTGTAACAATAAATTAATAAACTGAACGGTTATTATATTTAGCTAAATAACCACAACCAAAGAATTTAACAACTCTAATAATAATAGATCTCTTGAATGTTGAGCTATTGAAAACCGTAATGAGGTAGCTAAACCACTCTTAGTTTTAGATTTTTGAAGAGTAATAAAGAAGTTAGACTCTCCCTGCCGCTAGGCTAGAAAATCCTGCCACCCATTCTGAAGATAAGTTATTATAGACTGTATTATATTCTGAACTTACTTACGGTTGTTTGGTAAGAATAGTCTCAGGGAAAGCTTCTTTCAACTCATTTGATAAACCTAAGTTAAGAGATGCTTTAATGTTAACTATTTTTTTGATACCTTTTAAAGTATTATGTTCTTTATTCAAAGTAAAACAACTTGTTTAAATAATAAATAGTCTGAATGCTTTTTAGTTATTAAAGGGTAGTTATCAAAATGAGGTAGAATTACGTTAATTATATCCTTTAAAGTACTAACTCTAAACTCTACCATTGAGTTGTTATTAGGTTTAGAAATATAACCTATTCCCCCGAAAAATTCTTGATTTGACTTAATTAAATATCTATCTTTTTATCCGTAGGGCTGCGTAGCTTTTATTCAAATTCTAGCTTGAACGTTCCATACTGTTTTGTATCTAGGATTTTTTAGAATAACAATTACAAAACAACTCTCAGCATAAAAAAGTAAAGTTATAAATAAAGGATCAATTGAAAAATTTTTATAATGGTTAGAAGAATAGTTTTTCTTGCTTAATAGCCGCAAGTCAGCATTCGTATAATAATTTCTTACGAATACTTTAGTACGATTTATGTTTGATCTTTTAACATAAGGTAAAAAATAAGTTTGATTACTATAGAATAGACAATTTGACAATAGAAAAAAAGTTAATCTATAAAAAGCTACAAGAATACTTAAACCTATAACTGATTCAGCACCTGCTATTGTAATAATAAAAATGCTAAATGTTTGTCCAATTCCATCATCAAAACTAAATGAACTTATTAATACTAATAAAGTCACAGCTAGTAACATAATTTCTATGGCAATGATCATAAGGATAATATTTTTTCTATTTAAAATAAATCCTAAAATACCAATTAAAAATAATAATAATGATAAATTCATAGTTTAAATATTTTGTAATAATCCTTTGGGAACTTGTAATAATGGCTGTATTTTTTTATACCTAACCAATTTTGATGAGATTAAAATATTGGATATTTAGGCGTAAGGCCTAGGCAGAGCAACAGGATATGTGCAAATTAGTAGCGGTAGGTTTTGAGCGTGGCTTTTTTATGCTTTTTTAACCCAAATACCTGTAAGGTTACGCACAAGATTTTGGAAAATGGGGTTTTGAAATATTTTGTCTTTAAATTTTAAACAGGCGCACTTAAGGCCCCATTTAGAGACGTGAGTCTGGAGTATGGAGTCCCTACGGAGAGCAACGCTGGATAATTGATTAAAATTTAGAAGCAAAATTAAAATTAAGTCAGTTGGGTATTTTTCTGGCCTATTAGCTGCTACTATAAAAAAAAAATAATAATAACTACGGATTAAAAAAAAAACAACAAAATGTTTTGTTTTTGTCCCTAGGGACTATTAAGTAACTTTTTATTTAGCAAAAAGGCAACCCTGCAGTATAAAAAAGATAAAATTAATAAAAAGCAGATAAACAAAAAAGCTATGCACAAAACTTATAATGATATATAAAAATATTTATAGGTTTTCTTTAGCATAACTAAACAAAAATGTGAACTAAATAATAATTTAAAAAAGAGATGTTTGGGCGTAAGGCCTAAACCTATTTTTGTTTTTATCAGTGTAGCATTAATACTACAAAAAAACCAGCTACCAAAGTGTATCACTATCACACCTTATTTTGGATAGACTAATTAACTATCGTTTTGTTCCGTCTTAAAATTCCCAATCAAATGTTGGTTTTTCATTAAATTCCGGAACTTTATTTGGATCTGATCTCGTTGAATTATTTCTATCTACGGTTTTATTATATTCAATTACATATTCACAACCTATTTCATAATCCTGTTTACCCATAACTCCAATGGCTTTATTGGTCATTTTAATTTTTTTGTAATATGTTTTTTCGATTTCTGGATCGATTGGTAATTTTTCTGGCCCTTGCCCCTGCCCAAGCCTGGTCAGGCGCGGGCCAAGGGGTTAATTTAAAATAATTCATTAAAAATATACCAAATTGTGCAGATATTATATTAAACATACATAATAATATAAGCGCGTACGCGAGAACCTGTAACTAAATGAAGTACACCATATAATTGTTAAGGTGTTAAAGTTTGAAAAAATTCTTGATATGCTGAGAATATTTTAGTAATTTCATCTAAATTTATCAAATCTAAACTTCCAGATTTACACTTAGAGAATATAAATAAGTAAATAAATGCAAGTAATATATGTAGAAATATATATATTAAAATATACTGAAAAAATAAAAAAAATAAATATAAAAATAAAGAGATTAAAAAAAAAATAATATTAAAATTGTTAGTTTTAAATAAAACTAACTTATATTTTAATTATAAAAAAAATATATATATTATAGTAAAAAATATAAATAATGTAATATGAGATATTATATCTTTAATATATAAATCCATAAAAATACCTATAACTTTAGGTTCAGAATTACTAATTTCTTCTCTTGTTTTAAACCACTTTGATAAGAAAAGTGGTAAATAATTAGGTGTTTTTATTTTTTTTCTAATAATTAATAAAAATATAAATATTTCTATAAGTTTATATATTATATATATAAAATCAATTATTAAAGTAAATAATACTAGATCAGAATAGCTTATTTTTGATATAAAATTTAATATAGTATTAAAATCTAATAATAATAATATAAATAAAGAAATTAAAACTCGTTTTAATATTTTTATAAATTTATTTTCTTTTTTTTCTTTTTTGTTTTTATTTTTTTAAAAAAAATAAAAAACTAAATATAGAATTAGCTATAGATTCCTCAGAATTATCTTTGTTTATAATAGCATTTATTTGTACAAGATCACCTATTGCACCATGAGACATCTTAAAGAAAGAAAAGGTTAATATAGGACCATAAAATAACATAAATAATCTTATATTTTTTTGTCGTTCTAAAAGCCAATTTTCTTTCAATCGGGTATTTTTAATTAAATGGTAATGTGACATTGGATACGCTTTACTTACATACATATTAGTCAGTGCTTTATATATTATTAAACCAGGTACTAATCTAAAAGGAAAAAATTTAATTTCATGAGCATGATTTATAATAACACTATAATCAAATGTCATAAAAAAGTTATAAATCTGATTTAAAGTTAGATTACCTATTAAATCTGGTAAATTATATGCTAATTCTTTAACTGGTTCGACTACTTGTTCTTGTATATTGCTAACAACTGGTGTATTTAATTTTGGACCTAATGGATTATTTCCACCATATAAATCTCTTAAAGATTTAAAGTTATTTACAATAGAACCAGACATTTGACTAGCCATTTCATCATTTTCTAAAATAACATCTTTTTCCAATATATTTTTTTCAATATTTTCATTTAAAGGTGTAGATTTTATTTTTTCAATTTCTGCTTTACCAACTTTAGTATTTTTAAACCAATCTACTACATTTGAAAAAATTTTAATAAAAAATATACCATCATTTGGATCATAATTAGGAAAAGATTCAGCAAAAGATGTTGAAGTATTATCTAGATTATTGCAAAATTGTTCTAATCTATCTTTTTCTTCTTGTAGTAGTTCTCTATTAAAAACTATCATTTCTCGATTAAGATTAATTTCTTGATTTAAAACACCTTCTTGATTAATATTAAGATCTGCGACATTATCAAAAAATCTTAGATTTCTATTCATATTTTTAATTTTTAAATAAATTTTGTTAGTACTACTATTTAATAAAAAATGGTTTTAATCTTAAAAATTGTTATATTATATAATTATAAAATTTTTTAGTTACCACCCCAGTAATATACTGAAATAAATAAAAATAACCAAACAACATCAACAAAATGCCAATAAAGTATACCTGATTCAAAACCTACGTGATGGTTAGTAGATAAATGATAATTAAGTATTCTGAAGAAACCAACAGCAATAAAGATAGTTCCAATAATTACATGTATTCCATGTAGTCCTGTAGATGCATAAAATACGGTACCATATATAGAATCTGAGATACTAAATGCAGCTTCAGAATATTCAATATATTGTAAAGCAGTAAAAATAACAGCTAATACAATTGTAAGTAATGTTCCAAAAATTGCGCCTTTTCTATCTCCTTGAATTAAAGCATGGTGCCCATATGTTATAAATGCCAAATCTCCAACTATAATAAATTTAAGAAACCAATACGAGCAACTTAAACATCTTAATATTATAGCCCTTGTACTTTATATTAAAAGATGCTTGAGTTAAATTGTTCTTCTCCTTTACTCCCAATTTATTTTTTTTTTAATTTAATTTAATTTAATTTAATTTAATTTAATTTAAGCCTAACACTACCCTACCGTTAGGCCCTATACTAAGTACGGCTGGGATGTGGCTAAGCTTATTTTATTATCTTAATGCCACCTACACAGGCTATAGTATGCCTCCTCGCTAGCCAGGGACTATTAAGCGAGTATACACTTCAATATCGCTACTTCTAGCGACTAGAGTCATAAAAATTAAAAAAAAATGCTGCGCACTCCGCTTTTAGCCATAGAGTGATATAAATTGGAAGGAGCATATAAAGCCTTTGATAAAAATACTCGCGCTAGCGCAGTAGCCAGCGTAACCTTGTTTTTAAATATCTCTTCTATATCCTAATATAGATATTATTTAAAGCTGTATTAAAAACACGGCGGCCTTTATTCCCCTCTAGCAGCTGCCAGCCTGCGCAAGTCTACTTAATAGTCCAGAGGCTAGGCTATTATGCTTTGGGCTGTGGTACACCCCCCCCCCCCCTTTATTAATCAAGCTTGATAGCGGCCGGCTCCAAAGGATGCTTGCTTAAGAGTCAAGAGGGAGAGCCACAAGCCCCTGCCTGCCTGTTTTGACCTAGGCCTAGCCTTGCGGCAGGAGGCGCAGCCTTTAATTTATTTAACCCTTGCCTCAACCTGAGTCAGGGCAGAGGATAAAAGGAAAAAAAGGCAATCCGTAGGTAAAATAATAAAGAGGCTAGGGGGAGAGACTTATTTTTTTTTTTGAGATTCCGACTGTACATTAAGCATTTATTAAAGTTCTTAAATAAATTAACAAATACCCACCGATTACCCAGTCTGTAACGATATAATTTAGTCTAGTTAAAAGATGTTAATAAGTATCTAAATAAAACAACACTATTATAGCTAATCAATTTACTAGAAATAATTAAACCGACGGTCTTATAATTAAGTTGTATTACGTTAACCGTTTTCATCAGTGTCGCCAAGTTTATATTTTAAGCAAAAAAAAACACTACATATTAAATTTTACTAGTGAGCACATTTATAACTTTGACTATGCAAAATATCTATTAAATTTGTTTATCTAGCCCCTCCCTAGCCTGCGGCCTTAAGCAAGGCTACTTAATAGTCCAGCTAAAGAGGCAGCGCTCCGCCTTAAATAGCTTTAAATATTTTTAATCTTATAATACATAGAAGGGTGAAAATGTGGATGAACTATTTTTATTAAATCTTTAAAACTAGATTTAGGTATATATATATTATATTGGTTAATTAACCCTGATTTATGTATAGAAGAATCAAGATTATATTTATTTTTTAAAATTAAAGCTAAATATTGTATTTCTTTAAGTGTAAAACTATTAGTAGAAAATTTAAAACCTTTATTTTTAAATGATGTACCATCATCCTGCGTAGCCATCCAAATAGCTAAAGCTAAAGGAGATAAATAAAGATCTATAAAATTTGGTACTACTTTTCTAGTTCCTTTAGGATAAAAAGAATCATATATCCAATCAAATGAAGAATAAGTGAAAGTTCTAAATCTAATATAATATCTAATTTCATCTATTCCGACTAAGGTAGATCCTTTTCTAGAATAGAGTTTTGGCTTTTCTTTTTTTGCATAACCTAATTTACTTATTATATTATGTAAGCATAATAAATATTCTTCATTAACTTTAGCTTGATAAAAAACAAAACGTGAGCCATTAACCGATTTTTCCATAGAACCATCTCCCAATAAAGAACCTATTAGTATACTCAAAATATCATAATTATGTGGACCAATTCGTTTTAAGGGATTAAATCTAGGCAAATTAAATGGTAAAGTACTACTATCCCTCTGTATCGCTCGGTTTAGCGGTAACGGTATTTTTAAATAAGATATTTTACATTTGTGACTAACACCACTTGATAGTAATAAGAAAGTATTAAGTAATGGAATGGCAAATGGATCTAAAGCTGTTATACCTTGAGGAGGCCAAATTCCTCCGATTTCAACAGCTGGAGATAAACTAGAATGAAAGAATGCCCAAAATACACTTAAAAAGGCAAATACTTCACTGATAATAAATAAAATAAAACCTAATATTAAACCTTTTTGTACTTCTATAGTGTGGCATCCTAAAAATGTTCCTTCTATAATAATATCTCTAAACCACAAAATCATACCACCAATTGTAAGTGCTAAACCTAATGTGAAGATTAATCCACCATTTGGATAACCATGCATATAAGCAACAGCACCTATAGTTAGATTTAATAATGAAAAACTAACTAATATTGGCCAAAAGGATTGTTCAACTAAATGGAAAGGAAATCTTTGATATAATAATCTATTAATCAAAGACATAGTTAGCTCTAAATTAATACTCATATGAATGTTAAATTTAAAGAGACGCTTTGGATAAAAATAGATACCAATAAATTTAACTTTTTAAGCCCTGGGCCCCGGTCGCCTAACGGAGTATAAAATTTTGCTAAAGCAAGCATATTTTTATATATAGCGGAGAGGGGTAAAACATATTTTTAATTTGATTAATTTATATTAATTAAATTTTGGCCACCCTTGCCCTGCCTAATTAAAGACATTTAATATATAAAGATCTTAAAATTATATAAGCCCGTAACGTGCAGGTCTTATAAAAAGATGGTTGATCTTTAGCGCTACAAGCATATTTGGAACCGCTTAGCCAAGGGGTAATAATAATGTTTAAAATTTAAGTTATAAATAAATCATTAATATTATTATAAATGTGGATAAAATTAAATGAATTGCGATTGCAAAGATATTAATTTATACCCTTCCAGCCTCAAACTTAAAAAATTGTATTATTTAGAAAAAAAGACAATCCCTACTCTCTTTAGCCCTTGATAAAAAAAATGTTTAAACAATTATTATTATTTTTTTTAACGGACAGGATTTTAAAACCTATAAAAAATTTTATTTAGCTTGCTACGGAGGGATACAAAAGCAAGGCATAATTTTTGTTTTATATTTACCTTAGCAAGGTTATTTTATTTTTCTCCGTTGTTAAGAGGGTAAGTTGTGCTTTTGTTTATTTTTGTAGCCTTTGCCCCTGCCTACGCTTGTGCAGGCCAAGTGGTAACAAGCATCTTTTAATTAAGCGAGGTAAAGGTAGGCTCCTAATTCAAATTTATAAACGGTTAAAAAAAGGCCGTATCTACTTTAAATATTTTTTAAATTTGAATAAACCGCTTAAGCCTAAGCTAATGCTTATAAGTTAAACATTTAAGATTAGGTCTAGGCTTAATCAAAATAAATAAAATTGCGGCTTTTTTGCTCAGCCTAAGGTTTTACCCCTTGGCTAAATAAAAAATTGCTAAAGCAAAATTTTATAACCCCTGTCCGGTATCGGTTTAAAAAAACAACTAAAGCTAAAGAGACCTACTTAAGGGTCGATACGCTTTTAAACATTTTTTTTTAGCAAGGGCTAGCGGTTTAAAAATTTTAGATTAGGATTAAATAATCTAAAATTTTTTAGAAACTTGGTCCTAGATCCCTGCGTAGGCCGCAGGCGCGGCCTGATTAAAGGCTATATCGCTTTCGCTTGTAGCCTTTATTTTTGTTTTTAATTTATTTAACCCTTGCCTCAACCTGACTCAGGTTTTTTTTTTGTTTGGGGCAGAGGATAAATTAAACAAAAAACAGGCAGCAGCGGACAAGAATTTATAATAATAAAATTTAGTATTAAAAAAGAATACTAAATTTGAGTTAAAAATAACTCATAAAAATATAAATATATAAAGATTAAAAATACTAAACTTAAAAGGTCTAATTAAAAATTACAATCATTTTAATCCCTTTTTGTTTAGAGCGCAAGTATTATTTTACGCGGTAAGGGTTAAAATTAAACATGATTTAATAATCACTATATATAATGATAATGAATTTAATTTTTAATTTAATTATAATATAATTATAATTTAAAAATTGGTTACTTAGAAAAAAAAGAAATTAGTAGAAAATAAATTCTACTATTTCTTTTATTTTATAAAAATTTAAGTTGGATTTTTTAAATTAATTTAAATCTGTTTAAATGTCTGCGAAGGCGAAGGCAAAGGCGAAGGCAAAACCTCCAGCCCCATCTCCTCCCGCGTCTCTACCTTCAAGGTTAAAAAAGCATTTTAATTTTAATAACAAAGCTACTCTCAAGGTAGGGCTTGAAATTATTATTTTTGTGGCTATTGGGATATCCAGTGTTAAAAAAAGATAGCGCTTAATTTAATAATGGTACCTTTTATTTACATTCTTGATTTGTTTAATTTATTAAATAAATCAAATGTTTGCTATGGCTGCCCCCTGGTCTTGGACTTAAAAAGCGTTTGTTTAACAAAATTTACGGAAAAAAGCGTTATCCTCCGTAGGGAGGGACTCTTAAGCCCTTGAAAACAAGTGCGTGCCTAGCCTCGCTACTGCAAGCTTGATAATCCAAGAGCAAGGCTACTTAAGAGTATCCGTAAGGCTTATACTAAAGAGCCGCTACTTAATAGTAAGGAGGATGAACCTAACGTCAGGCAGGAGTTATAAAAATATGCTTTAGCTTTTATTTAGCGGTTTAAAAGCGTAGCGAGCCTTAAGTTTGGCTAGCGCTCCCACCTTTCCAAAGGGTGAGCCCTCTTTAGAGCGCCAGGGCGGGCTTGTTTAACTATGACAGCAAATTTAAACATTTGTTTATTTTTAAGTACTTGATTAAAAATCTGAAAAGCAAAAACAAAAAAACAAAAAGCTACGGTGGACTATTAAGCAGCAAAAAAGGGCTTCAAAAAAGCAAGAGTAGGATTTGCTCGCCTTTGGATGCTAAAGGTAAAGTAGATTAAAAAAAAATAAAACAAACAAACACAAAAAAACAAACATTTTTTTTTTCTTTTAATTAGCGTAGCCTAATAAAAATGGCTAAACAAACAAGGCTTTTTTTTTTTAGTTAGCAGCATTTTGATTTGGAGATAGATAGATTCGAACTATCATATTTTATATTGCAAGTATAACCGATTACCAATTATCATATATCCCCTTTTTTTTTAAGATTTTAGCGGCGCCACAAGCCTATACAGGACAAATTAAAATAAATCACAAAGCTACTTAAGGGTCCCTACCGCTTGTCTTGTTTTTTTTATTTTTTGTCTTTTTACCCCCTTGGCTAAATAAAATTTGACTAAAATTTTATAACACTCGTCTGCGTAGCGAGCCTTAAGTAGCGAGCCTTAAGTTTCCACCCTAGCTTTTTTAGGCAGGGGCAAAGGCTACAAAACAAAAGAATAAAAAAAAAGCTCAGCACAAAAATAAAACAAACAAAAAAAGCATAGCAGACGATAAAAACAAGGCCGTAAGGCTCCCGCTACTTAAAAAAAGCTACTTAAGGCTCGCTACTTAAGCTTATATATAAAAAAAAAGAGACGCGCCCTGGCTGAAGCCAAACTTTGTGGGTTTTATTTGACCATGCACGGTAGAGTTATAAAATATGCTTAAATTTAGCAAATAGGCTTAAAAATGTTAAAAAATATTTATAAAATAAAAAATTGCTAAGCATGAATCCGGTTAAAAAGCTAGTTCTAATGTTGTGTGCATAGCTACAACATTTTGTTTTAACCGGACAGGTCTTATAAAAGATGCTCGGTAGCTTTGATTTAGCAAAGGGGAGGCAAGTGGGCAGATAAATTTAAATTAAAGAGAATTGTCGCCTTTGGATGCTATCCTGCGTAGCTAGGTCTAGGCAGGCGCTTATAATAAATTTATTTTATTAATAATTTAAATAATGATTATATTCTCTTTTATGCTCCTGTCCCCCTAACTTAAGCTTTGCTAGATAGTCGTAATTGCTAAGGCTTAAGTCTAAGCGGGTGCGGAGCCAGTAATTATTTTATAGTCTCCCTCTAGCCTAGGTAGGGACTCTTAAGCCCTTAAATTTTAAATGCTGCGTAGCTTAGGACTCTTAAGTTAAAAAATCTTAGCCTATCGCCTTTAGATGATCAAGCTAAAATTTAAGCCTAGCCTTACGGCAAGCTAGATAAAGGCTAGGGTGGGGTTAAAGGTTTTTTTTATTTAATTAAGGTTATAGGAAAAAGAGGAGTTTTAAGCGCCTAAACAAGACTTTGCCTAGTGGCAAGTGACACAAATTGCTTCGCGCTTCGCCTAAAGAGGCTAGCGCTACTTTTACGCGATTAAATTAATAATCCCTGCTTGGCGAGTAGACAACCTTCTATAACTCAAAATCAGAATTTTACCATCCCTTGTAAAGAGGGGTAGATAAAATTAATCACATTTTTATAATTTAAAATTTAGTTATTAGAATCAATCCAAGCTAAATAATCTTGAACTGATACAGCTTCTATTGCAATTGGCATGACAAATTCTTAAAAAAAAAAGGAACCATATTTTTAAATGGGTATTTATACTCTATAAGGTGTTCTTTTTTTTTTAACAACTAGTTGATTTATAATATTAATTTAACTTTAGGGTATTTTAGTTGTAGAATGAATTTTAGCTAAGTAACCATCTGCTTACCGTTCTTACGCTAATATTAAGCTCTTTAGCTACTAAAGATTTATTTTTAAATACTATTATCTCATTAGTATTTAAGTCTAATAAATTTACAATCACACGGTCCTAGTGTGATTTAGACATTTTAATTTTTGTTAAATCACTTAGTTTTTGACCTATTTTATTTTCTCTGTGTAATTCTTTAGTTTTTTTGGTAAAACTACGATTTTTTAATAAAAAGGATAAAGATAATTTATCATTTGTTTCACTTTTTCTAATATTTTTTTGGTGTAGCACCTACATTATATGTAGACCAATTAGCTAATAAACTGGTATTTAATGTAGGTTTATATAAGCGTCTCTAAATTTAGTTGTTCAGCAACAGTTAGTTCATAAGAAGTTAAATCCTTCAATATTAATAAATCTTTATCTGTTAAAATAAAATCAGGGTATTTTTCTGAAAATAAATTTACATGATTAGGTATTATACAAATTATATTTAAATTAAATTTATTCCAACCGTTTTTAATTACCGTACTATAAAATAATTTATGTTTATTTGGTTTAGTAAAAGCATTATTTTTATGTTGAATAAAGCATCTTTTAAAAATATCTTTTGTAGATCCAATATATGAATCAGAACCAAATACAAATTGATAAATACCTGCTTTTGATTTCACTCTTTTAAAAAGTCCCATTAATTTAAAGGTTTTTTAATCACAAAATTTTTATAAAATTCAAACCACAGTAACTACTATCTGTATTAAAACTATTTTTATTTATACTATTTAGGTTGTCTATTAAATAAATTCCTAATATCGTAGATTCTTTAACTGCAGAGTAATTAATTAATTTATTTTGTAATCTTAAAATAACAAGGCAGAGGATTACTATTTAAACTTTTTTGTTTAACAATTGCTGGGAATAGAATATTTAACAATTCTAACTCTGAATCTATATGAATAGTGCGCTAGCGCGAGAAGAAGATTTAGTTTAGCAAAATTTTCATAATCTTTCGAATTATGATTGGATTATTTCTTGACTATTTAAATAGCCTGTTATATTTAATCTCTGAGGATTTTATTTTATATATATGATATTTTTTTCCTGCTAATATACTATTGTTATATTTTATAAGAATTTTTACTTATCTCTAATTTTCCTTTTTACCTAGATGATACTAGTATGATCCACTATCCCTAATTCGATTATACCCTTAGCCCAAAGCTAACAGCTCGCCCTGGTAATATCTGGCCGGTGCAGAGGGGAATTAATAGTACTCCAGGCCCAAAATAATAAGGGAGTGAGGTGGTTCAATTAAGGAAAGTATAAGTACTTAAAAATTTTAAGTATTTTTAGCATATAATGACATTTTACATGGACCCATGTCTAATTGATCCATGCCATACACCACAACATAAATAGTCAATCTTCATTGATTCTACTGGTATTAATTTTAGAGACGCTTTAATTATTTAATCTTAGCTAAACCTTCAAGGGTTAAATGAGCTTTAGTTTTTATTATTTCAGCAGCCTAAATCCTTAAAGCGTCTCTTTTTCTTTAACAGTTCTAATTGGATACTGATTAAAGAAAGGAATCACTTTATTAATGTTATCAGGGAAGTTTCGTATTACTAAATCGCAAGCTAAGCCATTTGATCTAATATAAACTTTTCCTAGAAACCAACATATTTAGCGATAATTACCAACAGATGAGCATATCTAATATGATGAGTAATTCGAAATATAAGTTCTATTTGGTATTTAGCACCTCTTTGGTTATTTAGAATATAAAATGATACGTCTCCTGCAGTAAATCCAGATATCCAGTTAGTTTTTTTTAATCTTCAAAATCAACTAAGTGTAAAGGTCTTTCTAATTTTTCAATGTTTTCAATTTCATTAATGTTTTTAGATAAACCTTTATTTAAAGCAGATTTTAATGTAAAGATTTTTAATAAACCTTGGGCAGTTAAATGTTATTTATTATTAATAATTTCCACAATTTTAACAAAAAGATTAAAATCAACTTTTTTTTTGAGTTTGTAATGGAAAATTAGAAAAAGATGTTAGGAATAATTACATTTATTAAATCATTTCATTTACTTACAGTAAAACTAGTCACATTTTTATTTATTCTGGTATTAAGTATACCTACACCAAAGAAATCTTTACTCTAATGTACTCAAGCCTCTGAGTATTTATAATAAAGCCACATCTGAAATGATGGATTAATTAGCCTAGCCAATTATTAGTTTGTTTTCGTTTATAAATAGATATAATAAATGATCCTTCAGAATCAGTTAAACCAGTTAACCACATAGGATTTAAAGGTTTTTGGTATTAGTTATTGCGATAGTAGAAATTCCTCTATTTACAAAGTTATTTTCAACATTTGCAGATAGAATTAATAACATATTAAGTGAAATAAAATCAATATTAAGATTGAAAGCTGTCAATCCAAGATAAATAATCTTGAACAGATACAGCTTCTATAGCAATCGGCATAAATCCGTGCCAAACTCCGCAGATTTCTGAACATTGACCATAAAATATACCTTCTCTTTCAGCTAAAAGTGAAGTTTGATTTAATCGCAATTTATTAAAGTTAAGACTCTTTTCGATAGTTAGTAATTTTTCCTTTATAATCCTTAGCATAATAAAACTCATATTGTTGTTTGTAAAGTTTAGTTGGATTCATATATCGTTTAACAACAGATGTTGCACCTGTAGATTTAATCCGTAAATCCTGTAACATTAATTTAACAGTTTCGTAGTGTGTCGCTGTATTATTTATTGTATCAACAAGTACTATTGCTTTAGTATTTCGAGGTGAATCTGGTGTTCTCCGTAAAGAGGTATTATTTTTATATAAAGGATTCATAACAAAATAAACTAAATCTTTGTTAAATGTTACTTCAACCGTTCGTTCTAAATTAATATATCGACTAATGTATCTATACTCTGATTTATTATCTAAAGTTAAAGCAGCTTCAGCCGGACTTTTAAATATACCGTAATAATTAACAGGATCTTTATTACTATTTAAAGCTACTAATTTGTCCATAGGAAGTGAATAAAGATCAAAATCAGTAATTTGTGGTAACGATATAAGATCATCAAAACTAACAGTTTTATTAGTTAAAGGTCGACTAGTATCTACTATAAACACATCCAATTCTAATAATGGACTTTCTAAAGGGCTAATTGTATTTATATATCTATTTATAGTAGTTTTTGATACACCAAGACCTGTAGAAGCATTACCTATAGATTCAAATTCAGTTATAAGTCCAATATTTTTAGTAATGATAAAGTCAGTTATAGGTCCATTAGAAGCATTGAATACTTTAATTTTTACATTTTTTTGAAGGGTAGGAATATAGTTAGGATTCCAATTAATAAAACTATAAATAATGGAATGAGAACTATTTAAATTAGGTTTAAAATGACTTATTAAAGCTTGTTCTAGAACCCGTATTTCAAATTGAGTAAAAGATCTAAGTATATAAATATCATTAAGACTTAATCTATAATTAGGATTTTTATTTAAAAACTCTATTAAATGATTAGGAGTAAATAAAATAGCTTGTCCTTCCATTTGATCCCACCCCCCATTTTCTTTCACAAAAGTATATAACTTACTATTACCTCCTCTATAAGGTCTAGAAGAATTTATAACATGTTGTTTAAATCGAGCCCTTAAAGAACTGGCACTACCAATATAAAAACAATTTTGGTCTTTATGAGATAATATATATACCCCTGAAACATTCACAAGTTCATTAGGTATATTATTAAAATCTTTAACAACAGTTTTATTACCGGATATATTTGTTACTTCTTTATGAAAATTTAAAGGTTCATCCAATTTAATTTTTTGGCATAGCCCTTGTTTGATTAGTTCCAATAAATATTGTTTTAAAGGATTAGCATCGGATAAACTATTGGCCATTTTAAATAACACCTCCAAAGCTTTTTGATTATATAAAGTATTAGTTAAAGGTATATTACCACTTTGACGTAAAGATAATTTACCAAAAAAAATTAATGACCTAATTAAAGTTTTAATCAACATTAATTAAGCCATTAATTAAAGGGTTAATTAAAACTTTAATTAAGGACTATGTCTTTAAATTATATATTATTCTATAACATCCTACCGTGCTGCCGCTAGGCTAGGCTACTTAAGAGTCCGCTGCAGGATATTAAATATAATTTAGATTATGTTAAGTCTCTGAGAATATTTATAAATATTTATCTGCAAATTATAAATTGTGTTCTTTGACACATAACTATATTTTAAGATTAATATTTTACCTAATAGTTATATATTTAAGTTCTTGCATATAATAATCTTACCGGGCCGAGTTCAAACTTAACCAGGTGTAGCATCGATTTTAATACCAAGAGAAGGAACAGCAAATGAGTGGATAACGTCGGCCAAGTGTATATATATAAATTAAATAGTTGTATCAAGATGAAGTTTATACCAAAAAGATTTAAGAATATATGGTTTAACTATTTTTATTAAATTAGGCATACTTTCAGCTAGTTTGTAAATTCTTGGTTTATTAGATTTAAACCCTATAATAGTTGTTTTTAAGCTATATTTAATTCTTAATACATTAGATAATCTAATAACATCTGAGTGCGCTAGCGCGAGATAAAGAATCTGTACATAAAACTAAACCTTTGTTTAATTTTGCTCCATCGCCCATTATCCAATGGGCTAAAGCAATAGGTGTTAATAAATCATATATATTATAAGGAATAACTTTAATATTATTATTATAAAATAAATTATATAATTCATTAAAACAAGGGTATCTTCTTGTACTAATTTGTAATCCAGTAGTTAATTTACCATTTCTTTTACCTAGAACTAAACTAGGTAAACTAGAACAATAATGAGCAAGAACTACAAATAAATTAATAACATAATCTGCTCTTGATAACGCTTGTTTAAATCTAAATCTAGCATTAGCATTTAGATTTTCTTTTTCTACCCAGCCATCTGATAATAAAATACCTACTATTATTGAATAAATGTTGTAGGGCATAAATACTAATTTACTTTTACTGGTAATCTACCCTTATTGATTGTTGATCCTAAATTTGTATCATAAGGAACTAAACAAGTACAATTAGTAGATGACCCTTTTCTAAGGTTTGTTGAGTTTGAGTACAAGCGCTCAGGATGATAGTTACACTTTGGAATTATAAACAAAGTATGAAAACTTAAATTCAGAATCTTGATGCAGATTATTTATAATAATATACACCTGGACCATATCTTAGTTAAAAAAAAAACTTTTTGCGTTTGGCCTCTAAGGAACCTTTTTAACCATTTTTTGTGCGTGACTTAAGAGTCCTTGCGGTTGAAGGGTTTCCTGCTGATTACTCTTATACTACTATCTTTAGCCGCATTGTGGCTTGTTTTACCAAAGAGTCCTTAAAGGACATAGTATTTAATTAATCATTATAACCTCTTATCTAAAGTGGTAGATAGGTAGATAAATTAAATTATAAGAGGTTTCCAGCATATAGCAAAATTCGAATTATATTAAAGAATATAATAAGGGCACTCGATTATACCAGTTACTATTAATCTAACATGAGTATCTACTGGTACTGTTACTTTATTATCAACATCTAATAGTCTAAATTGACCTAATTCTAAAGAATCTTCAGGGCAACATTCAATTAAAAAAATAAATAAACTAAGTAAAATTATTAAATAGTTAAAAAAAATTGTGCGCCTCCCCATGTACCCTGGACCGGAGAGCAAACCTTAAATAAACCAACTAGGTTTAATTAGTAAGACGTAAATCTAAAAAAAATAAATTAGATTAAGAAAATTAAAACGGAGATAAATAGAGTTAATACAATAGTTTTCACTAGTAATAAATTTATATTAAGAGACGCTAGGGTAAATAAATAAAATAATATTTACCTTTACATAATTTACCACTTCGAATTGAAACACTTATAGTGCTGTGAGGTATACCTAGACTTTTTGAAGCCTCTGTTATGTTACTAAATGGATTTCCACCATTTATCATATTCCATTGACTATCATAAGCATAAACTTTTTTATATCTGGGTTGAACTTCTGCGTAGCTTTGACCTTGTGGAAACATTGAGATATCAGTACTTGCTAAATATCTATCTAAGATATATTTATCTTTGTTTACCACACTAAGTAAATAATGTCCACTAACTCCAATAGCATTAGCTGCTGTTGTACCACTATCAAATGGTAAACTATTATTTAAAATAATTCCTGTTTTAGTATCATATAAATAAATAAATTTTCTATTTCCTATTTTTTTAATATCTTTAACTAATTTAAGTTGTTCAGATGATAAATTTAAATAAGCTATATCTTTAGTATTATCATTTAATGTTGAAACTATTGAGGCAAGTTTTTGATTTGAAATAAAAGTTATATTTCCATTAACAAAAGAATTTGATAGGTCAGTTGTTACTATTGGTCTTTTAGTCACATTATCTTTGTTAGATAACTCAGATACAAATGTTCGTCCAGTATTTATACAGAAAGTACCAGCGTTAGTTTTAATCGGAGGTAACTTAATTTTTAAATGATCTAAAGCTTCTAGTATAGAAGTGTAAAGATGAGCCTCTCGACTATGTAAATTAACTCCCCATACTAAAATACTATTTCCACCTTTCCAATTTGGATGTTTAGCTATTAAATAAGAATCTCCAGATTCACTATTTACTACTATTCCAGTATTAGCTTTATCAGAAATTGCGGTTTTATAGGCGGCATTAGCTTGTTTTCGCTCATTGTTTAATCGTATTTCTGCTTTTTTAGGATATAAAAATTTATAAGCACTACTTAAAGACTGGAATACAAAAAATTTAGTTAGATCAGGTAAAACAAATAAATAAATAAATGCTTTATTTAAGGAAGTTAGCTCTCTATTAGGTAAAATTAAATTAGAGGCTGCTTTTTGTTTAACAAAAGCTCTAATATTCCAATCACCACCTTTGTAGTTAATTAAATATTTAATTTTGTGACCTAACTTATTAACTACTATACCTCTTAAATTACCAATATATACAGCTAAACGATATTTAGGTGTTAAACCCATATATCTTGCAGCTGCTAGTAATGACGGTGCTTTAAATAATAAATTAAATTGAGAGTCATAAACGTTTATAGGTCTCCCTGCTACAAATACTTTGAATGCTTTTGTGAAAGCATCAGGATCAGTTTTAGTGTAACTGTGAGTAACAATTACATTATCTACTTTACCACCATTTATAGAAGGTTTAAAGTTGTCTATTAAATTTTGCTCTAAAACTCGAACAGGATAATAGGTTAATAAATATAATATCACTCCTTCTCCATGCAACAAGTTATATTTTGGGTGTTCTAATCTAAAAAGCTCAATTAAATTAGGTGTTTTATGTATTATTGAGAATAATAGTGTTTCTTGATGATTTAATTGTCCTCTGTGTAGAGGACCTACCCCCGTTTTAGATTTAGAGTTAAATTTTCTCTTATGACCAGTTATTCGTTCATTAAAATTAGCAGTTGAACCTATGTACATTTCACCATCTTTAGTTTGAAGAAATCTATAAGTACCACCAACAGTAGGTAAATATTTAGACGTTTTTACACTTAACCATGGTTGAATGTTAGAATTATCATTTATAATAATTTTTCCATTGGAATAGGTAGCTAATAACTCAAAGCTAACATTTATATGTTTTAATATAAACTCTCTTATTATTGAAGTTGTTAAATTGTTAAGCAAATAAATTAAGTTTTCTCGTGCCCCTAATTGCCCTCCTCTAACGTCTAATTTATTAATTTCTCCTTGTGCTACTAAAGCTATATTGTTATCTAATTTTTCCATTATTAATTTTGTAAATTTATTTTTATTTTTTATTTGAGTTTCATCTAAATTTGACTTACCTCTTGACAAATTTACAGAGCTTAAGCTACATTCACCTTAAAAATTAGAATGAGATACACTAATTTAGGCTAAAATTAAACTTAAGCTTAATTAAATGGAATTGTCGTGATACTCTTTTCCTTATAAAGATATAACTACAATAAGTCCGTCTAAACGTAAGTTAGAGTGGAAAGAGATCTATAAAAATAATTGTTTATTTTAAGCATATTTTTTTAAGTGAATGTTGGACTATGTCTTAATTATTTTTTATTTGCGCTAAAGAGCGTAGCTTTTATTTTAACGGCCTAATAAAAATTGCTGCATATATATAAAATTTTTATAATTACGTTCTAAATATAAATATTTTTTTATTATTGATAAAAACAAAATATAAAGGGGAAGGCTAAAATATGCTTATAATAAAATAATTTCTAAAGTGTAGTCTCTGAGGATAATTTAACATTTAACCAGCAAATTAACTTTTTAATATGTGAATGATTATAAGAATATATACTAAGAATCTACATTCACACTTAGGTTATTTTTGCTTATATTTAGAATTCACTATTTTTATTTTAAGGTTAACTATAAATCAATATAAAGTGGACCGCTAGATCATGTAAGAGTCAAATTCTATAGATTCTCCACTTTCATTCACATAATCACTGTACTCGTATGACCAATACCATTGGTGTCCCACTACTTTGATTGTGATTGTAGGTGAAATTACTTCATCCAGTAAATATAATAATCTGAATGAAGGGAAAGCGATTGCAATTAATATGAAAGCTGGAGTAATAGTCCAGATTAATTCTATTAATGTACCGTGATTTAGATATTTATGTACAATAGGAGATTTTTTAGAGTTGTAATAAAAAATTATTGAACCCAATACCCAAAATACTCCTACACATATTACTACTAAATAGAAAAATATTGTATTATGTAATTCTACAATTCCAGTAAATCCTGGTGCGGCACTATCTTGAAAACCTATTTGCCATGGTTGTGGTGCATCGTTAAATATTGTATTTAAAATATAAAGGGACATTAGTTTTTATTAAATATTTAGAAATAAATTCTATCTTTAAACAGTTTGACCATTGCTAAAAAAAGCTATAAAAAAACTTTCTTTTTTTATTCAAAATACTAACATTATTGCATATCGATTTATAAATATAAATTAGTTAGTACTAGCATTTTTAATTTACTACTAAGAGTAAAAAGGGCCTTATCATTAATCAATTCTCTTAATATAATTAAGATCTCTTTTATATAATAGTAAATAATTAAAGTTATAACTAAGCTAAAAGCTAATTAAGGGTCCCTACCGCTACAAAAATAAAAAGCTACGCTCGCCTAGTCTTTCGCTTGCTTAAGGCCTGATTTTGTTTTTTTAATTTATCCTCTGCCCTGACTCAGTGCGCTTGCGCTAGAGGCAAGGGTTAAAATTAAAAACAAAAATAAAGGCTACAGGCATGATTCTCTCTTTAGTTGCACAAATAAAAAAAAAAATTATATTGCTAGGACATAATAATAGTAAAAAACAAGCTCAGCCGACTTAAAAAAAAAAAGCGTTGCGCTGCCTAGGCCGTATGGGGTTTTAATTTTTATTTTTAACGCTACTTAAGGGTCCTTACGGAAATCTTTAAAATTAAGATTAATAAAATAATTATAATGAGAAAAATGTGGGTACAATGATAATAAAGCAAGTAAAATAAAATAAAATAAAATAAAATAAAATTTAATAAATAAATATTAAAAAGAGACGCCCAAGCCTCGCTTGCTGCCTGCCTTTGTTTTTTTTTTAATAAATTAAAAAAAAAATCAAGCCTAAGGCTAGGCAGGACAAAAATAATGATCGATAGTACAAACCCTGAATTAGTAAAATTATTATTAATTTTAGGCCTAGCCCCCTCCTTTAGGCGACCTGGTGTTATAAAATTTTAGCAAAATTTTATTTAGCCGCGGGGTATAAATGTATTCTTTAAAATATATTATATTTAAATCTTTAAAATATATTATATTTAAATCTTTAATTTGAATCTTATAATTTAATAGTGGTATAATTAACATGAATAAATTACTTTTTTTAAGATGATTGTAGACTAATACAAAATCATCTATATTAATATTTAATACACTAACAAAGTAAATATTCATTAATTTAATTCCAAGTAATATTAGTAGATATATTAAAATTATCAACTTATCAAATGTATTACTACTAAATGATAATTTATCAAATAATCTATGTATTTTAACATATTTAACTGGTACATAATTTACTATTAAAATTTTAATATTATTTAAAATTAATGTTTTAATTTGATTATTACTTAACACTATAATAATCATAATAATTAAGAATAATTCTAAAACATTCAAAGATAATATAGATTGGATTATTCCTATTAAAGGTATTTCTGTGTACTCTTCTAAAGGAGAATTTATTGTAAAATTAGGTTCATCTGGTGAAGGAATATGATCTATTTTTGGATTAGCATGTTTTGAACCTTCAATAGCTTTTGATAGATCCATATTTTGAGTTAAATATTTACCAGTATCTAGACCCATTTTTTGATCTAATTTAGATAAAACATTTTCATTAAAGTCATTAAATGCTTGTCTGATATTTAATTCACTCATTACTAAATTTTCCAGTGTAAACGTAAATTGTAACCACTTATTTGGCACTAATATTTTGTTGTTTTTAAGTATTTTTTCCATTTTCTTTTTTTTTGTTTTTAAAATTTTTTATTTTTTTTTTTTTGTTTTTTTAGAAGAGATTTAAAAGTAACAGCGATTAAGCTAGATACAAAAGGGTCAGCGGGTCAGCTGCATAAATTTACCTCTTAATAAATTTATTTTTTTTTAGCTTTAAGTATATTTGATTTTGGATTAAAATAAAAATAGTTAAACCTACAGTTTATAATCTTGCCACCTGCCTATTCTCATCGTAAGATTTAAGAATTAAACACCTAAATCTAACCTGGCGGGACCTTAACCTTCCTTATTTGGCCTTTCTGTTTGTTTTTGTGTTTGTTTTGTTTTGTTTTGTTTGTTTGTTTTAATTAAATAAGTTATAAATTTAGAAGGGGGGTTTATATGATTATTTTTTGTTTTTTGTTTTTTTAAAAAATTTTTTTTTTTTTTTTCTTTTATGTGTAAATCTAAAAAGAATAGTAAAAATAAAAAGGATTTAAAAAGACTACAAAGCATATAGACTTAATAGGATTAACAAATATTAAACGGTGAACAACATAAGATTAATAACGATACCTGAGATACATAAAGCAAACAATATAAGAACATTCCAAATTAAATAATATCTTTGAAATTTAGCTCTTAAGCTAAAGAAAATACTTAACCTAGGAAATCTTTCTTCAAGATTTAACTTTCTAATAATTTCATTTCCAAATAAAACTCCTAATATGTTAACAATAGTGAATATTAAACTAACAAATAAGCATATATTGAATAACGATGCTTCTTGGAATAATGTTAGACTATCAAGATACCCATAGAATATAGAGAAATCAAAGTCAAAGAGTTTGGATGCCCCATTTTGATAAACTTCAATATATTCAGATAGAGCTTTTTGAGCTGCTTCATAACTCTCTTTTTGTGCACTCCAATTTACTGGACCAAGTTTTTCTAATTCTGTAAATATTTTACTAGTTATTTTAGTTAATTCAACAACTCCTTCAACTGATCCATCTACCATAGAACCATCAGAAACAATATCTAAATCAGACACTTTAGAGACATTATCTACCACAGACTCTTTAGAGAAATTATCGACCATAGAATCTTTATAGAACCTAGCTGCGGACGAATTGGGTCTATTACCATATAATTTAACATTGTGAGAAAGACCTTCACTAAGATCGTTAATAAGTCTACTTCCTGTATCAACTAGTTTATCAATCTCACTATCTGCAATTTTTACAGTTTTATCTAATAAATCTCCTTTATTGTCAAATAAGACTTCTTTGTTTTGTAATAATTCAGCTAATGTCTCTTTCAATTGTTCTGTTTCAGATTTAAGTGATTCAATTGTGTCATTAAGAGCATTAGATGATGCTATAACCTCATCATGTCTTTGAGCTTCTAAAGCTGACTGTTCATTAGCTGCTTTAAGATTAGTTATTTTGTCTATAATACTATAACCAAAAGCTAAAAGATTGATAAAAATTTGTTTCATAAAAAAAAAAAATAATGCGTACCCAAAACTCGCCAGCAAAGGGGAGAGGGAAGCTACGCAGACAAAAACCTACATAATTTATAATTATGCTCATATAATATTAGCCTGCCGCAAGGCTAGAAACGATATTATTATACCTATATAATCACAAGCGCGTACTTATTAAATTTAACAATTTTTATAAGGCTTCGTAGCTTTTTATACTTAAGAGTCCTAATAACACTAAGAGTACTTATAAATATGGTTTAAATCAATAAAAATATAAATAATATAGCCCTCTTTAGAGCCCCCAATTCGGACACACTTGGACACTGCGAAGCGGTAGGCACCTGCTTTAAAAACAAGTAAAGAGACCTCGCTACCTGTATAATAACCTCCTACTGCTGCCGCCAGGCTACAAGCTGATACGCTTTGAAACAATTTTTTAAGTTGGACAAATTAAGAGGGTAGGACCCTTAAGTAGCTAAAATTATGCTACAGTAAAGCAATTGCTTTGGCTAGAGGCAGGGGCAAAGGCGGGTCTGATAAAAGCTACGCAAAGCTCGATAGCATATTTTGATTTAGCGCTGAATATTATACAAATTAAGGCTGAGAACTAAATATATATGCTTGACCTGTTTTTATCGTCTCTTTTTTTTGTGTTTATTTTGTTGTTTACCCCTTTTGCTAAAGGCACATGCGCAGGCTGGTGCAAAGGCTAAACAAACAAAAAGACAAGAGTTAAAATCTAAACTGGCTTTACAGTCGTAATTGCAAATAGCCAGTGAGATAAGCTTTCTAAAGAGAAAAAGAATCTTATAAAAAAAAAGCAAGCAAAAAAGATGTTTAGTAGGTTTAACCTAAAAATGGACTTACGGTCCTTTGATCAACTTATGATTTAAAAAGTTACGCTACCTAAGGACGCCAACTTACAAACCAAAGGAAATGCTAAAGATAAAGCATTAGCTAAAGCTAAAGAGAGCTACGCGCTTGCTAATCCTCTAATTAAAAAAGCGTAGCGCTACGCTAATGCTACAAGTAATCGGGGATGGTTAACGCCCGCTTTAAACCTAATAAAAATAGTTTAAAAGTACAGACTTTATAAGTCTGCGTAGCGCTACGCTTTTTTTTATCGGCCGAATATTTCATGGATAAATATCCAGTATATTATTAGCCTATTAAAAAAACAAAACATCACTTTATAAGATAATATAGAATATAAATTACTATAATTTAATAGCAATACTATTTGAAATTTGTTATACATATAAATTAGTGATATATTTTTATAAAATTATAAAAAATATTATAGCGTATTTTTGAATTTATTATTACTTTGCTCTTTAAAAAAAAATCGATCAGCTTAAAGCTTTCGAAGAATCAAAGAGGATTTGAACCTCTGTCTTTTAAAAACCTTTTGAACTATGCTTATCTCTTTAGCCTTTGCCAAACCCTGCCTGCGCTTATGCTGGCCAAGGGGGAAAAAAAAACAAAAGTTAGACAAGCATATTTGTCTCAAATCAAAGCCTTTGCAAGGGCATCCGCCTTGCCTTTGGAGCCGCGAATCAATCTTGAAATTAAGCAAACTGTTTAAATTAAACAAAACTAAAGGGGCAGATTAATCCTACTGCGACTCTTTCTTGCTGACGCTAAGCTACAAGGCTTGCGCACTAAAGGGTAGCCACAAAATAAAAAAAACATTAACCAAGGGCCTACGCCTAGACAAGTTATAGTGATATGATTTAATATTTTTTGCACCATTTTTAACCATACTTATAAAATAAGGGCTAGCCAGCCTAGCCTTTCGCTAGCTGCCTGATTTTTTTTTTAATTTATTTTAAATTAAAAAAAAAATAAAGGCTACTGGCAGCTGTATCTATAGATTAAATTATGATAAGCTTAAGCATTAAAAAAAGTTTACGTAGCGCAACGATTTTTTTTTTTTGAATGATTTATAATAATTTAAATTTTTAAATAATGAAATGTGAATATTAATATTAAAATATACCACTAAAGCTAAATAAAAAGATTTTGCTGCTTATCCAATATTTTTGTGAATAAAACACTAGGGATTCTGAAGTAGCGTCCCGAGGCTAGGCCTAGTTTTGTTTTGTTAGCCAAAGGCTGGAGAGCGTAGCTTTTTGCAAGCGTAGGTTTTTTATTCACAAAAATAAAAATAATAAGGGTTTTTTTTAGACTACCTTATTGATTCAGTGGATATTTTTTCTAAAGCTAAAGAGAGAGATTTAAACCTACTCTCTCTCTCTCCCTGCCTGTATTTTTTTTTTTTAATTTAAATTAAAAAAAAAAATAAAGGCTACAAGAGAGTATGGCTGACGCTAGGCTACAAGGCTTGCGCACTAAAGACTAAAGAGAGTAGGACTGCCGTTAGGCCTACAAGGCTATAGCAGAGTAGGGCACGCGCAAGGTTTGCTCTAAAGAGGGTTACGGCGCCTCGCTACGCTTTGAGCCTTTTTTTCTGGTGTCAGGCTTGCTATTTGCTAGGGGGCCTTCAAGCGCTTAGGTTAGTAGGAGTTATATTATGGCGCTACTTGCGCTAGTGATAAAAACAAACACAAAAAGCTACTTAAGAGTACCAACTCTCTTTAGTCCCTTGTAGCCTAGCGCAAGTAAGACAAAACAAAAAAATAGCCAATCCCTGCGCAGCGCAAACACAAAAAGCTAATTAAGAGATTTTTTAACGTCTTATATTAAAAGTATAATTAGGAGACTCTCTGCCTAGCTGCTTGTAGCCTGGCGTCAGCAGTAGCTATCCTAAAGATGAAGTGGGTTATCATTATGATAAATGCAATAATTATTTCTTTAAAAATAAGCCCAAGAAGAATTGAACTTCTACAGATTCCTTATCAAGAAATTATTCTAACCATTAAATTATGAGCTTCAAAAGATAAAATTTATTATGGACAGTGGTGGGTCTTATAATCATTATTTTGTGTGTTTTTTTAATAACAGCTAGAGTCCCTAAAAAAGCTACTTAAGCTTGGGTCTAACAAGTATGGCGTTTAAAACATTGTAGGTTTTTAAGAACCTATTTTTACTAAAGAGGGCGGGTAATTTATTTTATTATTTTGCTATATTAATATACTAAATTAATGTAATTCAATAGCATCTTTAATATATGAACAAGTTAAAATACTAAATACATAAGCTTGAATAACACAAACAGCTAATTCTAATCCCAAAATAGCTAAGAATATAGCAAATGGTACTAATGTTAATACTGCTATAATTAAACCTGCACCAAACATTTTATAAAGGAAAGTAGCTAAAATTTTCATTAGAGTATGACCAGGCCCCTCCACCACCACCACAGGGCCCCTTGCATTGTCTGTTTGCTAGCCGAGAACTTTGGCTCTGCGTATTTTAGTAAACCTCAAAGCGTGCGGCCCGGTTTAGGCTTAGCTAGCGAGGTTAACCTAAGTTTTATTTAATGCAGGCTAAAATATTATCTACTCTTTTATAAAATTGTTGTGCTTCTAAAGTTAAATCACTGTAAAATAGAATAGAATCATCGTTCCATAAATCTCTAACATTAGAAATATATAATTCTTTATCTTTATTTAAAGCCCTATTTTTTCTAAGGTTTAAGCTGTACTGGATAATTTTGTTCCATTAAAAAAAAAAATTGAGTGTAAACCATATACAGGATGTTCTTCAATAAAAGGAATTATCACTTCAGATAAAACTTTTTTATCGGTAACAACAAAATGCGCCATATTTGATTCTTGATGAACAAAAACACTTCCCACACCTAATGATTTACATATTTGATCTAATAACATTTTATTTTTTTAGTTTGGGAGATAGCGAAGGTTGTTCGCCCAAAACCTGAATGCGCTGTATTCGGTTTAGTAGCTAATGAGAAGCTACCATCACCTGTAGCTAAACCGGCAATATAGCTTCCATCTATATTTTCTAAATGAGCAACGGGTAGTTTATATTCAATTTTTTGATTATTAAGATTTGCTTTAATTAATTTTAATCTTTCAATTAAAGCTAATTTGGCTTCAAGAGTTTTTCGATTAACTAAAAAATCTTCAAAACCTTTTTTCCAATTTATATAATCATAATATTTAGTTCCTTTTAATTTTATCCAAAAATGGAATAATTACATTTTGAATCGCGTCTATTGAGCAAATTTCTAGTGATACTACGTTTGTACCTACTCTTATAATAGAAATAGAACCGCAATGAAAATAATTTTTAATCGCACAAAGTAGTGCAACATCTTTATAATTAGCTGTTAGTCTAAATAAATCTGAATTTAATACCGGTATCTGCCAGAGCTCTTAGATTTTTTTTATTTTATTTTATAAAAACGAAATCAAAATTACCTTCTGCATCTGTAAACCCAGGTATAAACCAAGGAGAGAAACTAGGTGTAAAATGAGCATCTAAAATAGGCCCTTCAATTTTTCTTGAAGAAGTTATTTTGCAATTATCTAATAAAGTTGGTACTGCGCAATTTACAGGAACAGGTGGTTCAATGGCTAAAGGATTTTTAAATTGACCCTCACTTAAATTAAGACTGCTTGTAGAAAATTGTCTAGTTAGCAGGTGCATCGGCTAGAGAATTTTGAGGAGGTAAAGTGGGGGTATTATTTTTTTTTTAGCAGAATCATCTTAATGTAATTCCACAGCATCTTTAATGTAAGAACATGTTAAGATTGTGAATACGTAGGCCTGAATAAAAGCTACACCTATTTCAAGTAACATTATACCTAAGAACAACACAAAAGGAATTAGAGTAACAAAAGCAATTATGAATGAAGCACCAAACATTTTGTATAAAAAACTAGAAAGTATTTTCATTAATGTGTGACCCCCAAGCATATTAGCAAATAATCTTAAACCTAAACTAGCTGCTCTAGCAACATATGATATAACTTCAATTAACACTAATAAAGGAATTAAAGCTAAAGGTGTTCCAGAGGGTATAAAATAAGCAAAAAAGTGTAATTTATGAATACTTAGTCCTAATATTGTCACCGCTGTCCAAATTGTAAAACTTAATCCTATAGCAACTATTGCAGAAGTAGTGATTGTAAAACTATATGGCACGGAACCAAATAAATTAGCTATTAAAATAAAGCAAAATAATGAATAGATAAATGGTAAATAAACTTCTTTACCTAATTGTTCTCTAACCATAGAACTAATACTTGCAAATAAACTTTCTAAAGCTATTTGCCATTTAGATGGAACTAATTTATTTTTATTATTACAATAATAATGTAAAGTTATAATGAATAAAATAACTAATACTGAATATAAAGCTAAATTAGTTAAAGTTAAATTAAAATAACCTAAAATAGGTGCATTTAATCCTATTAAACTAGTTACTTCAAATTGTTCTAAGGGAGAATTAATAAAACATGGAATTTGATTAAATAAAATCATGAAAAATAAAAAAGATGCTTGTATTTAATTAAATACTTTTTTTTGTAACACAGTAACTCCATTTAATTTTAATATAAATATAAATCTAATGCTAGCGATTAAAATTAAATATAAATCTAAATATAAATAAATATACTGGACATTTAAGTTATTCAGTAGTATTAACGCGTTTCCGTAAGGGTCCAACAAATTAATATAATTTATATATTAAGCGCTCTAAAGAGAGGCTGGCTGCTACGCAGAGGTTGTACTAAGTACAGCATAAAATTATTTTTTTTTTTTAATTTTTATTTTTTTAATAAGAGCATTGCTAGCAAATAGCTTAAAAAAAATAACACTGGTGACCTGGCCCTTTTGCTAAAACAAAAAAATGTAGCCATCCCTACGGAGGCCTTGTTCTAAACTTAGCAAACGGACTAAAGAGGGGAAGGGTTAAATAAAGCATATTTTTATTAAACTACTCTTTAGGCACTTGCGCCAGGGACACAAATTGAGTTGTGTACAATATATTATAGCAAAAAGGTTTTTTAAAAAGTAAAAATAAATCAAAAATAATTGCATTCTTATATTAATAAATATATTTAAATTAAAGCTTTGACATTTAATTAAAAAAAACATATACCCATTAATATATTACATCCCCCTCGCTTTAGCGTTAGACTGACACGCTGAAGTCTAAGCTAAAGCTTATAAGTAGACTTAAGCTTAGGCTTTAAAAAATGTTTAAACATTTTGTTTTTTGAAGCCCGTAGGTCTTGTAGCCTAGCGGATTAGCAAGGGTTGCTTAATAATAACTATATCCTGCGGCTCAATTCCTTGAGTGACCATTTTTTTGCGGTAGTTTTTAAATAAGCCAGTTATTTTATATCCTCGCCTCTAGGCGTAGTAAAACAAGCCCTGCGCTAGCTGCTACGCTTTTAAACATAGCCTGCCGCTCCGCTCCGCAGGCTAGCAATTGGAGCGTACCTTTTTAAGGCGCAGTAGCGCCCTCTCTACGTAGGGTTTTGTTTTTTTAAATTTATCCTCTGCCCAAACCTGACTCAGTGCAAGCGAGAGGCAAGGGTTAAATAAATTAAAAACAAAAAATAAAGCCAAAGGCAGGGGCCAGGCCGACCACGTCTAAACATCTTTTTTAAGAAGACTACCCAAGCCTCTTGAATTTAATTTAATTTAATTTTTATTTTATTTAATTTAATTTAGCCTAACGGCAGGCAGGGAGGCGCTTTTTTATTAAAACAAAAAACAAAGCTACTTAAGGGTCTAAGACTTACAAAAAACCTACGGAAAAAAAAAAAAATAATTTATTAATTTAACGTTTGTCTAGCAAGTTTTTTTGTTGCTCTAAATCAAGCTACGCACAAAAATAAGTCATTGGATGCTGCCGTAGGATTAAAAAAAAGTAAGTACTTTGGACCCATAGGGCTTGTGGCTAGTACGCGCTTATATTTAAAAATGAATTAATTTAACGTTTAGACCTACCCAGGGATTTACTCCACTAATATTAAATATAAGTATACTTATATTTAAGTTTTTATTTAATTAAAAGCGTACTAGGCTAGCGGCAGAGACATTATTATTTTTAAAATTAATAATATGGTTTAGTATATTTATTTTTACATTTTTTTTATAACCCTTTTAATACCGTATAATAAACTAGAGATAGATTTGATCTGGCCTTCCCCCGCCTTTGGATGCAGCGTAGCTTGGGACTATTTAGTAGATGGCCCTAGGCCTAAAAAATAACCCTACTCTGCGTAGCGTTAAAAAAACAAGCGCTATGTCAAACGCTTTTAAACATTGTTTTTTTTTTTAGGCGCGCGCCTCTCTTTAGGGCGCTAGGCTATAGCAGATTAGGGGGGGGGGGGCTTAAAAAAGCGTAGCCTTTATAGAGGACAAAAATGTTTAAACATTGTTTCAGATGCTTTTTGCCGGCTCCTTTGCTAAAAAAAAAACAAGGGCGTGCTTAAGAGTCCCTACTAGTGCGTAGCTAAACAAAAACAACAAAATGTTTAAATCCCTCCTCCCCTACCCTAGGTAGGGGCTAGAACTGACTCTTTCTTGCTGACGCTAGGCTACAAGGCTTGCGCAGAGTAGGGTAGCCCTTTTTAGGCTACTCTGTCCGTAGGGTACCTCTCTTTAGCTTTAGGGGCTTGTTTTTTTTTTTAAGGCGTAGCGCGCGCTAAAGAGCGAGCCTTTTAAAAGGCTCCTGCCTGCCGTTAGGATCAACCTCTGCGTAGCAGCTTGCATTTGCAGTAGCGAGGCTAGGCACGCCCTTGTTGTGTCTTTTTTTATTTTTTTTTTTTTTTTATTTAGCCCTTGGCAGAGCCTTAGGCCTAAAGAGGGTCAGGCTAAAATAAAATCGCCTAACCAATCGCCTCTTTAGTTCTTTAGTGCGCCTCCATAGTTCTATTTAGTCAGGATGCTTGTAGCCTTTATTTTTTTTGTTTTAATTTATCCTCTGCCCTGACTCAGTGCGCTTGCTCGCGCAAGCGCAGAGAGGCAAGGGTTAAATAAATTAAAAACAAAAAACAGGCAGCAAGAGCCTTAAAAAAAAAAATATTTAAACATTTTTTGCCGTAGGAGCGTCGCTTTTTTTTTTTGTTTATAAAGAGGTGGTAGGCGATTTTTGTTTTTATCGTCTGCTATGCTTTTTTTGTTTTATTTTTTTTTAAAGCTACGCTGCGTAGCGGCCTTTGGATTATCAAGCACAAAAACAAAAGCTACTTAAGGGTCGCTACGCAGCGAAAGGGGGAGCGTAGTTTTTAATTTATGTAGCTAATTTTGTGCGCTTCTTTAGACGCTCTAAAAAGAGCTTTAAAATATACAATTTTTAACATTAAGTCTATTTGATAAATTAGTAATGCTAAACTTAATACATTGGAGTATTTCAATTTGCATCCTATTTAGAAATAATCTATTTCTTAAAAAATTAGAATTGACCTTTCCATTTACCCTCTGCCCTGACTCAGTGCGCTTGCTCGCGCAAGCGCAGAGAGGCAAGGGTGAAGTATTAAAAAATCAATAGAACTACTGAACTAAAACAAAAAAGCATTGCTGATATTACTCTTAAATAAATCTCTTTTGCCTAGCCCAGCCGATTCCGTAACTTAAAAAGTTTAAATTTTTTTTTGGCCAAGTAAATGAAATCTATTTAAAAATAAAAATATTCATCCTGACGATCCCATAATGGTCGTTCAAGGGTTATATTATCTATCTAAAAATAAATCAAGTAAAATTCTAATGATAGTATCTAGGGGATAGCTTCCTGCTTTTGATTCCTTCAGCGCTTATCTATTATGTTTGTGGCTACCCAACTATGCTTATCAAAACAATTGGTACACTAGTGAAACACAGCCTATTGATCCTTTCGTACTAGAAGGTCTGCCCCTTTTTACTATTTTTACCTTCGGAAGATAGGGACCATACTGACTCCAACTAAACTAAATAAAAAAGCAGATAATTTAAAATCTGCTACTAGTTAATTAAAACTAGGTTGGACTATATCTTATCCTATAAGGATGGAAACATATAGCCTCTAAGAAATAATACTTATCTATTAAATGTGCAAAAAAAACACTTATATTTAATATAGATAGTTAAGGTATTTCTGCTGATTGCTCAACTTCATTGGATTTTAACTATTTCAAGTACCAAGAATTTTAGAGTATTCCAGCATAAAGTTTCCTTTGACGACGCAAGTCAGTTTATTAATGTGCTGCTTAAAAAAAAAAATATAGGGGGTTTTAAATTTTATAATTGAAAATCACTAAACAGATATCCTTTGTAATTTAGTCTATGTTTTCTTAATCGTTTGAATGTAGTTAAAGGTATATTATATTTTTCTCGACAAGCTTTTACTGAGTCAAAATATTCTATTAAATTTGCCGCGTCGGCGTTGCCAGCGATAGAATTAAAATCATAAACCCAAACTCCGGATCCTTTAGTTTTCATTACAAGTTTCCAAGAAATTTGTTCTTCAAGGGATAACGGAATTTTGAATAATAAAAATTTATTTTTTAAAGGTAAACCGGATTTTAGATGAGCTTGTATATCCCAAAGATTAACAGCAGTTATTAAACCAGAAAACTGACTTTTAATACCAATTCTACTTAATTCTTTAATACCAAATACTTTTTGCTCTGAGTTTGGTATAAGTTTACCCTCATCTGAAATTTCGTAAATATATATTAAAGTAGACAAAGATTCGCGTTTATCTTCAGACATGGGTAAACCTTCATTAGATCCTACAACTAAACTACGATTATAAGTAGGAAGCAATAGCATCCAAAACTGTTCTTTTTCTCTAAGAAGATTAACATTAATTTTATCTTCACCTAGAGTTTCATTAAGATCTATCATTTCTAAAATGACAAGATTCCAGTTTGATTTGGGATACATTAACATGTCTTTAGCAACATCAGAACTTATTTTAGAATTAATTCTATTAATAAGTCTATTATTTTGAAAATATTCGTGTAATCTACCATTTTTTCCCCCTTGGCCTGCACCTGCGCAGGCAGGGGCAAAGGCAAAAAAAGACTTAGCAGAACCAATATAAAATAATCCCGTATCTTTACACCACCATAAATATATTCCACCTTTATTATTAAGTTCTTTTTTAATTTCTTTTATATTTAATTCAACATTTTGATAAACACGTAATGGGCCAAAATCAAAATTATTATATTTACTCTTTAGACTACTAATTTTCGCGATTAGAACATCGAAAAAAATTGGAAATTTCAATCTATTACTAATTGGGAATAATTGAAATATTTTAGAACCTTTTCGTTTTATTCTTTCTACAAGGGCGTAGCCAGCAAAATTATTTTTTTTCATTTTTTTTTATAATAAGTTTAAAAATTTAGAATTTATTATCTATACTTTTTATGTTAGCAGCTAAAAAACATAAATGGAAAATTTAATTTTCACGTCGTATTAAACCCAACTCGCGTAACCTTTTAATCGGCGAACAGCCGAACCCTTCCAAGCTTTTGCCCCCGGAGGTTAGGTTGAGTCGACATCGCATTTTTGATTAGTCTGTTAAACAGAAACTAATATATTTAATCTTTCGATTAAATTTAGATCATATTTTCATCCAATATTAAGAGTACAATTAATATATTATATGGATGTTAACGTATGGTCGTTGAGGTTTGATTTAGTTTACTCGCAATCCAGCGCACTAATTAAAAAAAAGCTACGCACAAAAATATTTTTTATAAAGGCTAGTAACTAAATCATTTTCCTGCTTATTGCCTAATCTTAAAAAACTTTTACTAAATTAGATTAGTGTTTTTAAGGGATAAGGGGTTTAAGCATATAGTTATATTTCTAAGTTAATATCTCTATTAAAATTCCCCGATGTCATTTTTATTGTCTAATATTATGTTATTATCTTTGCCTAATTTTATAAGCCCCTACCTAAGACTGATCAGTTTATTAATATACAAGCATCTTTTACCTAGGCAGTTATTAATTTTTCTGGCCCCTTATCTAAAAAAGGGGAGGACTCTTGGCTAAGCGAGCAAGCGCACTGGCCCCTGCCTGCGCAAGCGAGGCTTTATTTTTTTTGTTTTATTTATTTAACCCTTGACTCAACCTGAGTCAGGGCAGAGGATAAATTAAAACAAAAAAAAAACCCTACGGAGAGAGGCCCCTCTAAGCTAAAGACAGGGGGTTTAAATTTTAATTTTTTATAAATCAAAAATATCAAAATCGCTTATAGCATCAGAATCACTAACAAAATCAGAAGTGTCTTGTTTAAATTCGATATTAGAATTGATTTTATAGAGCATTGAATCGTGCATATGTGGAATTAAACTTGGTTTTATACTGTCTAAAGAATCTTTATTAATGTAAATTCTTTCATAAATTGATTCATTTGAACCTTTTTTTTTATGAATAGTAGTTATTACATTAAAATTTGTTTTTAAAGCTTCTCTAAGAATATTTACTTCCTCTGAGTTAAAACTATCTGTACATAAAGTTACACCACCTCTTTTTACTTGCTGACCATCATCCATGATCCAATAAGCTAAACTTTCTGGAGTCAAATGTTCAGCAATATTAAGAGGGACTTTTTTTTTACCAGAATCGTCTAAAAACAAATCAGCTAAAGGTTTAATTTCTTCAAGTGATTCAGTTCTAAAATACAAAGATGAATTTTTAATATTATATCTTGGATCAGTTCTAGTGTATTTTGTTATAGAATCACTCGTTAATGGTAAACCTTGTTCTTTAACAATGCTAAATAAGTGATTTAAATAATAAGATTTTTTTTTTAGCATCCGATTGTTCAAAGGAAATAAAAGCTTTATTTAAACCTGTTCTACCTATATGAGCATCTCCAAGTAATGCCCCAATAAAAAAATCTCTCAATGGTTTATTCATTATTTTAATTTTATTTTAATAATATATGATAGCGTCTAACCAATTAGGATTTTTTCTATCAGAAAATAGAAGTATGCAAATATAAATATCCTAATCTCTAGGAAGGTAGTTTTTAATTCTGACAAAGTAAGAAAGATTATACCTAATCACACCTAATCTTTTTATTCTTACCTTGATAAACAATTTATATTCACATTTAACAATATAAAAAAAAAACCTTTTTAAAGGCCGACTAAAAAATTCTTGTTATATTTGTTTATTTAACCTACACTATCTGTGAAACATAATATATACAAATACCGCTTACTAGCAGCAAAAATTTAGAGTTCATAGAAAAAACAATGAACTGTAATAGACTTTTATTTTAAATAAATGAAGACATTCTATTAAGGTGCCAAACAGCCGGAACAATGTGTGCTCTTCCCAGCTATCAGCCTGTTATCCCTAGCGTAACTTTTATTAACTGATCCCCGTCTATTCCATATTATAGCGAAGGGTCACTATGCCCTACTTACGTATCTGTTTGACTTCTAGGTCTAACAGTTAGGCATGCATTCCGCCATTCCGCCGATTACATTACCTTTCTCACTGGTCGATTGATTTCCTTTCAATCATCTAGCTATACCTTTTTTTCATTATAAATAAACATTTTTTTTAAAATGTTAAAAATATATATAATTATTATCCCCCCCCCTTTTAGAAAATAAGTTTATTGCTTTTTTTCCCCCTTGTCTAAATAAAATTTTGCTAAAGCAAAATTTTATAACACCTGCGAAGGCAGGATTTGGCATAGGCTAAAGAGAGCTAGAGAGCTAGTGCGATATGATTAAAAGTTTAGCATAAAGCAAGAATAAAGTCAAAGTATATATTTTCTTGTATTTATGATCAATTTACTTATAATTTTAATTGATTATTTTATGTTAGCATATTACGGACCCAATACGGTTTATAAGGTTTTTATTATAATATTTTTAAATTTTAAATATCATTGGATGTACTTTGCTACTCTTTTAAAGACGACCGCCCCAGTCAAACTGCCAGTTAGTCAACTCTCCCTCTATTGATTAAAATATAAGGTAAACATTAACCCAACCTTAGTTATAAGGTATTCCATTTTTCGTCTATCGACTTCCCTAATTTCTATTAACCAAGATTGTTCTAGATCAACATGATAACTAACAACAGTAAAGCTGCATAGGGTCTTCCCGTCCACCCGAAGGAAACCCGCATCTGCACGGGTAATTCAATTTCACTGAGCAAGTTGTAGAGACAGTGAGACCATCGTTCTACTATTGATACCGGACCACATTTAATGGCCAATTTATTTTGCTACCTTTGGATCCTCATAGTTAAGCATAGAATTAAGAAAAAATAGATTGATAGTTTTTTAATTTTTTTATATTTTTTTTGGCGTCCTAAGCTAAAGAGGACTCTTAAGTACGCCAGCCAGCCAAAGGCGCTTTTAGGTTTAAATAAGCCTAGGGGGTTTTTATTTATTTTTCAAAGTTATTAGGAAATTTTCTTTAATTAAATTGTTTCCTTCTTGTTTTTTTAAAACAAAAACTGTTTTATTTTTAATATAGGTTCGCAGTGTTGTACGAGTAACATTAAGAGCTAATGCAGCTTCACTAATAGAAATATACTCAGTAGTTTTATTAGTTTCAATATTTGTTACCACTACTGATTTACCTTTAATGGGTTGTCTTGTATTTAATTGATGAGTTTCCCTAGTAGATAAACCCTCTTCTATACTTTTTTTAAATTTTCTTTCTACCCATATATCTCTCTGCGTAGCTTTTTCTTTATCCTCTAAAGAATGAATTTGATTTAATTGGGACTCTCTTAGTTTGTCAAGAGTCTCTGGGCTATGTTTATAACCTAAAACATTTTTACGACCTTTCATTTTACAAAGTGTTTCTATTGTGTGTTTATAACCTAAAATAGAATCAGCTTTTGCTAAAACATTATATTCAAAATCAAAATGATCTAAATAAAATTGTTCTCTTTGAATTGCTTCATCAGGTTGACAAATTTCAATTATTTCAAATATAAAATTATCACGACCATATTTTAAAATAGCATTATAGATAGGCATATTGGCAACTCTTAAACTATTATCATCGAAATATGTTAATAATCTACGTCTACCATTACTTGTACTACCTAAATATTGTTTACCATTTAATTTATTTATCCATCGATAAACAAAAGCTTTATCTTTATTATCTTTAAAAATAATTTCTTTATGTAAACTTGCATTGTCATAACTTTTTACAGGGTTCAAGCTTAATTTAGGTAAACCTCTTGATATAAATCTAATAAAGATAGAGAAAGAAAATTTTCTTCCTATTTTTTTGTGGCTTTGAAGAATTTGTGTGCGTAGCAAATTTGTGTTCATAATAGTTTTAATTAATAATGTTTGATATTTAGTAATGAATATGATTTTATATACTTTTTACATGTTAACATAAAAGCTAAATATTTGGTGCAAAGCAAAATTAGTCCTACTCCGGATTAATCGTTTTTGATGTAGTCGACCGGCCAAAGGCAGGCGCTTGGTTTAATCTTTTCTTCATTAATTCCATCAACAACTAAATTTAAGCTACAAGGTTAGATGCTTGCTTATTCTGCAATTAATTTGTTATCTATTAAGCCTTCTAAAATTTGCAATAAAATATATTTTTTTAATATAAAGGCTAGTACTATCTATTTTTCTTAAATCTTAGACTATATCTTTTTATGTCACGAATAGTCGTTGAGATTTACAAATTAAATTAATTTGCTGTAATTATCTGCCAGTTACCTTTTTATATAATTTAAATTTTTACTATATTAATTGATAGTGTTTTCACTATTTTAAATGTTAACAAAATAAGCTATTGCTAGAATTAGGTTTAATAGTATTAAATATCATAAAGGCTTCAGGCATATTGTGACTAGTGTTTTAACTATTTGACCCCTATCTAGCCAAAGGCCTTAACGCAGCAAGAAAAAGGCTACAAAAATGTTTAAACATTTTGGTCCCTACTGGCTAAAAAACAAAAGATTTATTTTTGTTAGTCTCGCTTGCTGCCAGTTTTTTTTTAACCTCTGCCCTGACTCAGGTTGAGGCAAGGGTTAAATAAATTAAAAACAAAAATAAAGGCTACAGGGCAAGGGTTCATTAAAAACAGAATTTAAACACGAAACCTATCAATTATTATTAAATAGGCAGATTAAGAGTTAAATAAAGTAAATAATTATAGTTATACACATGGCCTTAACAGACCGCTATTAACCAGACTTTCGATTAGTAACAGTTATCCCATTACCTCTCTTATATTAATGGCATCGGGCAAGTTTCATCCAGAATACTATGATCTTAATCATTGCTCTGAATTGTGTTTTTAGTAAACAGTCGGGGCCTCCGATTCTATGCCGCCTACCTACTTTTTAAAATGATAGCACACCCTTAAATGAGTTTGTGCTATTTTTAAATTTTAAGGGGATACCTCTTGTCGTCAAACTTATGAGGTGAATTTGCCGAGTTCCTTAACAACTTTTTGCTCAACGCCTTAGTATACTCTACTTACGAACCTGTGTCGGTTTAGGGTACGGTAGACTTCAATTTTTATGTGTGTACTTAAGTACACACATAAAAATTGAACTTCATTTTTTTTCCTGGTCTTTTAAGACTTTAGACAAAGAACTCATCGGTCATAACGTTGGTTTTGATCCTTAGAGGCCGCATTTACATAAGGCGGTTTAACCTTTATTCCTTATAACCCTTTCGTATTCGGCGAGAAGTATTATAACTTCTTTACGTTACTCATGTCAGCATTATCTCTTCAGTTACCTAAAAACAATGAAACACTGTTTTATATTAAGTTTAACTGAATGTTCTACTACCTAGATTAAGAATAGAAAAAAAGATGCTTGTCTTGCTTTTTTGACACTCATTGCATTTGGGCGCAAGGAGAGATTTGATTTTAGAATCTTTTTTTATTTTTAATCAACACGATATCGGTTGATAATTTTAGACCCGTTAAATTTTCGGCACAACATTCTTAGAGCAGGTTACGTTGTTACATGACGATTATTACCAGATAGCTACTTCCAAGCTCACTGTACTGCTGTTGTTCAATATGCTACAACCTTAATTTCACTTGAAAATCATTTGGGACCTTGATACGTGTTAACGGCTGTTTCCGTCTTGACTACCCAACTTCGCATGAGCAGTCTGAATATCTATCATCAATTTATGTACTTTCGAGTTTCTTTTTCATCGGTAAGATTTTCGAGGTCCCCTCAACCTAAACCAAATGATATAAATACTATTTTTTAACCGCTCTGGAGGCCAAAGGGCCCAAGGTGCCTCTATCTGAATAAAATTTAGAAAGGGGCGCCGCAGGGTAAATATAAATATATATTTATTTCATTTTTTTTTGTGTTTGCAATCCTAGTGCTGTACCTCCATAAATTTTGTATAGATGTCATACTATCATATGTTTCGTAGAAAACCAGCTATCACTAGGTCAGATTGGCCTTTCACCGCTTCGTAAGACTCATCGGAGAATTATGCAACATTCACCCGTTCGATCCATTATAATCTGGTCTTACGAAGATCACCTAGCTTCGGGTCTAATAGAAGTAACTTATCCAATACTATACCTAAAAAATAATTAACTTATTATAAATTAAAAAAAAAATAATAAGGGATTATCCTATAATTAAATAAATGATTATTTAAAAATACTAAAATAGAAGTATTAAATAATATTTTAGCTAGTTAGTTTAGTCGCTTTCGCTAGGGCTTTTAACCTTGCTACTCCTATTAACTTGCTGCATTTGATACCAATATTTTAATATTGGATTAGACTATACCTTCAACTCAATAAAATGTTAGGTAAATTATTAATGTTTTAACCTCTGCCCTGACTCAGTGCAAGCGAGAGGCAAGGGTTAAAAAAAAAGTGGTTTTTTAATAATTAATTTAAATCAAATTTATAATAAAAATGTTCAATTAAATAAGGTTTAACCAATTCTAGTAATACATCCTTAGAACTACTAAATACGTACAATCTATGTCCGTTAGTATGTTTATGAACCCCACAATCTAAGTTAAATCGATTTTTTAGTATTTTACTTAACTTATGATTATCTTCTAAAGTATAAGATTCAGTACAAAAATAAAACCCGTTAGTTGTTTTGTAATCATCATCCATCGCCCAATAGGCTAAACTTTTGGATGATAAAGCTTATTAAACTTTCCCCCTGGCTCCGCGTCCAGCTTAAGTCTAAGCTAAAGCTTATAAGTCTACTTAAGCTTAGACGGAGCGGGGGCGCCAGGAGCTAAATTTAAAGGTATAAATTTATTACCTGAATCGTCATAAAATAATTATCTAAATTGATTAAAACAAGGTAGACTTTGAGTCCAAAATTTAATAGATACATTTAATTCTTTTTTACCCGGTCTGTTATCTACAGAAGAAGTAACTTTGGGTTCAGAATTACAATAATCTTTAAACAAAGAATATAAATGTTCAATATATTCTTTATTTTTTATTGATTGTTTAAATTGTAATCTGGTATTAGAATTAGGGTTTCTTTTTTCTCGCGCCAGCGCAAGCAAAAAGGTCACCTAACATAAGACCTATAATGATTTCTATTAAATCAGCATTTAATTCTAAATCATATTTAGTAGATTTTCTGTAATATCTTACAAACATAAAGTTATTATTATTTTTCATTTTTATTTTTATTTTTTTTTTTTAATTTTTATTAGCGTCTAACAATCTCTGCCTTTACATTCTAGTAATGCATCTTTCTATTTTATTTTAAATAGTTAAACTAGAATTATTTTAAGGGGATCATAGCAGAGATAAAAAGATAGACCCTTATTCCTTAAAATTTTAAACTGTATAAAATAGAACACTATTAAGAAATAAAAACATTACTATGAGTAATTCAAATAAAGAACCTTAATAGATTTGAATTTTGTTCTTAATTTTACACTAATGGTGAAACAAAATATTTTTTTTTTAGACACTATCCTAGCCTTGCGGCAGAAACGTTTGCAAAAAAGCAACTTTTTAATTTTTAACTGACGGAGCCTGCTCTGCTGCATCGCAGCCAATACCCTTCTACTAGATTTATCGTCTAGGGAGCGGCGCATCGGTAACATTTAATTAATTTACCATAATTTTGTGGAATATTTGAGTGCTGACGTGTTACCGATTTTATTCGCAATTGCGAGTAATCAGTCTGGTGGTTTGCCACCAAGTCGTTACAGGGCTAATAAAAAGAGTAAATTTAAACATAAGAATAAATTTACTAAGTAAACATATTATTTACTTATTCCTACGATTTACAGCTTCCCACGGTATTTCCATAGATATTTTTATCCTTAGGGGTCCACCGTTAGCAATATTTATTGGTTAAAACAATAAATAATACCGACCTGTTAAGGTCATGAGTCAGTAATTTAAAGAATTTCTCAATTCTTTTGGGCAAGCAATTCACCCATTATGCAAAAGGTACGCCGTCATTTATTTTTTTTTAACTTCGACTGCTTATAGAGTTACTAATTCAATTCTTTTTCAACATGTAAATGACATACTTTTTCAACTTTTCCTTCACAGTACTTTTCACTATCGCTAAATTTATATTACTTAGCCTTAGAGGATGGTACCCCTATATTCCGACAAGTTCACTCTCATCGTACTTTTTGTGACTTTAATAGGCATACGCCCTTATTTTAAAGTTAATTAATTTATAAATAAAACTGGACTTTTTAACCTTCTTTGGGCTTTAATATTTTTTTTTATATTAAAACTTATGCACCATGGCACTTTTTTATTTATATTATAATTAGGCTAATCTGATTTCACTCACCATTACTTTCAGAGTCTCGGTTGATTTCCTTTCCTTTCCTTACTACAATGATTTGCTTCAGGAAGTGATTATAAAAGGTTTCCCTTAGGATCGCCTACAATTTTGTTAAATTTACAAATAAAATTTTTGAATTGCAGCAAGAATTTAATTTTAAATTACTTTGTGGCTTTTGGTTTTATAACCTCCTTTTTTTATAAATTTGCAAGTTATCCTTAATAACTCCTTTAAAAACTTATGATGTTAAAACTAAATTGTCATCGATACTTTTATTATTAATAAAATAAATAAAAATTATAAAATAAAAAAGTATATCCCCAAAGGGGCTGGGGCTTAGAAAAAAAAACCTACTCTAGGCCTCTAGCGCCTTCGTCTAAAAATAATAAAAATGCTTAAGTATTTTTTTTAGAGTAGGGACCATTAAGCAGTGTTTTAGGCCAGCGCAAGCCTTGCTGAGGGATAAGGACTCTTAAGTCTATAGGCTTTTAAAGCCGTAGGATTTCCTTTTTAACCGGCAGCTTGGCGGGGGTAAGGGCTTTTTTTGTTTATACAACTCTTTTCCCCTCAGGTCCTGGACTTAAAACCAAAACAAAAAGCAAAGGCTACTTAATAGTCCCCTACTGCTACTTAAGAGTCGCTACTTAAGGCTCGATACTTAAGGGTAAAAAGCCAATGGCTTTTAAACCCCTACTCGCCTTTGGATTATAACTCTAAAGGGGCTAGCAGCTCTAACTAAAGAGAGCCTTGTTTTGTTTAGCAAGGGCTAGCGATTAAAAAAAGTTAGATTATTTAATAATAATCTAACTTTTTTTTAAACTTGGTCCCAGATCCCAGGCCCCGGTTAAATTATCTAATTAAATAAAATTAAATTTTGCCTGCCGCTCCGCTCCGCAGGCTAGCAAAGGCTTGGAGCCGTACCTTTTTTAGTTTTTGTTGCTTTTGTTAGTTTCTACCCTGTCTGTTTAGAGCGCAAGTATTATTAGGCTTAAGGGTTAAAATTAAACATGATTTAATAATCACTATATTTCATAAATTTAATTTTAATTTAAATATAATTATAATTTAAAAATAGGTTACTTAGAAAATAAAAAAAAATTAGTCTAAAATAAATTTTACTATTTCTATTCTAAAAATTTCAGTTTAGATCTATTTTTTAAATTAATTTAAATCTGTTTAAATGTCTCCACCTTTAGCGACCCCCACCCCCACCACACCCACATTCAACATCGCTACGACTATTCCCGCTACTCGCTAGCGATAAAAAATTTAAGCATTTTTTTTTAGTCCCTGCTCGCTTGCGTCAGCAATCTAGTTTTAACTTAAAAAAAAACAAACGATCCTACGGCTCCTACGGCAAAAAATCTTTAAACATTTTTTTTTTAATTTAACTAAAGAGAGGCAGGCTGGAGGCGGTTTTAAACATTTTTGTGCGTAGCTAGTCTCTCGCTCTTTAGAGCGCACACTACAAAAACGCTACGCAGGCCTCTAGCGCCTTTGTCTAAGAATAAACAAAAAAAAATGCATTTTTTTAACTAAAGAGAGGGTGGTTTAAACATTTTGTCCTACGGACTCTTAAGCCTCTCTCTTTATTACGCTGGCTCGAATTTGCGTTGCTTTTTAAGTCCGGGACCGCCTACTCTTGCTTTTGTTTGTAGCCTTTGCCAAACCCTGCCTGCGCTTGTCTTATAAAATTTTAGCAAAATTTTATTTAGCCAAGGGGTAAAAAAATACGAAGGCGCTATAGGTGGAAAAACCAAATTGTTTTTTTAAGTCCCTCCTCTTTATTCCTTTGGATTATAAAGCTATGGTGGAATGCGGATAGGTCTATTTAGCTTGCCTCCGTACTGATTGTTTTGGTTTTTTTTTTGATAGACTGGGGGTTTAAAATATTATTATTTTATTAATATAAATTATTTATTATGATTGTACTGGTAACATATTAAATGCATGGAATGGAATAGGACTAGCTAAAGCCCATTCTAAAGTATTTGCATTTTGTGTTTCATTGTTAAATTGGTCTAATGAAGTAAAATAAGATGGTATTGCCCAAGGATTATTATTTACTTCTTTACCATTAGCAAAGATATCATATATAATATATGCAAATAAGATAGAAGCTATTACTGAAATTATTGAACCATAACTTGAGATAGCGTTCCATCCTGTAAAGGCATCTGGATAATCAGGTATTCTTCTCGGCATCAATTGTGTTAATCCTTAATATACCAGCCGAGCTTTACATGCCGTGATGTTCACTAGGTTAACCTACGGCTACCGGCAAGCTTTGCCAGCCCAGCTAGTAAAGCTGGCAGCCGTACACTTATCTCTGCCTGGATCTAATTACCGTGATGTTCACTAGGTTAACCTACGGCTACCGGCAAGCTTTGCCAGCCCAGCTAGTAAATTATATCGGCAGGTAGCGGCAAGCTTTGCCAGCCCAGCTACTAGATAAGTTGCCGGATCTTATAAGACGTACTTAAGACTCCTTTCCTTACGGTAAATTAAATAGGAATATTCTATTAATTATATACTTAATATAATTCCTATAACAATTATATACTTATTTATTGTGCTTAAAAATAAGTAAAAGGTTCAGACTATGTCATTCATCACCTTTTTAAAGAATCGCTTCGCAGGGATGTTTGGGCGCTAACTATATTATTGTTAGTAATATAGAGTGCAAGCTTATTGTTAATACTACTCACTTGCTAGTCGTTGAACGTTTTTATTTCTACACCACAGTGCTGTGCCCGCTAGCGAGCATTATAATAAGTTAAAATGGTTTAATAACATCTGTGGGGGTATTGAAATAAACTTCGCTGCAAATTGTCCTAAAATAGTGTTTTTATGAAGCACCCACATATATAGGATGTCCTTGCAATTCACCCAATTTACTAATGGCATTTTAAATTATACCATAGAGGTATGAAAATTTAATCTAATTGTACACGTGAAAATATTTTTCCTTTGAAAGGAATATTGCTATTTAAATATTTATATAAAGTATCTTTACCCATTTTAAAGTGTTTAGTACATTCAACTGTAGTAAATAGGCCAATAAGTTTTCGAGTATCAGCTTCATAGACATAAACAAATTTTTGCAATTTCGCTATTGTTTCTGTAGACTTAGTTACACCAAACATAGGATTATTTTTACCTTTTTTATCTCGAATTTGCATAGCAATAAACTCAGTAGAAAAAGTTTTACCAAACATAGGATTCAAACTAGCACTTCTATTTAATTTAAAAATAGCAGTGTGTTTAAAGCCTAAAGTAGTTCCTGCTGTAGGAGACAGGTTTAACATTTTATATGGATATTTTTTAAAAAGAATATTTAAGTAAAATTGCTCTCTTTCTAACATAAACTTTTTGGATATTTGTTTGGATGGGCCTAAATCTTCTAAAATAGCTAAACAAAAATTATTATGTCCATATTGTCTTAAGCTGTTATATATAGGTAAATTACGTGCTAGAACACTTGGACTAAAGTAACTTAGTAATCTTGTAGATCCAGCATAAGCACTTCCTATATATATTTTTCCATTTATTAAATTAGTCCACTGATAGATCACAAGTTTTTTTCTATTCTCAGTTCCAATAAGATTTCTATCTAATTTAGGGAAATACACACGTATAGGTTCATTTAAAAACATTGGTTTTACAAAAGGACCTAAAGGGAAAAGGCACATAGCAGATAATACAATACTTTCATTTGTACTTGTCATTTCAAACATACCAGATAGACCTAAGAAGTGCTGAGGAAAGAAAGTTAAATTAACCCCACAGAACATAGTCCAGAAATGAACTTTACCTAATAATTCATTATAACTAAGTCCTATAATTTTTGGAGTCCAATAATAAAATCCAGCAAATAATGCAAAAACAGCACCCATTGATAATACATAGTGGAAGTGTGCTCATTTATTTACTATTTATAATTTAAATAGTAATAGGACTCTATCTTTATCCTAATATATATAAAATTTTGCTGCCTGCCTTGTTTTTTTTTTAATAAATTAAAAAAAAAATCAAGGCTAGGGCTAGTGTACACTACCAGACTTCTGCCTCTAACACATGGATAGATTTAGATAAATTGTGTAAAGTGTTAATTTGTAATATAATGGGAGTTATACATAGTAGTCTCTGAGGGTTAAAATTTACTATAAAAATAAGTATAAGCTAATTATTTAAAAATTTTAAAATCTTTCCAGCTGATTAACTAAACTTTACAAATTTTTACTGCTTAATTTTTTACAAAAACCTTACGGTGTAAATGCGGAGGCTAGTATTTAAAGTTTACCCTAATCTGTTTTCTAGTTAAACTAGCTAAACCGCACAGTAGGTAGTTCACAATCCTGCTTTAGCGGCCTCAACTATTGGCACAATATGTCCTGCGCAATCTACCTTGTCTTAGAAGTTACTAGTTAACACAGCAATAGAGTGAGTCGTTCCAGCTTATAGTATAATTTTATTTGTATCAAATCTTACGATTTGTAGTAGCAGCACATTTAATGAGCTAAATTTTACAGTGTTTGCTTTCCCTAGCCTAGCGGCAGGACACCTTGCTTAAGAGTCCTGCTTGAACAACATACTGCGTAGTCAGAGGCTGATGTAGTCGGAGAGGGTTGGAAGCATAAGTTTTATTTTTGTTTATATTTTGCTACCGCTAAATTGTGTGGACTTCATATAAGGTGATCAAATAGTGGTACATCCGAAACAATAAATCCGTGATAAAGTTCTTTATGTTTAATACATAATTCTAAAGTTTTAGTATTAAAATTTCGGTTACCTTCTAGTTCTTTAACACAATTTCTTAAACTAGAATAATATTTTATAAATGTTTTACCATCTGCTGAATAAGAATAAACAGGAATACTCAATTTACGTGTATTTAATTTAGGATTAAAAATTCCTACACTATTAAGTGAGTTGTCGGCACTAGGTAGTAATTCATATGAAAGAAAATATTCACCTAACCATAATGCATCTGATTCACAAAGTAATTTAACAGAAGAACCACTTTGTTTAGATAAAGTAATAAATGAGCTTACAGTATTAAAGGTTTTAAGAAGTATAGTTTTATCTTTATTATATACATGTACAGCTTTAGCAATAGTACTTTTAGGTTTATTGTTTATTTTAATATTTTTAAGTTCTTGTTCAGTTAATTCAACTAAAGAAATAATAAAACTTTCCCCTTTAGGGTTTGTATAAACTTTACCTGATTTTGCTGCACGTTTTGCTGTATTAATGTGTACATCTAAATAATTAGCTAATCTTTCATAACCATAAATGAATAATTTAAATGTTAAATCATTATTATCATATATAAAAATAGGAGTACTTCTAGTTAAAGACCAAATAGCTCTTTGTTCTTCAGAGTGTCGATTAGCCCAAGCAGCCCCTTCTGAACCTAATTTTCCAAATTGAGGATTATTTTCAGCCATAATTTTAGGTTCATTAGTTTTATAAGTAGGAGCAGGACCTAAGGCAACTCGTCTTACATTATAAATAAGCAGATATCTATCAAGATAATATTGTTCTAACAATATGTGATCAGAGTTAACCGAAATATTTTCACGAATAGGAGAAGATCCTAAAACTAAAACTTGTAAAGTAAATTCATCGTATCCATATTTAGCTATTGCTAAAGAAATAGCGCTACCCCGTTTAGACTGAGCTTTAATGTAAGATTTACTAAAATAATCAGATAATCTAGCAGAAAGATCCATAGCACTACCTATGTATTGATGACCGTTAATTTTATTAGTCCATAAGTACACCCCTCTTTTCCCTTTTAAAGTTGTTTTAATAACACCTTCAGATTGGACTAATTCTGAGAATTCAATCAAACCCGTAGGCAATTTAGCAATTGGCAATAATAATGAACAACTTAATAATTCTGTTAAATTATGATGAGCTACTACGTAATAAGTCTAGCCTTGCGGCAGAAGCGATTTAAATCTTAAAACCTTAGTCACCTAAGGGATCGGACTATATCTTTTTTAATTACTTAACTTAATAAGTTTTCAAATCTCACGTATAGTCTCTACAGATCCAATAAATAATAGATTTATATATATTGTTTCCACGGTATTACCTTTATTACAGTAGTAGATATTTAAGCATATAAATATAATAAAGGATTCACCGTTAGCTATTTTAATCCAAAAATCAGCGTAGCCTTTCTAAAGAGAGAGGCTTAATAGTCCGTAGGACAAAATAACCGATACTTAGTATCATAGTGAGATGACAACACAACACATTATTAAACAGCTTGTTTAAATTTCAATAGACTATTATTTTTAGCACCTAATAATGGATAAATTTCACAATGATGTATTATTTTATTTAAAACATCTTTTCGGTATACCTCTAAAGAATAAAAAAATTTATCTCTATATGGTTTTCTAATCATATTAGAAACACCAAAATGTGTTTTTATAAAATTTAATATATAAATATCATTATTTTGTGCTATGGAAAAAGAAGAATATTTGTTTTGTCTGGTAGAAAAACAACCTTCAGCCTCAATAAACCCTGATAACCAACTATTAAAATATAGAGGTTTTGATTGATTTAATTTTTCTTTAACTATACTTAATTGTTTAAAGTATTTAAAATTTCTAGAATTTAAATAAGTTTCTACATCATTATTAGATAAACAAGTTTTTAAAAAACTTAAAGAGCAAATAAGACGACTAGTTAGAGGAGGATATTTATCAAAAGTTTTAATAGCATTTAAAATATCTGTTTTATTATCTAATACCCAAATAACAAATAGATCGTTTTTAGTATATCTAACATGTCCTTTAAATTGATGTTTTATTAACATTAACATTTTAACATTAGAGTCTAAGTTTGATAATTTGATAACTATTCTGTATTGTAAATTTTTTTTACGCCAGTGATTAACTTGAATACTTCCATCTCCGTCCATTAGACCAACCCAAAATGGGTTTAAGTGGTCTTGGGTACTTAATAATCCTATTGAACAAACTGTTAAAGTTTTATCGTGTAATGCAATATCCATTGAAGCATTAGCTAATACAACTCCTGTTACCAATAAATTAATTATAAAATAAATATAGAATTTATAATATTAAAGCCTTATACCACTACCGTCTACTTCATTAATGTCTCTAGATTATTGGCAATATGTATACATAGGCTGCGCAGCTGGAGAGAAAAGTGGAGATATAAGGCAGGGCTATATGAGGCTGACATAGTTAACTTAACTATTCAATCTCTCATAACTAAAAATATAACCTTTATATGGTTTTTTTAATAACGCATATTTTTTTATTATATCGTGACTAAAATTTAATTCTTTTTGAGCATGTGTTACACCATCAAATTTTCCTATGAATTCTTCTCGCTCTAGCCTAGCGGCAGCGCTAGAACTATAAACAAATATAGCTTTCTTAATGTTAGATTTATTTAAAATTTCGGTCATTAGATCTTTAGCCTCCTTTGAAGACCAATTAGATATTTCAGGTGTATCAGTAATATTAAACGGTAAATTACTAAAATACCATTCACCTCTAAATAAAGTTTTATCTTTAATATAACTGACTATAGTAGAATGGTTAGAATTAATTAATTTAGCTAAAGTTCTAACTGAAGGAAAAATGACTAATAATTTTCTAAATGAATTATAAATATAAACAGGATAAGCTGAATTAGCTTCTATCATTCTTAATTTAGCATCTATTGAATGATTTTTATTGTAAAAAGGGTTATTTTCACCCACTAAAGCCCTAGAAATTAAAGCTTTAGTTTTATCTGAATGAACCCTATTTTTAGCTAATTCTGATAACATTTGTTTAGTAGCTTCTGTATGTTTATATCCTAATGAAGAATAACCTTGTTTTAATACGTTATAATAAGGTAATAAATTAGTAATATAGAAAGTTTCCCGTACAGATAAATTTTCTATATCTACATATTCTACAATTAAAACAGCAAAATTTTCTTGCCCGTATTTTAACAATGCTTGTATAATAGGCATATTATTATTTTTTCTGTTTTTTAAAAAAGTAGTGTTTAGATAATTTGACATTCTAACAGCAAGGTTCACAGAACTACCAATATAAATATGATCATTAATTAAATTGACTAAACAATATACACCTGTTTTACCTTTTTGATCTTGTTTGATCTGTTGTTTATCTTCCTTAAAGTTATTATAAACTTTAATAGGTTTTATCTGTTTTACTATTTTAGTTAAAAAACAAGTTGAACATTCAAATAAAGAATTGTCTAGATTAAAATAATAACACGCCTCGCATAGCTCAGGAATGTTTTTCGCCCTTAAGGGATAGATGGATTCACACACCCAAAAAACTAAAATCATAAATATTATTTATGATTTTAGGTACTATATCTTATCATTTTATCCGATTTTAATATTTATTAATTTCCAATAAAATGATGGCTACATATAGTCTCTGAGGAACCTTATTAAATTTACGCTACTAAATAAAAAGGTTTCCTGCTGATAACTCAAAACTAAGCTTTGTTACTATATCGTTTTCAGCATTGTATTACGATTTTCTCTAGCCTGCTTGTTACCTGCACCCGACCTGGCCTAGGCCAGAACAATCGATGCTGCAATGCGGAGCGAAGCAAAAGGAGAGAAGCAGTATCTTAGTTATTAGAGGTTTCCAGCAAATAGTAGCCTTTAAACGGTGAACTAACAGTGTTGAATAATCCACCAATAGTGAATAATGCTAAGAATCCTAAAACAAATAGTAAAGGAGTTGTATATCTTAAGCTACCACCATATAATGTAGCTAACCAAGAAAAGATTTTAATTCCTGTAGGAACCGCAATTACCATAGTGAAATAGCAGATTAACCCCCTTATTAAAAAAAAATTTTTAAATATCCCTAATTTTGTAGCGATAAATATAAAAAAAAAAAGAAGAATAAGATTAGTTAAAAAGCCTTTCCCGAACCGTACGTGCACCTTTCGACGCATACGGCTCTCCCCCTAACTTTATCAATAAATTAGGCTGTTTCCCTTCAATAACTTATAGAATAATGATATTATCTTTATTATTTACTATGGAAACTCCGTCATCCTTATTCTTTCGGAGTAAGGACGATCCCAAGTTCTTATTAAAAATCCATAAATATTTTTGTAGGTAAAATCCCTTCCTGTTCAAATTGTTTGGTTCTTAATAATTGAAAGCCGCAACATTTCAATCCAATTATTTATTAATTAATAAATTCGAACTTAATTTTACCATGAAAATCGTAGCTCAGAGATGACCATTTAACTAAATAAAGTTAATAAATCTCTTTTTTAAACATGCTATTGTCAGTTTTAAATTACTTTAAATACCTAAGTTTAATGCTTTACACCCTAATAAGTTATTTTATATAAAAATCTATGCACAAAATAAGGTCTAATTAGAGGTTTAATTTTATTTAGTTCAGCTTTATTGATGTAAATTCTAGGTCTATTATTGTCAAAATGAATTCTTGAAATGATATCAAATTTAATCAGAAGTATATTCATTAATAGTACAACTTCTTTAACAGAAAAACAATCGGTACACAATATTATACCTTTATTTCTTTTAGCTCCATCACCTTGAATCCAATGGGCTAACGCTACATAATCTAAATAATGGAATAATTCTGGAGTAATATTTTTTATTTTACTATCTTTAAAATAAAAAATATTATAAATTTCATTAAATGACTTTAACTGTCTAGAAAAAAATTCTAAACTAAAAAATAATTTCCCTCTTTTGATAGTTTTTTTTACATAAGGATATGAAGAACAATAAACAGACAAGCTATTAAATACTAACCATATATAATCAAAATTTTTAATACTTTGATGTAAACTAATCCTAGGATTCCAATCTTTACGACGTTGAATATAGCCATCGCTTAGTAACAATCCTATAATGACACTTTTATGGTAGTTTGTAATATTAATACCTTCTCTAATTTTGTTAGTAAGTTTACCTTTTTGTAATCTAAAACTACTATTATCTTTTTGATCCCAAAGTATTATTGCTTTTGTTTCAATATTAAAATCCTTATTTGTTTTAGGTGCCCTTGCCACCGGTCCTTTGGTATTAAAGGGTGCGGGCCTTAATTTTTTTTGTGAGTCATTTGTATATAAATTATTATTAGATAAGAACTGCGGTGGAGTATTTTTCACTTTAATTTTATATGAATATGTATATAAAATTGAAACTCTACTCAAGATTTTTAATAATGAAATGGCGCACGTTGCGGCAGTAAAATATGCTCTTGTATCCACCAATAGATTATTTGTGCGCTTGGCTATTAGGCTCCTAGCGTACACAACTAATCTAGGACTTTTTCTTATTAATTTAAATTTTAGCCTATGGCGAAACTCCGCTGCAACCAGCCGTAGACGCCTTGGCCTAGCGCCGACTTATAAAAAGATGCTTGATCTATAGATCAAGCATCTTTTTATTAGGGCTATTTATATTTAAAATAATTCTTACATAAAGTCTCTGAGGATACAATAAAATATTTTTTTTTTTAATGTTTAGTATCCTGCAGATATTAATTTAATTATCAAATTGTAACTTGAAAGTACTGATAATGAGCAATTAAGTCTCTGCATAAAGTAAAATTATTATATATTTCTTCACAGAAATAAACGACGCGGATTTCATCTATATACCTAACTTATATAACATTGTTAGATGAAAATGAGACTGAACTAATGTTCGTAGAATAGGTAAAGATTTAGCACTAATATAAATTCTGAATCTATTTAAACTTTTATTTTGTGCCTTTTGAATAGTACAAATTAGATTAAATTTTGTTTGCTCCTTGCCCCTGCTCCGCAGGTGCGGAGCCAAGGGGTAGAACAGAAATAAGAAGTTCAATTTCTTCTTTTTTGAAAGAATCTGTGCACAATACAACTCCTTTCGAAACTTTATGATAAGATCCATCTTGCATTATCCAGTGAGCTAATCCCTCCCGTACGGGCTGGAGTTAATAAATCACCAATATTATTAGGTATTACTTTAACTCCATTTAAATAAAATAACTTATAGTATTCAGTAAATAGTGGTAAACTTCTAGTTCTTAAAGTTAAACTTGAATAATTTTTATTAGTACGACTATCCAGATAATTATATGAACTATAAGGAGCTGAGCAAAACTGAGAAAAAAGATGCTTCAAACAACATAAAAAAATAATCTTTATATTTAGTTGATTGTACAATTTTAAATCTACCATTAATAGCTCTACCTCTTAATTCAATATCAGCGTCTCCTAATAAACTACCTACAATTACTTCCTTAGTTTCATCTAAGGAATTATTAGTTGAATATGATCTTAAAGAAGTTACAAATGTACTGCTTAAGATTAATTCAGTTTCAAATAAACTATGTTCATCAATGTATATAGATAAATTGAATAAAGCATCTAAACCAACAGCAAACATGTGATGAGACCAAACTAAGAATCCTAAGATTCCAATTGAGAACATTGCGTAAACCATACCTAAATAACCGAAGATTGGTTTACCTGAAAATGTTGAAACAATATGACTAACTATACCAAATCCTGGTATAATTAAAATATAAACTTCCATTTATGTTATTACTTCTGTTAGCTTAGCTAATAAATACCACATTATATTTATAAGTAACGGATTAAATAATAATCCCTAACTCTCACGAGTTAGATCAGACTTTATTATAATCTAAATTTCTTAAGATCTTAGCATGTAGTCGTTGAGGGGTCAATGATTAGACTTCCCTGCTGATTTTCTGATTAAACTTAGCCAGGGGGCAGGGATTTTTTAGCTCAGAGTATACTTGTTGTTGTTATATTTGTGTTGTTAATCTTATCTTTTGAATCAAGCCTTGTAAACAAAAAAAAAGACGTCTGCTTTATTGCACCTACGGAGGCTAAAATTAAAAAAACAATTTTTTTTTTAATCGTATACTCTATACTCAGATGTTCCAGCATATAGTTAATTCTACAGTAAACTTTACAGCTTACCAGCCCTCAAGTTTGAAGGATGACCAAAGAACCCATTCCCCAATCAACACATTAAATCTGCACACCATTGATTAATGGGCATATTTCTATTTGTGCAGATAGGTACCACCTCTACTAATTAATCTAAATGCTGTGGACAATAGAATAGCAAATTTATAATTAGTTTATCTGGTGGACTTGTACACTAATATAGTGAGGGGAACCGACTGTACATTAAGCACCATTTCAGGCACCCGCAAGTGACCCAGTCTGTAGCGATAATTTAGATTACCGACGGTATCAGAGTTAAATCTCTTTTACCGTTTTAACTTGTGTAGCCAAAGCGTAATAGCTCCTCATCCTTGTCAGGTTGAACGCATTTATAAAACTATTTTTCTCTAAAGATTACATAGTGCAATTGTCTAAATTACAAATGCGGACTAGAATACTGGCATATCTTAACGTGAGTTCTGATATTCGCTTGTGCAGGTCTTGAATATTTACATCTGCCTGGACAAGCTTCACCTTTTTAACTTAATTTTCGAATAGGAAATATTAGTCATTATATAGGACCAGATCCTTTTTTCCATTACTACCTCTATAGTACTTTGTTAAGCTAATTTGTTAGCTGTAGCAGCTAAGGCTTTTAGCACAGCCCGTTTTTCAGCCACTAAATGGTCTTTATTCTTGATACCTAAGCCTACTTGTTTCCAAATTCCATATGAAGCAGCTTTTTTTGTTAGTAGTTGATTGTGTTCAAAGTAAGCTAATACATGTTTCATACGACTTATTCCATTTACTACTACTTCATTTGTGTCAGGTTGTGAATGAGCTAATACAGTTCCTCCTAACAGTTTTGCTAAATGTTGTAATACTGGTAAGTTAATAGCGAATTTTTGTGCGATTAAAAATCGATATCTGAATGCGTTAGAATGACTTAAGAAAGAACATGTAAAGCAACCTTCAGCATCCACAAAACCTAGTAACCAACTGTCAGTGAATGTTGGCAGAATGCTATTAGATATTAGTTTTACTGTAGGTAGATTGTATTTAGCGTTAGGGTTTGAAGCAAGTAGATTGTAAGCTGCAAGAAATGGAGTAAAACTTTTAGCTTTGACAGGTAAAACTAAATTACCGTTAAATAGGAGTACTAGTAAATATGCTTGTGCTTTACTATTTACAACAAATCGAGAGGTATGAGCGCCTTGTTTGATTACTCGTCCGAAGCTTAAAATTTCTGCGATATAAGTTAATACTTGAATATCAGCAGTACCTTGAGTAATAACGAATTGTAAATCACCTCGATTGTTTACTGTGAAATTACCATCACCTTCTGTTAAACCTACAAACCATTCTAAAAAGCTTGTGCTTGGAATAGGTTTACCTTGATAAGCTTTAGAGTAAGCGGCCTTAAATGCCTCGAAATTGAAAGGCGAAGCATTAGATTTAATAAAGGGGCCTATGGCAACAGGAATAGTATAGAGTAGTAAGTTATTATGGTAGAAAAGATGTTGATATAAAATAGGATCACCACCACCAGCTGGATCATAGAAACTAGTATTAAAATTTCTATCTGTAAGAAGCATAGTTATTCCACCGGCTAGTACTGGAAGTGATAATAATAATAAGATCGCTGTAATAAAAATAGCCCACACAAATACAAATAAAAAAAAAGAATAGTATAGCTTTTGTTGTTTTAACCGGCTAGGTTGTATTACTAATATAATGAAAATAAATTAAAAATTAAATTATTGTTTCTTGCTAAATAATAAGGCCGTGCCTGGCTAGAGGAGTTTTAAACATTTTTATTAACCCTTACCTAGCGCCTCTTTAGTTAGGCGACAAATTTGTCTCTTTAGTGCGCAAGCATCCTTTGGCTGGCGCACGCCCTTTATAAAGGCGAGCGACAACCTCTCTTTAGCAAGGGCTCTTATAAAAAAGGGATATTTGTGCAAGCTGCTTAAAAACCAAATGTTTATGCCGCTATTTTTTTTGTGTGACACTAAATTTAACCCTACTCTTGTCTTTTTGTTGCGAAGCAGCGAAGCAGCAGCCTTGTGTTAAAAAAAAATAAAAAGCCTCGCTTTAGCGCCTCGCTTTAGCGCCTCGCTTTAGCGCCTCGCTTTTAATAAAGGGCATAAAAAAAACAAAATGCTTAAGCAATTTTTAGGCGCCCTCTAAAGGGGCTGAGGTTAAATAAAAAAAAAGCTAGAGTCGCTACGCCTACGCCCAAGCGCTAAATACACTCTGGCGTAGCCTTGCTGCCTTTAAGAGACGGTCCGCAGGCTAGGCTAGGCTAGGCCTAGGGATGGGGTTATATAATTATTTTAGCCCTTGCCACCGGTATTAGCTATAGCAAAAATATGTAGCGTAAGCGATAAAAATTAGCAGCGAGGGTGCAACAGCCTACGGATTAGTGATTAAAATAAAAAATCATGGAAAAAATAGAAAGGTGGTCATATAATTATTATTATGATTAATTATTCATATTTATATCAATAGGAAATATAGCTAAAAAATGTAAACCTATTAGTAAATAATAAAAATTGTGTATTAAAAAAATAATTAATATTATATTTTCTAAATTTATAATTTTAAATTGTAAATTTAAATACATTAATATATATTTATTATTAAATAAATTTAAAATTTTATCTTTATACAGTATTAGTATAATGTTGTATAAAAATATTATAAAAAAAACAAAACTAATAATAGTTAATATAAATAAGGATACAGATAAAATATGATGTTGATCCATTAATAGTTCTATAGGATAATTAACTGGTTGTGGTTTTAATGCTTCTATTATAGGTAGTAGTAAATCATTACATAAAGAAGATAATTGTTCATAAACATTATCAAGGCCGGAGGCAGAAGGTAAAAATGAACTAGTCTCAGAAGAACCTGATGCTTTACTCATTTCTCCTAAAATTTTATTTGTAAATTGACTATCTCCAGATATATCTACCTTAACAGTATCACTTATTTGATGACCAGTACTATCTTTTTCCCACATCATTTTCCAATTTGTAAAATGAGCTCTTACATACGAAGGATCATTAATGGTATTTTCAACAATTTTACCTACAGAATCAGCAACAAAAGCTCCGATTCCTGTCCCTACTTTTTTAAATCCACTTCCACTAGCTCTCGTAACGTGAATAGCAATACCAGCTGAACCATATATAAACAAACTTCTTATAGTACTTGACCATGAATCATTACTAAAATAAATATTTCTATTAGTATTAGTATCCTTAATATTGTTATTGTTGTGATCTTCTAAAACATATAATGGCCCTAAATCTAAATAAAAATATGATAATATATTAAATATTAAAGTAATAACTAACACAACTGTTTGAAATACAACTATGAACAATAAAATATTTTCAAATATTGTTAATTTAATTTTTTTATTATTTTCTAAAATATTTAAAATAAATAAATAAAATGTGAAAACTATAATAAAAATAAAGCAATTAATATCATAAATGAAAGCTAATACTGATAAGGATATTATGATTATGATTACTGTAATAAAAATAGCCCACACAAATACAAATAAAAAAAAAAATATTTGTTTGCTTTTGTTTTTTATCATTAAATTATATTTAGAATTTATTAAAATCTATTTTAGCTATGTTAATCAATATACCTATTCATCCCCTACGAATAGGTAGGTGAGGGCAGGTTTATATTTATCTAGGGATAGCACAGCTAAAAAAAAAAAATGTTTAATAATTATATTGAATGACAACTGCCTTAAATTAAGAGTCCGCAGGCTAGGGCGCCTTAAAAACAAAAATTTAATGTTTAAACATTAAATTTTTGTTTTTTAGAGTAGGAGCGTAACAGCCCTAATTTTAAAATTTTATAAGGTTCTTTTGTTATAGCAAGCCAAGCAAAGCAATTTGGCTGAGGCTATGCTACCTTACGGCTAACATTTTTATAATATCTTTTTTTTTATTTGGACTATTTTATATCATTTAAATATGATTATTCCGTATAGTCTCTAAAGTTATATTTTTTTTAACTTGTAGATTATCTCTGGGGCGTATCCAGCGTACGCGATAAATTTAAATTTTAACTTATAATTTTAGGCCTAGGCTAAAATAAAAAATGTAGGCCTGCGCTAGCGCGAGGCCTACATTTTTTAAGACATTTTATTAATATTAATTATTAAAAATTTAACCATTTAAAGTTATATTGTTAATAAAAAGATGCTTTAAACAAGTATTAAATTTATAACCAAGATTTTCCTACAAATAGGAATATTTCTTAATATCTAATTATTTAATCAGATATTTTTTTACCGCTATTATAATTTAAACAAAACTATTTTGCTTGCATAAAACTCCTCCCCAGCCTTTTATTTTTTTTTGTTAGCAACCTTATTTAACCCTTGCCTCTCGCTTGCACTGAGTCAGGTTTGGGCAGAGGATAAATTAAAAAACAAAACAGGCAGGGGCTAGAGTTAAATTAAAATAAACCTTGGGTATTTTATTTGCCCTATCGTAACTATAAAAGTTTTAAAAAACACTTTACTTTCTATAATTAGATTAAGTAAATATTATGCAGTGGGTAAAAATAATAATAATATAATAAGTTTTGGTTTTTATAAATTATTTTTATTATCATTTTTTTTTTTCCTTACGCCTCCCGAACCTTATCCCTACTAACTGAACCAATTGGTAATTATAGGGTAACGGCATAGTCCATATAGCGGCTATAGTTAAATAGCCCTGTCATGGCAAGCTATGCCAGGTTAGCGAGAAAAAGCTCAGCAGCCAGCCTGCATAGCGAGGCGTCGTAGGCGCCGTAAGCGCCGTAGGCTCGGCCCAAAATGTTTTAAACATTTTGTTCCTAGCCAATGTAGCCGCCTGGCTAGCGAGGATAGCAGGCCTCTCCCCTAGCCAAAGGCAGGGGCCAGCGCACCTGTCCGGTTACGGTTAAAAAAATGTTTTAAACATTTTTGTTTTTAGCAAAGGCTAAAGAGAGGCAGTGAGGCTAACGCTAAACCCGTGTCTATAAATTTTAAACAAAAAATAAGTTTTATTTAAGGATATTTTTATTAACGGTAATTTGTGTAAACTCATTCCATTTGTTCTCATATTAAGTACAGTTGTAATAAAATTAATTGCCAAAAATAAAGACAAAAAAAGATGCTTAACTTAGTTTAACCAAGTATAGTTTAGTTTCTCAACAAGCCTCGCTTCGATGCTTGCGCAAGGGGACTAGTTGTAGCTATTAGCTTTGGAACTACTCCCTTTAAGGATTAATTAGCATATCGTTTACCTTTATGTAATTTATAATGTGAAAAAGGAATAACATATGGTCCAACTAATAGTCGTAATTTACCCATAGAATCAGCTTTAATATATAATCGCGGTTTTTTATTTAAATAATGTATACTACAATTTAAATCATAGCGTATTTTTAGAATATTAATAAGAATTACAACATCTTTGATTGTAAAACAATCTGTACAAATAGTTAAACCATATTGATTAGATACACCATCAGACATAATCCAATAAGCTAAAGCACTCACCTACGGTGTGGGAGATAATAGATCAAATAAATCTATTTTTATAGTTTTAATACCATTAACCATAAAAAGGTCATACAATTGATTTAAAACAGGATAAGATCTAGTTTCTAATATCAATTGACCATAAACTTTACATTTAACTTTTGCAAACTCTAATCGAGGTAGAGAAGCAAAATAATGAGTCAATTCGATATAGACTGTCCATAAGAAAGGGAAATTTATAATAGATTGTTTAAATCCGATTCTAACATTAACACTACGGTTCCCTTTTTTAAGATAAGCATCACCCTGCGAAGCTATTAGACCAATTAAGATATCTAAACTATTTGTATTTACTCCTGGCCCCGGTACGCCTAAGCTTAAGTCTTCGACTTATAAGCTTTAGCTTAGACTTAAGCGGGGCGGAGCCAGGGGAAATAAGTTAAATCTTTAATAAATTTAGTTAATCTAGGTAAACCTAGTGTACTATCTAATTTTCCATTGAAAACTGTAATAGCTGTACAATTAGTTTTAGGGAATATAGATATCTCTATTTTATTCTATTTATTAATTGTGGGTACTAAAGGAATTATAAACATCCATTCCGTAGTACTAACTAAATTTAGATTACTTGTCTTTATAAGGACTTTTTCTTGTAAAACAATCGATTAGTTTTAGTAATTTATCTCTATTATTAAGAGTGTCATACTATAAAATTATTTTACTGCTTCGCAAAGTCTCTGAAAATTTACTATAAATTTTGCTTAACATGTTGCCCCATACAGGAACAGGATGCCACGATTAAATAAAAAATCTTGGGGTCGATTTAGAACATGGTCAATAAGAGACGCGAACTCCTGCAAAATTTTAACATTTTAACTTAACAAGTAATTAAAATTATAAACACTTATAAGCATATCTAAGCATAATAATAAACCCTATTACTAGAATAAACGGCACAAGTTATACCTAATAATGAAGAAATACCAGCTAAGTGTAAACTGAAAATAGCTAAATCTACACTAGCACCTGAATGACTTTGAACACCGGCTAAAGGAGGATAAACAGTCCATCCTGTACCAGCACCATTCTCAACTAATGCACTTAATAATAATAATATTAATGAAGGTGGTAATAACCAAAAACTAATATTATTTAATCTTGGGAATCTTTTTTTTTAGTAATTACTACTAAAATGGACTATATCTTCATCAAAAAAAAATTTTTTAAATGTAGACATTATACATTAATATTTTCTTTCAAGTATAGCGTATTAGTCTCTGAAGATATAAAATACTCCTCTTAAGTAAAGAACTTAGCCTGAAAAATAGGTTCGTCATACCTCCTGTTAAAAAAAAATTTTTTTTTGATATAATTATAAAATTTCTCCTGCCGTAAGGCTAGGGCGCTAATAACTTTCGCTTTACCCTCATTAATGAAGGGCCGAGGACTAATTTATTTTTTGTTTCTTGCATAATTTTTCCATTGTATATAAAAATTTTTACACCTATCTTTAGGCCGTCACCTAAGGTCAGGCAGACTTACCGCTGCTTTAGCTGCTGCAGCCCTTGAAGAGTTCAACCCCCCCTATGGCTCGCTGCCTAGCCTAGCGGCAGCAAGCGAAGGCTAGGCGTACGCCAGAGGGGGAGGCGAGAATATTTGAATAGATCAAAAATTTATTGGCCTTTCAATATAAAACATTTGTTTTTTTATTGTAGTTGCGAAAGGTAAATCCTCGCTTCCTTTAAGAATTCTAACCTTCGCTGTGCTATCGCAGTAGGAGGCTAGTGTGTGTATTTTATATCTGTTCTTTTCGTTTAAAACAAATAATTAGAAAAATTCCATGCATATGGCTATATGGTAATTTACTTTATTACTAAAGTAAACGGCATTCCAATTTATTTAAATGAACCCAATTAAAGTAAGTTCTCTTATCATTCATATTATTTTTAGCTTTAGAAATGATTTGTTTACCCAACTCTGTCTTATGATCTTTTTGAGTTATTAGCCCAAATGCTTTTTCCCAGTCTAAAAAATCTAAATATTTACTACTTAATAAAGGGTATTTGTTTAAATAATCAATTAATATTTTATTTGATTTTTGATTTTCTACCCTTATTACAAAATAAGAATTTTTTTTGTCTAATCGACTTCGAACAGCTAATTTCACATTTAAAAATAAACATATTTTATTTAATATATTAAAATAACTTTCTTGTGTTTTAGGGTAAATCATTCGTTGTTCTAAATTAAATTTACAAATAATTTGATTAGGGAATCTAATATAAAACCCACCGTCAGCTTCTATAAAACCGGTTAACCAACTATTTTTAGATAATGGTGAATCATCTAAAGGTAATTTTCTGATATTACAAGAATATTTGTTATTCAACCAGTCAATTAATTTAAACAATTGATCAATTTTAGGTGTTCTAAATTTACCATTAATAAGATTGACAATTCTAATTAAAGTTTTTTTTTCAGAAATTCTTAATTCTATGGAATTAGTTTTTCTAATAGCAATAAATCCTTTACCTAAATATTTTAAGAGTTTTTCTGCTAAAGGTTTATCTTTAATATTAAAAGTGATTCCTAAAATAACTCTATTTTGATTGGTGATAGAGATGTAACCATCACCTTCTATCAAACCTGCTAAATAAGAAGGTAAGTGTTTAATTATATCTGTTTCATAATTGATATTCTCGGTATCAATTGAACATTTATTAACCAAGGTTGTAGCCGTAGAATAATATTTTTTTGATAAAGAACTGACCTGACTTTTTGTAAAGTAAGCTTTTGTCACTTTTGATAAGGTATCTGGGTTATTTAAATATAGTAGATTATATTTTGCCATATCAGGCGCTCCAACATGAATAGGTAAAAAATAGTTCTATTATTAATAATCTTTCAATTATATTTGGACTTTATCTTCAGGTTAAATAACCTGCGTTACGTAAAGTCTCTGAAGATCCTACGATAAAAACATCTAGCCTTATACTCAGGCCCCCCGCCCTTTCCATATCCTGGGTGGGCCCTTAAGACAATGAAGAGCGGAGTACGGCGTAGGCCAAGATGATTATTTTTGTTTCCGGCGGATTGTTTATAATATTTATTCTATTTAATGTTTATGACCTCTGTACGCTTGTTTATTGCTAGGCCGGAGGCAGAATTAAAAAAAAAAGCAATCAAGTTTTCAGATGGTTCTATAAATAGACTTTAAAATTTCCCCGCATAAAGTAACGTAATAAGATTAACTTCGCAGTTAACCACGGCAACTATAAATTGTGTGTTAAATAACTATTTTTAAGATGATCCCAATTGTAAGTAGTTCTAGTAGCATTAAAATCCTTTCTAATTTGTAAAGCACTATCTAAATAAGAAGTAGTTATAGGATTAGCTAACTGTAATTCTATAACTTGACACCAAGATAGATAATCTAAATATTTGGAAGAAAGTAGCGGAAATTTATTAAAATAATAACGAGTTTTTTCTAGGCTATTTTTATTAGTAGCAGTAACAATAAAACTAAAATACTGTTTACCACCTACTATTCTACTACGACTTAAAACATTTGAACCTAAAAATGTTCCTATTTTTGACATTATAGCAAAGAAACTTACTTCATCATTATTTAAACGATGATATGTTTGTCTGATTTCTAATCTATAATACAATTGCACTCTCATTAAATTTTTGTTTGACCTTTTAGTAATATTGATAGAAAAATTACCATCAGAATCAGTAAAACCTGTTAACCAAGGATTTGAATCTATAGGTGAATTATCCAGACTTTTTTTCTCTATTTTATGAATATTAGATAAGATAGATTTAGTACTAGGTAGTTTACTATTTTTATTTTGATCAATGTAATCATTTATCCATTCAATAGTTCTATTCAAAGCCTCTATTTTAGGAGTTCTCATGTACCCATTTATAATATTTACAATATTATAAACTCCTACAATATCAGATATTTGCCATAAAACATAGCCTCTTTTAGGTTTTATTTGAATAACACCACATTGAGTTAATATTTGTAAATATTCAGCTAAAGGTAAATCAGATTTTTTAAATACAATGATTATCATAGGTCTATATTTTTTAGCTGTAGAATTTTTATCGTGTACTGCAAAGGTACCATCTCCTTCTATCAATCCGGCTAAATATCCACCAACAATTTTTGGATTAAAGGTGGCAGATATAGACTCAGTTGCCCTAAAATTCGTAGGGATTGTTCTCACCTTTGGGCAATTTAAGGGAGAAGCTGAGCAGGTTTCCGTACTCGTATTTAGAAGATCATTATTATGATTATCTTCGCATTGTAGGTAAGAAGAAGAAAATAATAATAATGTATTATTATTAGATATTAATATTGTTCTACTTGGGATAGTTAAATAAATATTTTTTAAGCACACACTTGAACTCTCGTTACCAAAACCTCCAACTAAAGCAGGCATACTTTAAACCTAAAAATTATCTAATTAGGCAGGATTATATTTTTATCCTAATCATTTTCGTTAACTTAGGATATTTCGCTTGTAATCTCTGAGGATCCTACTAATTAATATCTATAAAATTAGCGTACAGTCGCCATATTTTCCGATAAATATTATTTTGGTTTCCTGCTGATTGCCCAATTTATATTTTGTTACTTTTTTCTACCTTTAAGTAGACTTAGTAAATATAACTCTAAGGGTATTCCAGCAAATAGCGAAAATAAAGATTTATATTACTATAAATCACGGCCATGCCATTTAAATCTAAAAAAAACGCTACGCAAAGAGAGATATTGGGCCCTACAAGAGCTTAATCATCTTGCTCGGGGCTACATAATCATCTTCATACAAATAGCAAAGAGAATTATCGCATAGCGGCTGGCATATCCAAAAGTGTAAATTTCCATTGTTTTCTATATAACCCTTTAGATCTGCCAAAAATATTCACTCTAATTGTACCTCTATCTACTTTCAAATGTCTAGCTAATTCACCTAAACTTATAAAAGTTTTAGTCAATTCTGGATCTACAACATTTTCAGCTAAAATAGCTTTACTTTGAGGTTTTTTGGTTTATACTGGGCTTTAACTGTTTCAATTAAATCAATTAATTCTTGTTCAGTTAATATAGATTCATAAGGAAATTCATAAATAGGGTAATTAGAAAATATAAATCTCTCTAGAAATAGTTTAGCATTATTTAAACAATTATATAAACTAACATGATGTATTTTTATATTACTATTTAGCCATTGTTTAGAGTCAGAAATATAGATTAAAGTTTTAGTCACAGTATCATATAGATATACAGTTTTACCTTTTAATTTTCTTAATCTGTGTTTTGCTTCTTCAGACATAGGTGTATGGTAACCATTATAGCCTCCAGCTACTATATCCACATTAAGTTTAGATGATAGTATGTCTATATAATATTGTTCTAATTCAATAGCTTGTTACTAGGTAGCATCAGAATTTAAAATAAGTAATGTTAGTTTAACATTTTTAAACACATTTGCTTTAAAATATCTAAGAACTTTTCTATCAGCTTTATTTAAGATAGATGGCATAAAATAAGAACAGACTCTACTATATAGATTAATAGACACACCTACATAAGCATCTGCGGTTTTTTTATTTATAACTTCAAATATATAAACTCCTTTAGCACCTTTAGCTACTTCAGCAATTTGATTCCTATTATTTAAAGGGATCCATAATTTCAATTTTTGTATGAGGGTTATTTTTACCTTGAGCGCGCAAGCGGTATTTTTTTTTTCGTTTATAGTCATAACTTTTTTCTAGGTTTATATTAGTACTATCTTTATTAAATCCACTATTTTTTGGACTAAAACATAAAAACAAATAATTAGCTTGAGTAGCCCAGGCTAGGTAATCCCAGGCCGTTTTTTTTATTTAAATTTAATTTGACCATAAAGAATATCATTACAAATGCATGTGCAGTGATGATCACGTTGAATAATTGATGATCACCTTGTAAAACTTGAACACCAGGTGCTGCTAATTCTAATCTAATAAGCATAGAAAATGCTGTACCGATCATACCGGCAAAAACAGCAAATATTAAATAAAGGGTACCAATTTCTTTGGCATTTGTTGATGAGAGCCATTTACTACTCAT